TATGATTAACATATAATAAAATTTAAGAAAGTAAAACAAAATATATATTTATGAACAAAGTTGTTGGTATTGATTTAGGTACAACCAATTCTGTTGTTGCTGTAATGGAAGGTGGCAAACCAACTGTAATTCCAAATGCAGAAGGCTCGCGTACAACAGCTTCAGTGGTGGCCTATACTAAAAATGGTGATCGTTTAGTTGGGCAAATTGCTAAAAGACAAGCTGTGATCAATCCTCAAAATACTTTCTATTCAATTAAAAGATTTATTGGGCGTAAGCAGGAGGAAGTACTTCAGGAGCAACAACAATCGTCATATAAAATAGTAACAGATAGTAATGGTAATTTGAAGCTAGAATGTCCAGCCTTAAATAAAAATTTTGCTCCAGAAGAAATATCTGCGCAGGTTCTTCGAAAATTAGTAGATGACGCTAGTCAATATTTGGGAGTTTCTGTAACCCAAGCTGTCATTACAGTTCCTGCATATTTTAACGATTCGCAAAGACAAGCTACTAAAGATGCTGGGCAGATAGCAGGGCTAGATGTGTTAAGAATTATTAATGAACCGACAGCTGCTTCTTTATCCTATGGACTAGATAAACAAAACCATGAAGTTATCTTAGTATTTGATCTAGGAGGTGGTACCTTTGATGTCTCCATTTTGGAAGTTGGAGATGGTGTTTTTGAAGTTTTATCAACTTCTGGGGATACTCACTTAGGAGGTGATGACTTTGATAGGAGGATTGTTGATTGGTTGGTTTCTCAGTTTAAGAGCTTTGAGGGAATTGATTTGAGTAAAGACCGACAAGCTCTACAAAGGCTTACTGAGGCAGCAGAAAAAGCAAAGATAGAGTTGTCTAACTTGACTCAAACGGATATAAATTTGCCGTTCATTACTGCCACGGATACGGGACCTAAGCATTTAGATTGTAAAATTACTAGAGCAAAGTTTGAGGATTTGTGCGCTAATTTAATTGATAGGTGTAAGATTCCAGTTAATAATGCTTTAAAAGATGCTAAGTTGGATGCCGCTAGAATAGACGAAATAGTGTTAGTTGGTGGCTCAACACGTATTCCTGCGATTAAACGGCTTGTAGAAGGACTTATTGGTAAAACTCCTAATCAAAGTGTCAATCCTGATGAGGTTGTTGCTATAGGCGCTGCAATCCAAGCTGGGGTGTTGGCTGGGGAGGTTAAAGATATTTTATTGCTAGATGTTACTCCTCTATCCTTAGGAGTAGAAACACTAGGTAATATTATGACAAGAATAATCTCACGTAATACAACTATACCAACTAAGAAATCAGAAGTATTTTCTACAGCTGTTGATAATCAGCCAAATGTAGAAATTCATGTTTTACAAGGAGAAAGGGAGCTTACTACTGATAATAAAAGTTTAGGTACCTTTCGTTTGGATGGAATTCTGCCAGCACCCAGAGGAGTTCCACAAATTGAAGTTACGTTTGATATCGATGCTAATGGTATTTTATCTGTTACGGCAAAAGATAAGGGAACAGGTAAAGAGCAATCGATTACAATTACAGGAGCTTCTACGTTATCTAAAACTGAAGTAGAACAAATGGTGCAAGAAGCTGAGCAAAACTCAGAAGAAGATAAGAAAAAGAGAGAAAGAATAGAACTAAAAAATCGAGCAGATGCTTTATGTTATCAAGCTGAGAGACAAGTACAAGAGTTTGATAAAAAAATTGATCAAAAAGACAAAAGTGCAATACAAGTCTTAATAACAAAGTTAAGAAATAGTCTACAGGCAGATGACTACGAAGAAGTTAATCAGCTGTATCAACAGCTACAGCAAACATTGACTGATACAGGAAAAAAATTCTACAGTAATCAGTCTGATTCAGCACCCACTGCTGATGATCTAAATAAAACAGGCAAAAATGAAACAACAATAGATACCGATGCATCTGAGACCTAATCTAAGAATATAGAGCGGGTAACGCGATTCGAACGCGCGACATTAATCTTGGCAAGGTTACGCTCTACCGCTGAGCTATACCCGCACCTTTTAATTATTCCAGAATTGTTGGAATTTGTCAATATGCCGGTAAGTTATAAGCTGTAAGTCTTGCATTAACGAAAAATGTTAATTTATGTTAGTTACAGCTCTAAAAAATGTAAAGTAATATAAAAATTCTTGCTTATATTTGTAGACTTAGTTGATATCAAAGCTTTCCTGAAATTAGGTCGCTAAAGAATTGATTACTCCTGTAATAATAACTAAAAATCCCCACAAGCTTGCCCCTGTAAAGACTAAACTTTTTGATTTTTCCCATTTTTCTGAAGAAGCTAGTGTTACAGGTATTCCTACAGTTAATATAATAGATATTATAACTAATAATAGTATAAGTAGTTGGATAACAATACTCATAATTTTTACTCCTGTAATGAATTTAGTTAGGCTTAAGTTGGTTTTTACTTTATTGTAATCCTATTTTATAGTTCTTCTATATTTGTAAATAAACTTTACACAACAATGAAAATATTATAATAAAACAGTACAACATCTTAATTTTAGTGTAAATTAGTATAGTAAAGCATTTATTTGATAGGAGATATTGTTATGGAATTAATGTTGTTAATAGCAAAATTACCTCAAACGTATACTATATTTAAACCCTTAATAGATATTTTGCCTGTAATACCGGTGCTATTTTTGTTGCTGGCATTTGTATGGCAAGCTGCAATTGGATTTAGATAGAAAAGTTTAGGCTTGTACATGATATGTTAATACATTTATTGGATTAGAACTTTGGATAGCTAAAAGATCTTATATAAAGTTAAAGAATAGTGGCAAATTGAGCTTAATGGTATAATATTATCGACAGTATATGTTTATTTTGTAGCTTTTTATGATAGAACCATTATTATTTGGTATTGTTCTTGGTTTAATTCCTATAACTATATTGGGTTTATTTGTCGCTGCCTACTTACAATTCCGCCGAGCTAATAAGTTAGGAGTCTAATACATGTTTGGTGATTAACTATAAAACAAAAACGTGGTGTTTACTTCTAGTAGGCTAGGTAACGTCACGTATTTAAATTTTGAGACAAGATTTGTAAATCTTGATAATATTACCAGCTAGATTTAGTAACTCCTGGTAAGAAACATTCTCTAGCCATTTCTCTTAAAACATGTCTTGATAATCCGAAGTCTCTGTAATATCCTCTGCTACGGCCCGTAAGCCAGCAACGATTTCGTAAACGGCATCTAGAACTGTTGCGTGGTAGCTTTTGTAACTCTTCTTGTATAAGTAATCTTTCGGTGATGCTTTGTGTGTGTTTTATTTTTTGCTTAATTATCTTTCTTTTTTTTTCATACCTATCAACTAAACTTCTTCTTTTTTGTTCTCTCTGAATCATGCTTTGCTTAGCCATATTTTTTCTTTATGATGTTTAATTCTATTTTTTGCTTAATTAAAGTTTAGATCAATAAAACACTTTAGTGTTTTATTGATTATAATAAAACACTTTAGTATTTTGTTATATAATTTTTAATCCTGGCTAACTAAATTTGCCAGCTGTTGAGGCAATAACAAAAGCTGCATATGTCAAAATGTAGCCTACTGAAAAATGAACTAATCCAACTAGTCTTGCTTGAACTATGGATAGCGCGACTGGTTTATCCTTCCACTTAATTAAGTTAGCTAATGGTGTACGTTCATGTGCCCAAGCTAATGTTTCAATTAGTTCTTGCCAATATCCTCTCCAAGAGATTAAAAACATAAAACCAGTAGCCCATACTAGATGTCCGAATAAAAACATCCATGCCCATACTGATAAATTGTTCATTCCATATGGATTATAACCATTAATTAAAGGTGAAGAATTCAACCATAGATAGTCTCTAAGCCACCCCATAAGATAAGTAGAAGATTCATTAAATTGGTTAGTAGTACCTTGCCACAGTGTTATATGTTTCCAGTGCCAATAAAAAGTTACCCATCCAATAGTATTAAGCATCCAAAATACTGCTAAGTAAAAGCTATCCCACGCAGAGATGTCGCATGTACCGCCTCTACCTGGACCATCACAAGGAAAGCTGTAGCCAAAATCTTTTTTGTCTGGCATAAGTTTAGAGCCTCGTGCATCTAATGCACCTTTGACTAAGATTAGAGCTGTTACGTGTAGTCCTAAAGCTATAGCATGGTGCACTAAGAAATCTCCGGGTCCAATAGATAAGAATAAAGAATTGTTATTCTGATTAACAGCTTCTAACCAACCTGGTAACCATATGTTGGAGCTAGTTTTAAATGCAATTGTATCTGCTGAAGATAATAAAGTATTGAAACCATATAATAGCTTACCTGAACTAGCTTGAATCCATTGTGCAAAGACGGGCTCAATTAAAATTTGTTTTTCAGGAGTACCAAATGCAATCATTGTATCGTTATGTATATATAGACCCAAAGTGTGAAAACCAAGGAATAAACTAACCCAACTTAAATGAGAGATAATAGCTTCTTTATGTTCTAGTATTCTAGCTAAAACGTTGTTTTGATTGATCTGGGCATCGTAGTCGCGGATAAAAAATATTGCCCCATGTGCAAAAGCTCCTACCATTAAAAACCCTGCAATATATTGATGATGAGTGTATAAAGAGGCTTGTGTAGTAAAGTCCTTAGCCATAAATGCATATGGTGGCATAGCATACATATGTTGAGCAACTAATGATGTAATAACTCCTAAGGATCCTAATGCTAATCCTAACTGCATATGTAATGATTCTGTAATTGTTTCAAATAATCCTTTATGGCCTTCGCCTAATCGACCACTAGGTGGTCGGTGAGTATCTAATATTTCTTTTAAATTGTGTCCAATGCTCCAATTAGTTCTATACATATGTCCAGCAATAATGAAAATTATTGCAATTGCTAGATGATGATGAGCAATGTCTGTTAACCATAAAGATTGGCTGTTTGGGTGAAAGCCACCCAAAAAAGTTAGTATCGCTGATCCTGCTTTATCTGTAGTTCCAAAAACATGATCTAGTGAATCTGGATTGTTGGCATAAACATTCCAATTACCTGTAAAAAATGGATAAAGACCGTCTGGGTGTGGTAAGCTAGATGTGAAGTTATACCATCTTATGTGTTGTCCACGTGATTCTGGTATTGCTACATGTATCAAATGGCCTGTCCATGCTAAAGAGCTTAAACCAAAGAGCCCAGATAGATGATGATTTAACCTAGATTCATTATTCTTGAACCAGGATAAATTGGGTCTGAACTGTGGTTGAAGATGTAACCATCCTGCAAATAGTAAAATGGTAGATAAGACTAGTAACAATAGTGCTCCTTGATATAGATCATTGTTAGTGCGCATACCTATTGTATACCACCAATTGTACAAGCCTGAATAACTGATATTAGTGGGATAGATCGTTTCTGCTTTTGTAAAAGCTTTTAATGCTGTTGGTCCAAAATGTGGGTCCCAGATGGCATGAGCAATCGGTTTAGTCTTTAACGGTGCAAGTACCCAATTCTCAAAATTTCCTTGCCATGCTACGTGAAATATATTGCCTGAAGACCATAAAAATATGATAGCTAAGTGACCAAAATGAGAAGAAAAAATCTTTTGATATAAGCTTTCTTCTGACATTCCGTCATGACTTTCTAAGTCATGTGCAGTGGCAATGCTAAACCATATCCTTCTGGTGGTTGGATCTTGTGCCAGTGCTTGACTGAATTTAGGGAATCTTGTAGCCATAATTTTATTTTCCTAATTTAGTTGTTATCCTACAGAAATAATTCTTGCTAAGAAAAAAGCCCAAGTTGTACCAATACCTCCTAATAAATAGTGAGCTATGCCAACTGCACGTCCTTGGATAATGCTTAGTGCTCTAGGTTGAATAGCTGGCGCAACCTTGATCTTATTATGGGCCCAGATAATTGATTCAATTAGTTCTTGCCAATATCCACGTCCGCTAAATAAAAACATTAAACTAAAAGCCCATATGAAGTGTGCTCCTAAAAAAATCAGGCCGTATGCAGAAAGAGAAGAGCCATATGATTGAATTACTTGTGAAGCCTGAGCCCATAAAAAGTCTCGTAACCATCCGTTGATTGTAATTGCTCCTTGAGCAAAGTTACCACCAGCAGTGTGAACGATGTTGCCGGTACTAGAAATACTGCCCCATATATCAGATTGCATTTTCCAACTAAAATGAAAGATTACGATTGATAAGCAGTTATACATCCAAAATAAGCTTAAAAAGACATGATCCCAACTTGATACTTGACATGTTCCTCCGCGTCCTGGACCATCACAAGGGAAGCGGAAACCTAAATTAGATTTGTCAGGAATTAAACGAGAATTACGGGAAAATAGGAATCCTTTTATTAAGATTAAAACGGTTACATGTATTGTAAATGCGTGAATATGATGTACCATAAAATCTGCAGTTCCAAGATTCATAGGCATGATTGCTACTTTTTCCGAAACTGATACAATATCTCCGCCAAATATATAGCTTGTAGTAGCTAGTGAATTAGGTGATGTGTTGCCTGGCGCTAGAGTATGTATATTTTGTATCCATTGCGCAAATATAGGCTCTAACCTGATAGCTGTATCCGAAAACATATCCTGTGAACGACCTAATGCTCTCATTGTATCATTATGAATGTATAGTCCAAAAGAATGAAAACCTAGAAAGATGCAAACCCAATTTAAATGAGATACAATAGCATCTCTGTGACGAATAACTCGATCAAGTAAGTTGTTATAATTCTGTGATGGGTTATAATCTCTGATCATAAAAATACAAGCATGTGCGGCGGCTCCGACAATACAAAAACCCCCTATCCACATATGATGTGTAAATAATGATAATTGTGTTGGATAATCTGTTGCAATATATGGATAAGGAGGCATTGCATACATGTGATGTGCAACGATAATACTGAGAGATCCTAGCATGGCTAGATTGATAGCGAGTTGTGCGTGCCAGGAACTTGTTAAGATTTCATATAGTCCTTTATGTCCTTCTCCTGTAAAAGGCCCTTTATGAGCTTCTAAGATTTCTTTCATGCTGTGACCAATACCCCAGTTAGTTCTGTACATATGTCCAGCAATGATGAATAAAACAGCTAAAGCTAAATGATGATGTGCAGTGTCACTTAACCATAATCCTCCAGTTACCGGGTTTAAACCACCTTTAAAAGTAAGAAAATCAGAGTATTCTCCCCAATTTAAAGTAAAAAATGGTACAATGCCCTTGTTAAAGCTTGGATATAGTTGTGTCACCAGATCTCGATTGATTAAAAATTCATGGGGTAGTGGTAACTCTTGAGGACTAACACCGGAATCTAACAACTTGTTGATTGGTAAAGATATATGTATTTGGTGTCCTGCCCATCCTAAGCAACCAAGTCCAAGTAATCCTGCTAAATGATGATTCATCATTGATTCGACATTCTGAAACCACTCTAGTTTAGGTGCCGCTTTATGATAGTGGAACCAGCCAGCGAATACCATAATCCCAGCCATTATTAAAGAACCAATTGCTGTGCAGTATAGCTCAAACTCATTAGTAATTCCTGAGGCACGCCATAATTGGAACCAGCCAGAAGTCACTTGCACTCCTTGAAAGCCTCCTCCAACATCTCCATTTAAAATTTCTTGGCCGACGATTGGCCAAACTGTTTGCGCACTAGGCTTGATAGTAGTTGGATTACTAAGCCATGTTACATAGTTGGAAAACCGTGCACCATGAAAGTACATGCCACTTAGCCACAAAAAAATAATCGCTAGCTGACCAAAATGAGCACTAAAAATTTTTCTAGATACTTCTTCTAAAGAAGATTTAGTATGGCTATCAAAATCGTGTGCATTGGCATGCAGGTTCCAAATCCACGTTGTAGTCTTAGGACCCTTGGCTAATACTCTAGAAAAGTGCCCGGGCTTGGCCCAATTTTCGAAAGAAGTATCAACTACATTTTTGTCAACAGATACCTTTACTTTTTTGATGTTCTGCTCTTTAGAGCTAATTGTCATTGAGATTCTCCTCTCTTTATAAATGCTGAGACAAGAACTGTAAAACGCTTACTTTATGTTATGTAACATATGATATGATATTCTAATCGTAATACAAGGTAGTTTGCTAGTTAGAAGTTAAAGTAAGTTTTATGTTATTATATTATATATGCAAGCTTAGGGTGGATAGTTACTTTTTAATAAAAATTAAAGTTTTAGCTAGTTAGAAAATAAGCTATTCAGGCTTTTAGTTTTGCTTTTATGTCATCAGTTGGTTCTACTATCATGAGTGGTTGTCCGCAATCTACAAATTCTCCATCTTTTACTAAAATGTCTATGATTCTACCGTTTACCTCAGCTTCAATTTCATTCATTAATTTCATTGCTTCAATAATACATACAGTTTGATTATAGGTTATATGATCAAATATATTAACAAACGGAGATATTTCTGGGCTAGAAGCTCTATAAAATGTACCAATCATTGGTGCAGAAATTGTTAGGTATTTTCTATTTTTACTTTTTTGATGATTGTTGAGACTATTATAAGATTTGTTTGTTGTTGTAATATTTGTTATGTGTTTATTAGAGTTGCGCGATGATATAGAAGTATCTATTGCTTGTGAGTGCAAAGTGTTAACAAATAACTCAAACTTATTATCCAAAATTTTAACTTGTTGGATTTGGTATTTCTTAACTTTGTTTAAAAATACTTTTAGATGTTGTAGGTTCCATTTCATGATTTAATTCAGTTTCTCCATAGTTGAGGATCATTGTTGGTTGGACTCTATTATACTTTCGTGCCTTATAATTTTTGTAGTATAAGCTTATCAAACAGATTGTAAATTTATTTAAGACAAAATATATTGGCATATGTAATGTTACTATAATTTTAGTTCTTTCAAAAGTCTACCACTTAGAAATTCATTGGTGGAGTTTGTAGAATGATGTTGATTTTATATTGTATATATTTAATAGTATTAATATATGTTGATTGCGGATGATTTAAGTAAGTTGTTAGAAGTGTTGCCAAATTTTATTAAGACTGTGTTGGAAGAGCATGGTGATAGTGAAAGATTACTGGAGATTGTAATGGATTTAGGACGTCGCCCAGAGGCCCGTTTTGCTGATGCGTCTCAGTACTTATCAAAAAAAATCATATCTTGGCAAGATTTAGATTATTGTGTAAAACGTATTGGTGATTTTAGTGGTGATAATCGTTCAGGTATTGAAAAAACTCTTCATAGAATTAGTTCTATACGGAATCGTAAAGGTAGCATTGTTGGTTTAACCTGTCGAGTTGGCCGAGCTTTATTTGGAACGATTGGTATTATACGTGACTTATTGAAAAAACAACAGTCAATACTTATCTTGGGTAAACCAGGTATTGGAAAAACTACTGCCATTAGAGAGATTGCTCGCGTGCTGTCTGACGAAATGCACAAAAGAGTAATTGTCATAGACACTTCAAATGAAATAGCGGGTGATGGGGATATACCTCATTTGGCTATTGGTGGAGCTAGAAGAATGCAGGTTACTTTACCGGAATTGCAACACCAAATAATGATTGAGGCCGTAGAGAATCATATGCCTCAAGTGATAATCATTGATGAAATAAGTACTGAGTTGGAAGTTCTGGCTGCAAGAACTATTGCTGAGCGAGGAGTTCAGTTAATTGGTACTGTGCACGGTAATTTTTTGGATAGTTTGATAAAAAATCCTGTTTTGTGTGATTTAATAGGAGGTATTCAATACGTTACTTTAGGAGATGATGAAGCTAGACGGCGCGGAACTCAAAAAAGTATTTTGGAACGAAAGACTTCCCCAGCTTTTCAAGTAGTTGTTGAAATTCATGGAAGGCAGAATTTAGTTATTCATGAGAAAGTTGATGTAACTATTGATCAGATTCTGCAAGGTTGTCAGTCGCCTATACAGTATAGATCTGTTTTGCATAATGGTAAACTGGCTATTTATAATAAAAATTTGTTAACTAGTAGTTTGAATAACTACTCTCCAGACTTTAATGTATCTACTAAGAAAACAACTATTTACACAGCTAAACATTTTTTAAGTAAAAAAACAAGTGTATCTGAGCTTTTATCAATACAATCATCTTTAAAATGTAATAAAATGTTGCAAAAACTACCAACTTTTACTATAGCTAATAATATCCGTAGTATAATTCTTCATGTTTATTTAATTAGCTCTGTTGAAATTAATAAGGTTATTAAAGCTTTACAATTACCTTTGGTAATTAGCAAAGATATAAATACAGCGGATGCTGTTTTAGCGCTACGTTGTCATGTTAAGCATAATGCTCAGCTGAGGCGAATTGCTAGGTCGCGTCAAATTGTTATTTATTCAATACATAGTGATACAATTCCACAAATTACGCGTGTGTTAAAGCGTATCACTAACTCCAAAGTTAAAAATTTAATAGACTGGGAAAAAATATTCTGTCATAGAACTAAAGCAGAAATAGAAGCTTTAGAAGAAGCCCAAGCAGCTATAGAAAATATTTTAATGCTGAAAAAACAGCCTGTGCAGTTATTACCACGCGTTCCGAGTATCCGTGAGTTGCAACGAATGTTAGTAAATATTTATAATTTTACGACTCGTACATTTGGTGAAGAGCCTTGTTGCTGTTTGCGAATATATTTAACTTAGTATAAATTTTTTAGAAAATGAATTATTATTATGTGTAAGTATATAACTAATTATATAAGATTTAGAGGTAGACCAAATATATGGACACTGAAGAAATTTTTGATAAGGTACAAGAGATTATAGCTCAGCAGCTCGGAGTTGATAAAAGTCAGGTTACTAGAAACGCTAGTTTTGCGGATGATCTTGGAGCAGACTCTTTAGATACTGTTGAATTGGTAATGGCAATAGAAGAGGAATTTTCTATTGAAATTTCAGATGAAGCAGCTGAAAATATTGCTAATTTAGAGCAGGCCGTAGAATTCATTAAGTCACAATCCTAAAATTAGTTATTTTTTGATAGAGCTTTACGGAGAGGGTAGGATTCGAACCCACGGAACTAATTAGTCCATCTAATTTCAAATCAGAAGCAATCAACCAACTCTGCCACCTCCCCATGTAACATCTAGATTATAAACTAAATAAGCATGAAATGCAATTTAGTCAATCTAGATTAATTTTTTAAAGTGGCTTATCAGTGAACTTTATACTTACTGGATCTGGGTTTTTTCCGATAGAGTGGTTAATTTTACCTATGACTTTTCTAGTATCTTTAGCTTTCTCGGGTGGTGTGCCATCTTTGGGATGTAAATACTGGACCTCCCCATTTGGAAAAATCCTATAGATTTTGAAATTCGAAATTTTGTATAGACTCTTTAGTTGACTTGCAAGTGCAAGACATTGCTCTTTTTTAGACAAATATAACAAATTATCCTCTGCTTGCATAATAGCTGTCCCACCTGTTGGCATTTCGAAAAACTGTTTTTTAGGACTTGTCCATGTAATTGCATATTTTTCTTCAATTTCAGCGGCTCGAAGCCAACCTCCTGTACTACCTCCAAATGTAGGAGATGGTATTTCTAAGTTAATTGTATTACTCATATTTTCTCCTTGTAGTAACTTGAGACTAAAATTTAGAATACCATCTTTCCTTTTAATAAGCAATTAAGCTTAATTTATATTAATATACTAAAATCTTAATAAAACAAGTTAAGAATAATAAACGCAATATGTCTATCGTTCTTCCCTGAAAATAATATTTATTATTACGAGTTACAAACAATTAAAACATTGTAAGGGGGTATTATGAAATTAGCTTATTGGATGTACGCAGGACCAGCTCATATAGGAACGTTAAGGATAGCTAGCTCATTTAACAATGTGCATGCAATTATGCACGCGCCTTTAGGAGATGATTACTTCGTGCGACCTGTTGGTTAATTAAATTGTTAAATAACCTATAAAATATGACAAATGTATATTTTGTAAACTATAAAAAACTATGAGTTAAATTCTCATTGCTATAATGGTTAGCTGAATATCTATATTTGATAAAGAGGTGTAATACTTTCTTAAGTTAAAGCAAAAATATAGAAGCAGATTACTATGATTGAGTGTATTTAAGCTCCATCTCTCAAAACATCTCCAAATCTAGTTGAGGAGTACATTATGTTTCTTGTACTAAGATAAGGTTTAAGTAGTGAAGTTTACTTAAAGATCCACTAATAATGATAATTCTATCGTTGGAGTATTTTACTAATCTAAGGTAATCATGAAAGTTTTTTATGGAACAGGTGGTATTAATAAAATAATTAGGTTTATCTCGCTAATTTTATTAATATTAGGATTAACTAAAAAGCAAACGTCTTAGAGTAATATCTAGAATAAGCTGAAATAGTTACTTATGTAGCTTTATAAATTTAAGTTTTGAAGTAAAAATATGAGCAAAAAATTATTTGTTAATTTTAATGTGGTTAGCTGGGAATATATTAATTGGTCAATTACACGTCATTATGTTTCCAGACTTCAACGCAGAATTTATAAGGCTGCCTTTCAACAAAAATATGGAAAAATGAGAAAGCTACAGGACAAACTATTGCTTTCACCGCGCTCAAAATTACTATCTGTGTTTATAGTTTTACAATCTAATATTGCTTTTTGGTCTAAGTGTATTACTAACTGTGACAAAATAAGAATTGCTAAGCACTTGAATGTAAAGGAAAATTCTGATTTTATATACGAACAGAGTTGTAAATTGTTAAAAGTTGAGAGTAGGCATCAACGAGCTTTACATGCTTTAATTAAAAGATCGCAACAGCTGTTAGCTGAATTTGTTTTTAAACCGGAGTGGAAGGCTAAGTGTTCTAAGAGCTTACTTGGTTTAGTAATTAGTGATTTTGATAATAAACGAAAAATAACAAAAATCATACGCAGTATATATAAACACCGAGTAATATATACTTTAGTGCTAGACGTGGCTATGTATAAATTTTATGGTAATTATATAGGTATAATTAATAGATTATCTCAAGCTCAGCCTGTTTTTTTGCAGCAGTATATAAAAAAATGGTTAGAAAAAGAAAATTTGCTTGCTTTTAAAGCAAGAAAGTTGCTATATAATAACATATGGCTTTATACAGCCCTAAAAAAAAATAGCTTACCAATTCAGATTTTAATTAGCTTGTTAATTGATACTTTACGTAACTATTGTGTACTCAAGAAATCGTCTAAATCTTTGAAATGTTTTGTACACAATTCACAGTTATTTCTATTATGTGATAGTGTAGTGACGCAAAAAGACTGTGTCAATTTCATTCAGTCTTCTTTTAGTTCTCTTGGTGCTGATATTAGGCTAGTGCGTCTATATTTAAGTAACGTATTGAAAGGTTTTGAGTTTATTGGATATAAAATACAAAATAGAGAACAAAGATTTTTAGTTACTATGTCGAAGAAAACTCAAATGTTGTTATGGAGTGAGTTAAGTAACATAATACAAAAATCAAAAAGTGTATCGTCATATCAGCTAATTCAAAGACTGTCGCCTAAGGTATTGTTTTGGTCGCAGTATTTTAAGTATACTCGGTGCCTAAAAATATTTGCTTATTTAGATTATTTATTACATTTAAGAATCTGGATTTGGACACTGAGGCGTCATCCTATGCAGTCGAAAACTAAAATTAAGCAAAAGTACTTTCCTCAAAATAAGCAATACATTTATAAAAAACAATTAATTAGAAGTAATTGGATTCTATATGGTTATTTGAGTGCGGGAATTGAAAAATCAAAAAAGAGTTTCTTGTTACGTTTTCTTTGGTTACTTGCTTAAAAGATATGATAATATCATAATCCTTGTTGAGTGAATTTATAGTTAGTTAACAGTTGAGAGCAGCTTTATGCAGCATAAGAGTAGCCGTATGAGGTGAAAGTCTCATGTACGGTTTTGAAGCCAAGATAGTATCTTAGGTTAACAATGTAATGCGTTCCATGTTAGAGAGAGAGCGTGATTTTACACCAGTTACAGCAAGCATAGTGGATCGTCATGTGTTAGCTAGGGGCTCTCGGGAAAAAGTAGTCAATAATATTCTTAGAAAAGATAAAGAAGAACGACCTGATTTAATAGTTTTAACTCCTACTTGTACATCAAGTATTTTGCAAGAAGACTTGCACAACTTTGCATATCGAGCTTCTTTAGAGTCAAGTGCGGATGTACTACTAGCAGATGTAAACCATTATAGAGTCAATGAACTCCAGGCAAGTGACCGTACTTTAGAACAGATTGTTCGATTTTATCTTGAAAAGGCTTGTAAAAAAAAGACTGTTCACTTTAAAAAAACATTAAAACCATCTGTTAATATTATTGGAGTTGTTGGTTTGGGTTTTCATAATCAACATGATTTATCTGAGCTAAGAAGGTTGTTTGGTGACTTAAATATTAGTATTAATCTAGTAATACCAGAGGGTAGTTCAGTTCATGATTTATGCGACCTGCCTTGTGCTTGGTTTAATTGTGTTCCTTACAGAGAAGTAGGTATGCTAACAGCTCAGTACTTGCAGAAAGAGTTTAATATGCCTTTTGTAGATGTTACTCCTATGGGACTTATGAAGATTACAAACTTTATTCGACAAGTTGAAAATGTTTTAGGAACTTTAGAATATAGTGTAAACTATGATATGTATATTGATACTCAAACAAGGTTTATTTCACAGTCAGCTTGGTTTTCAAGATCAATTGATTGTCAAAATTTAACTGGAAAAACAGCAGTGGTATTTGGAGATTTAACTCATGCTTCCTCAATGGCAAGAATTTTACATAGTGAAATGGGGGTTAATGTAAAATGGGTTGGAACTTATTGTAAATATGATGCTGAATGGTTTAGGAATGAGGTATCCGATATATCTAAGAAAATTGTGTTTTCTGAAGATCATGCAGTGATTGCAAAGTTAATAAAAGAAACGGACCCAGCAGTTATTTTTGGAACACAAATGGAGAGGCATATTGGAAAGAAATTAGGCATCCCTTGTGGAGTTATCTCTTCACCTGTTCATATTCAAAATTTTCCTTTAAGTTATCGTCCTTTTTTAGGTTATGAAGGAACAAACCAAATAGCAGATTTAATATATAATTCATTTACTTTAGGTATGGAGGATCATTTATTAGATTTATTTGGTGGTCATGACGTTCTTAGTTCTCCGCAAGCTGACAATATCAGTTCTATAAAATGGTCACAGGAGGCAATACTAGAATTGAACAAAATACCAGGGTTCGTTAGAAAAACGGTCAAGAAGAACACAGAGTTTTTTGCAAGTCAGCAGTTAATTGATGTAATTACTGTAGAAACTATGTATCTAGCTAAAGAAAAACTTTAATCATAATTTATGTGATTATTTTGTTAAAAGTATAGCGAAATATAAATTGTTTATATTTCGCTACTGTATTTATTTGATAGTTTCCCAAATACCTTTTGAATTAACAGGGTGTATCATATATAGTTTAAAACATAGCCAAGCTATTTTTAAGTATAGTGATATTTTATATATGATTTTAAGTGGATAATTGCTATGTTGAATATTAATTAGTAGGCGGTTGGTACTGGCACATAAATCTAAATATTGAAAAAACTTAGGGTGATCAACATTGAGAGCTACTGGGAAAACCCGTGACGCACTTTCATTTGTTTTTCTGATAACTTGCATATCATATTGTCGTGAATCCAGCCCAATAGCAGAATAAAAGTTGGAACGTTGACAATCATTTAAATACATTGTAATGAAAACACTGACTAAGAAAAAGCGACACCATAGCTTTGATTGCCAGCTATTTAGTAAGTTAGGTTGTGATTTTAACAGTGCTGCAAAAAAGTCGCCGTGTCTGTTTTCATCTTGGCACCAACTCTCGAAAAATCGAAAAATAGGATATATTCTGTATTCTGGATACTGTTCTAAGTGTCTATAAATTGTGATGTATCTCCAATAACCAATTTTTTCTGATAAGTAAGTTGCATAAAATATAAACTTTGGCGCAAAAAAAGTGTACTTCCTATGTTTTGTTAAAAGTCCTAAATCTAGTGAAACATTGAAGTCGTTCATTGCTTTATTTAAGAATCCTGCGTGACGAGCTTCGTCGCGAGACATAAGTAAAAAGCATTCTGCTAAGATGGGATTCGTATTTTTTAGTCTTCTGGATAATTCTTTATATAATAAAAAGCCTGAAAACTCTGCTGTGCAGGACCTTTCTAGAAATTCAACAAACAGTGATTTGGCTGACTTGTTGATCAATGCTTGTGAGTTATTGAATGCTGTCTTACGAATAAAATGTTGTTGATTATAATCTGCTCGAAATTCTTGTAGTAAAGCTTCAAATTCTTCTTGATTATTAGAGATATCAAGTTTACTCATTTCTTCAAAGTTGGTTGTATAAAATCGAGGAGTTAATAGAGTTTCTTTTGATTGTTGATTTATATTATTTATTTTCATAATAATGTTGAAAGTCTCTAAAATTTGTTAATGCTTGAATTAGGTTTTATGTTCTATAGTCATTGAACTTCTTAATAATAGTTTATTTGCTTAAATAAGATAAGCTAATAAAAAAAACTGTTAAAAATAGTAGTGTAGTAAAAAAATGTAAGAAAGTCTTACTTTTTTGAGTATTGATATTTCTCATGGCTAATTTTGTGTAAGATACTAAATTGCCGTTACTTTTTTTACAAGACTTCTGATATTTCATAATTATATATGATATTATTTAGTATGTGGAATAATATATATTATATTCTGTACACAAAAAATTTTAATAGTTTTATTATAATTATTGATTTAGTGGGCAAAAAGTGTTATATGATTACTATTTTAAGTTTAGGCTGGGGTTCGTTAATGGCGGTCTTTACCTTTTCTATCGCTTTGGTAGTTTGGGGTAGGAATGGTTTTTAAGTAGAATTAACTTTATAGTCTGTTAATTAATTTTTAAGGGATAATTTATATGGATAGTGAGATCGTGAAAACAGCCTTATTCAGTTCTACTATGGTATTAGTTGGTTTAGCTTTGGGATTTCTGCTGTTAAAGTTACAAGGAGATTAAAATTTCTTAGCTGAATTTTTGTATAAAATTCTAAAATAGTATAGTAAATGAATGAATATGTAAGTTAATGTCATCGATTTTACAGTTAGTTAGATATAGCTCAATGTTATTGTTAATATTTCTAATACTGTCTCAGAGCCCTAAGGTAGATGGAATTAACAGCTTTGGGCGTACAACAAAGTTTTTGAACAATATTCGTGATACAGAAAGTTTATTAAATAGTATGATTTGGACTATTGTATTAATATTTTTTATATCTACAATGCTTTTAGCAATTATAGATATCTATTAATGTATATTCTACAGTGTTTCATTGTGGTAGTGTTATGACAGATTCAGTAACCAAATGTCCTATACCATCTTTTCAACAGCCCTTGAACGAGTATAAATTTCTACAGAAATCTTATTTTTTTTCATGGTCTACTTTAAAGCCATTGAAGTTTCTATTAAAATTGTTAGTCTTTTGGCTTTCTATTAGCTTATTAATGATTCCAATTTTTGTTAGTGGTATTTTGGCAATAAGGACGTTTCAAGAGTTTCTAGTTTTAGATATAATTCTTTCTCATCTGATTTTGATAGTGTTATTAGTGAGATTGCATTTAGGATGGTGTTATATAACACAGCGATTGCTAAGTGCTACTGTAGTTTATGAAGAGTCTGGTTGGTATGATGGACAGGTGTGGGTTAAACCTTCACACATATTGATACAGGAACGTTTAATAGGTACTTATCAAGTAATTCCAAAATTGAAAATAATAAAAAAAGTTCTACTAGTTTTAGTTTTAGCATTTTTTATGGAGATTGTTGTGTATACTTTTAGTATTGGCATAAAATAATTATGCGGAGTAGAGCAGTTAGGTAGCTCGTCGGGCTCATAACCCGAAGGTCAGTAGTTCAAATCTACTCTCCGCTATAAAGTTGTTATTTAGATAAAAATATAGGTTGCTAATTTTTTGTTTTGTGTATTTGCTTGCTAATAAATTTATTTTTCGGTATATTATTATGATATATATAGTAGTATCCTACTTTTACTTTACTGATTTTATTGAAGTTTATTGTAATTATTTTGATACTGAGCTTTTATCTTAAATATATGGAATCAAATGACTATACTGTCAGAGTTGGTGATAAAGCACCGAACTTTGTTGCTAAAGCCGTGAATCGTCAAGCTTTTGAAAAAGTTAATTTATCAGAGTTTTTTGGAAAAAAATATGTGATTTTATTGTTTTACCCATATGATTTTTCGTTTGTTTGCCCTACGGAAATTGTTGCATTTAACGATAAATACGATGTTTTTAGTCAGTTGAATACTCAGGTACTATGTATTTCTGTAGATAGCCACTATACTCATCTTGCATGGGTACAAGCTGAAGAAGAAGTTAATCGTTTGGCTAGTTTAAAATATCCATTGATTTCTGATCCGACTAGACAAATATGTAATAAATATAATGTTTTAGATAGTAAATTAGGAGTAGCTCTGCGAGCACTATTTATTATAGATAAGTTAGGTATTATACAATACAGTGTAATTAATAATTCAAGCTTTGGGAGAAGTGTTGATGAAACTATAAGAGTTCTACGGGCTTTACAGCATGTTGAAGCTTATCCAGAGCAGTATTGTCCTGCAAACTGGCAGCCAGGAGATGCAACAATAACTGTGGATAAGGAAGATATGAGAAATAATTTTGTGGTTGTCTAAATTATGTTAATATATTTTGGCAAGTATAAATCTTAGCTTTTATGTTTTTAGTTACAAATTCTAAGTGTTTGGAAAGTTGTGTTCCAATTAGAAACAACTATCAAAAATTAACTTTTTGCTTTCAAAAGAGGCTAACCTCTTCATAGCATATCTTATGATGTAGTTGATTGCAGAGCAACATTATGTTATAAATTAAGTATTCTATAAAATTACTTCTAACCATTGTTTCTTAATTATGCCAAAGCTAAAGACATCATCATCAGTAGTAAAACGTTTCAAACTTACACATAACGACAATATATTAAGGCATCAAACGCGAAGAAGTCATCTGTTGCAGAAGAAATCCTCCAAGCACAAAAATAGATTGTCTCGAGCTATGATGGTGAAAAAACAAGATATTAGAACAATTAAAATTAAGTTGTTAAATTAGTTAATAGTCAGATCAAGCTTGATCTGTTGAAACAAAAGAGTAAAATATGATTACACTTAAAGTGTATAAATTGTTGTTTAGGAGTTTGTTATTGTGATCAGAATTGTAAGAGGTAATGTTGCTAGAAAAAGAAGAAAGAAAGTTTTAAAATTAGCGAAAAGTTTTAGAGGAACTCACTCAACTTTGTTTAGAACTGCTAAACAACAAGTGTTCAAAGCACTACAATATGCTTATATTGGCAGAAAACAAAAGAAGCGATATTTATGTAGTTTGTGGATTATTAGAATTAATGCAGCTGCTCGTTTACATCATACAAATTACAGTCGATTAGTTAGTAGTTTAAAGAGAGAAAAAATTTCATTAAACAAAAAAATGTTGGCATATTTAGCGAGCTCTGATACTGATGTATTTAGTCAAGTTGTGTTAAGAACTACTGCCTGAATGAATTAGTGTTCAGATATAAAATATATTGCCTTGAAATTTGTTTTATGATATACTCTGCAAGTTTGATCAAACTTATATATGAGCTGGAACTGTGTAAAAATTTTAACGGGTACATGGCTGCTTGTAAGTGTTCTTGTGCAATATCTATTGCTTGTTGAATCCCACTACTGTTTTTGATTAGATTTAAAACTTTAGTAGGATCGGATCTTCTATGTAGTTCTCTATCTATAATTAATTTAATATCTGGTTGTTCATGTAGTGCAAATAAAATAGGTGCAGTTAGATTACCATTGCGTAAGTCCGAACCTGCAGGTTTTCCTAAAGTTTGGTCAGAACTGATGATGTCTAAAATATCATCTATAATTTGGAAAGCTAGTCCTAAATGCTTGCCGTAGGTGTAAATACGATTCTGAACATTTTTATGCACTCTGCTAATAATTGCTGCTGCTTTGCAACTAGCAGCAATTAGTGATGCCGTTTTGTAGAATGATTTTTCAACATAGTTAAATACAGAAATGTTAAGATCAAATTGAGTTAGATTTTGTTGTACTTCGCCTTCAGCGAAGTCTATAATAACTTTAGAAATCATTTTTACTGCTTCTAGATTTTCTAAATTGGCAAGGTACCAAGATGATTGCGCAAACAGAAAATCACCAGCTAAAATAGCTATTTTAGTGTTAAATGTGTTGTGAACCGAATCAACGCCTCGGCGGGTTGCGCAATCATCTAAAACATCATCGTGCACTAAACTAGCTGTATGAATAATTTCTGTAATTTCAGCTAGTCGTTTGTGATTGTCTAGGATAATCTTTGAATTCATAGTTGTTTGTGCAACTAAAAAAACTATTGCTGGACGTATTCTTTTGCCTCCAGCAGAAAATAAATGTTCAGCTGCCGCATATAAAATGGGGTTTCTAGCTTTAATCATAGTTCTTAAATTTAAGTTCAAGATTTTAAGGTAGGAGCTGATAGGTAAAGTGAAGATCATGATGAATAAGAATTTTGTTTTTATAATAGAAGTAATTGCTGATAAATTATTAGTGCATATGCATATTATCTAAATAACATTACATCTTCTAAAATAATTTACTAATATAAAGGATCACCAATGAGTGAGAGTATAATTCTTCCACTAACAAATGGTAGCAAACAACGGGTCAGTAAACAGATCTTGTTATCTTTGTATCAAGATATGAGTTTGGGACGTAATTTTGAAGATATATGTGCACAAATGTATTATAAAGGTAAGATGTTTGGCTTTGTTCATTTATATAATGGCCAAGAAGCCATAGCAACAGGAGTAGTAAAAACATTAAACAAAAATGATTACGTCTGTAGTACATATCGAGATCATGTTCATGCATTGAGTAAAGGTGTTCCAGCTAAAGAGATTATGGCTGAATTGTTTGGTAAAGTTACAGGTTGCAGTAAGGGAAGAGGTGGATCGATGCATCTTTTTTCTAAGCAACATAACTTTTTAGGGGGGTTTGCTTTTATTGCTGAAGGTATACCTATAGCTGTAGGATCTGCCTTCCAAAGTATTTATCGTGCTCAAGTATTGAAAAGTAATAAGCCTCTATCTGTAACTGTTTGTTTTTTTGGTGATGGAACAACTAATAATGGACAGTTTTTTGAATGCCTTAATATGGCTGTTTTATGGAAGTTGCCAATAATTTTTGTGGTAGAAAATAATCAGTGGGCAATAGGTATGGCTCACCATCGCTCGTCTGCGATAATTGAAGTATATAAAAAAGCGGCAGCTTTTGGATTACCAGGAATTGAAGTCGACGGTATGGACGTACTTGCAGTTAGACAGGTTACACAAGCAGCTTTAGATCGTGCCCGATCTGGAGAAGGACCTACTTTAATTGAAGCTTTAACTTATAGATTTAGAGGTCATTCTCTGGCTGATCCAGATGAACTCAGATCTGATAAGGAGAAAGCTACATGGATTGTGAGAGATCCCATTAAACGTCTAAAGACTTATATTATGCAAAATAATATAGCTAGCCTACAAGAATTAGAGCAAATTAATGTTGAAATAAAGCAAACGTTACAATCTGCTGTTAATTTTGCTTTATCTAGCCCTGAACCCCAAATACAAGATTTGCATAAATATCTTTTTGCAGAATAAGAATTATATTATATTATTAATTGTATTAAAATTTACTGATTTATTAACATGACTAAAACATTCATGTTTAATGCGTTGAAGGAAGCTATAGATGAAGAAATGTCTCGAGATAATAAAGTATTCATACTGGGAGAAGATGTTGGACACTACGGTGGTTCATATAAGGTAACTAAAGGTCTTCATGCAAAATATGGAGATCTTCGTGTTCTTGATACACCGATTGCTGAAAACAGTTTTACTGGTATGGCTATAGGCTCTGCAATTACAGGGTTACGGCCAATTATTGAAGGCATGAATATGAGTTTCTTGCTGTTAGCTTTTAATCAAATATCTAATAATGCAGGCATGTTACATTATACCTCGGGAGGTAATTTTTCTATTCCTATAGTAATCCGTGGCCCTGGTGGTATTGGACGTCAGCTAGGTGCTGAACATTCTCAAAGGTTAGAAGCTTACTTCCAAGCCATACCAGGATTAAAAATTGTAGCATGCTCTACCCCCTATAATGCCAAAGGCTTGCTGAAATCGGCAATCCGGGATAACAATCCTGTTATATTCTTTGAACATGTTCTGTTGTATAACCTTCAAGAAGAATTGCCGGAACAAGAGTACTTGTTGCCATTAGATAAGGCTGAGGTTGTACGATCTGGCCGTGATGTGACAATTTTAACATATTCTCGTATGCGTCATCATGTCTTACAAGCTGTTGATATTTTAGTTCAAGAAGGATATGATCCAGAGGTAATAGATTTGATATCTTTGAAGCCTTTAGATATACAAACAATAACTCAATCTGTCTGTAAAACACATAAAGTTATTATTGTAGAGGAGTGCATGAAAACTGCTAGTATAGGGTCAGAAATTGTAGCTCAACTGAATGAATATATGTTTGATGAGATGGATGCGCCTGTGACACGTTTGTCATCCCGAGATACACCTACCCCATATAATGGAGTATTGGAGCAAGCTACTATTGTGCATCCACATGATATAATGAAATCTGTGAAAGAAATTGTATAATTCTTTATGTAAGCTTTAACTGAAGGACTGTTGGATTAGTCCTTTAGTAACGGTAATTAAAAATGAATATAGAATTTAATTTTTAGAAGTTTCTTTCTAAAGCCTGGACTTTTTCAAATTGTTTTTTCTTTAATATGAAGAAAATTTGAGCTACTGTAAGGATTAAGAAAAATACTATCATTCCTTGTATCCTTTTAGGATTTTGCAATACAATTTCGGTTTCGCTTTGACCAAAACCGCCTATATTGGGGTCTGAGGTTAGTGCTTCATCTTGTTTAACAACATCGCCAAGGTGAACTCTTAGATCTAAGCTAGAAGGAATCTGAGCGGTTTTAATATCGCCGTTTGTATCTTTTATCTCAACTACTAAGCCTCCATTGTTTAAAGTCTCTATCTTGTGTACTTGTCCATCTATTGTTGCAGTTATTGCATTATTATTGCTTTTGTCTCCTGAAGGGTAAATCTGTCCGCGTCCTCTATTTCCTCCAACGTAAATTGAGTATTTAAGAAAATGAACATTCTTGTTTTGTGCTGGATCTGGCGCAATAATAGGGAAAATTATTTCTTGATGAGAATTGCCAGGTATTGGTCCGACTACTAAGATGTTATCCTTGGCTTTACTATAAGGTTGTATGTAGATACCTTTATTTTTTAATTGAGTTGCTTTCGAGGTCTTATGTTTAGGCGCAAGTTTAAATCCTTCAGGTAGTATTACAATACCTCCGATATTGAGTTCTCCCTTCATGCCATTGCCTAAAATCTGTTTTTGTTGATTATCATAAGGGATCTTGACAATAGCTTCAAATGTGCTATTTGGCAAAACAGCTTGTGGGACTTCTATTGTGACAGGTTTCTGTGCCAAATGGCAATTTGCGCACACTATTCTGCCAGTTGCCTCTCTAGGATTATCATAACTTTGTTGTGCATAAATAGGAAAACCATGACATTTTGTTAAATTAACAGTGTTAAAAAAAATCCCTGGAAGTGCTAATGCTAAAAAAGCAAATTTTATACTACGATTAAGTTTCATAATGCCACATTATTATATTCTATAGTAAGTTATTGAATATTGGAACTAACTTTATAACTAATGTTTGTTTGTTACCAATTATATTAAATGTATTTTTTTTAGTATATCTGGTTTCATGAATTTATTCAAGAAATTATCATCAACTTAAATAATTTGTGTTGTGTTACTCTCAACAAACATAAAGGATTTCAAAAAATAGTTTGTCTTAATAATGCTATTTTTTTAGACTTAATAGTAATCCAGCACCTCCAAAGTACAGTATTAATACCGCGATGGATAACAGAATTTGAGTGAAAGGATCAGTAGATGGTGTAATAATAGCCGCAATTATAGTGGATACTAGGATAACATATCTCCAGACGCTCAGCATTTGCTTAGATGATATGATATTTAGGCTTCCCAAAATTATCTGAACAATAGGTATTTGAAAGATTAACCCTGTGCTTAGTAAGAACATTAGTGTAAAATCAAAGTACTGTTCAAATGACCATAGGGGTTCGACAATATTATTGCCATAATGTATTAAAAAATCTAATGCTTTAGGTTCTAAAACAAAGTAAGCGAAAACGATTCCAATAAAAAATAAACAGTTTGCTCCTATGATGGTAGGAATAATAAAAAGTCTTTCTCTGAAGGTTAAAGCAGGAATGATGAACAATAATGTTTGATGCAAAGCAATAGGTGTACTTAATAATAAACCACAAAAGAAAGAAATTTTAACTGAAGCGAAGAAATATTCGCCTGGAGCTAACTGTAAAAACTTAATTCCTATGGCAGGTGCTTGTAAAATGCTTGTAATGTCTTTAACGTAAATGAAGCTTGTTACTGATGTTAAGATAAACCATAATAAGACATAGAACGTTCTGTGTCTGAGTTCTTCTAAATGCTCATAGATGGACATTTTCTTGTCATATAAACGTTGTTCGGGTAGCAAAGGTAGTTGAAACAAATTATTGTTTGAGAAATTTTTGATGAGTTTCATAAAATTTTTTAAGTGTGTAGTATTTTTTGTTGAAAGCTAAAGATATAAATTATTTTATAAGTAATGTCTTAGTGATGCCTGATCTAATTTGGTTATTCTCTTTTATGTTAAGGATAAACTTTTTAGATAACTTTTTCTCAAAGTTAGTGTTATACTTAAATAAAATAATCAACTTATACCATCATTAAAGCTATAATTACGAAATTAGTTAACATAAAGAAATATATATCTTAAAGTATTATACGACTATAAGTTGCTATCTATTGCTTAAAGAGTATTACAGACCTGAAGGAGGGTTATAATATATGAGTGTTAAAGCAAGTGGTGGAAGTCCAACAGTTAAACCGCAACCTTATCGTACGACATTATTTGCAACTATTATGCAAGCAGAGCAACAAGATCGATTCCTAAATTTGGGAGAACTTGGCCAGTTGATTACATTTTTAAATTCTGGTAAAAAACGACTTAAAATTGCTGATATTCTAACTCAAAATGCAAATAGTTTAGTGGCACAAGCCGCTGACAAAATATTTACAGGTGGGTCTGCAATTTCTTATCTAGAAAAACCCCAAGCAGCCATCTTGGTATTTAATAATCAAGACAATAATAATACGAGAGGGAATATTAACCGAGAATTATCTAAAAATGCAACAGGAAATTCTATTCAGAGCTTGACTTCTCTGTTTAGTGGATCAGATGCTACTCCAACAGGATTTAAGCCTATTGATATTACTAAATATGGTTCTATGCGCATGAAAAAGTCTCTTAGAGATTTAGACTGGTTTTTGAGGTACTTAACATATGCTATTGTTGCAGGTGATACCAATATTTTGTTGGTTAATATACGTGGTTTGAGAGAATTAATAGATAATGCATGTTCTAGTGTTGTGACAGTTGTTGCACTAAAATCAATGCGTAGAAATGCCTCCAAAATTTTTAGTTATAGTATAGAAGATCAAGCATTTATACTAGAATATTTTGACGTACTGATTAAAGAGTTTGAGTCGTTTTCGTATACGGATAAGTTGAAAAAAAGATCATATAACTATTTGCAAGGTTTACGACTACCACAGATTTATGCTCAAGCTGGTAACTTAGTTCCACGTTTTGTTATGAAAGCTGGTTTATCAGAAAGTGAGAAGAATCTGGTTATTAAAGCGTGTTACAGACAGATATTTGAACGAGACATAGAAAAAGCTTATTCTTTATCTTTTGTTGACTTAGAGTCTCAATTGAAGAATGGAAAATTATCTGCTAAGGAATTTGTGAGAAATCTTGGATTATCGGTAATTTATCGTAAACAATTTTTTGAACCTTTTGTAAATAGTCGTGCGCTAGAGTTGGCATTTCGTCATTTTTTAGGTCGTGGTCCAGGCTCCTTGGAAGAATTCCGAGTGTTTTTTGCTATTTTGTCAGATCAAGGGTTACCAGGTTTAATTAATTCCTTGATTAATTTGGATGAGTATACTAACTATTTTGGTGAAGAAACAGTCCCTTATATACGTAACTTAGGAGAAGAAGCTCAAGAGTGTAAGAATTGGGGGCCACAAATTGCTCTATTAAGTTATAGCGCTCCATCAAAAAAAGCACCAGAGTTCATAACTTTGTTTGGTAGTTATAATCAACCTTTACCTGATCAACATCCCTATGGAAAAGGTAATGATCCTTCTAACATACAATTTGGTGCAATTTTTCCACAAAGCAGACGTGATGTAGATAGCTATCCAGCTCCTTTTGGTAAGTATACTAGACGGGTTTTAATTCGTAGAGGGCCAGGTATTTATAATCAAATTAATAATCCTTCTTTTAGATCTAGGTGCTTAGGTCTATTAGGACCTAGAGTTTTTGAATTAGATCCAAGGTTTAGGTATATTAGTTCTAATATTAAAAGTGATTCTACAGCTGCTTCTTTGACTTCTATTAACTCGATAATAAATGTTATTTATCTCAGGGTATTTGGTAGATTTGTTTATTCAGAGGAGAGACTATTATTGAAGTTATTAGAAAGTAAATTTGAGAACCAACAAATTTCTGTGCGAGAGTTTGTAAGACAACTATCTAAATCATCAGTTTTTCGATCATTATATTGGCAGCCTTTATATATTTGTAAAGCTATTGAATATATTCATCGGAGATTAATTGGCCGTCCAACTTATGGTCGTCAAGAAATCAATCAATACTTTGATATTGCTTATAAACAGGGGTATTATAAAGTTATTGATGCTATGATAGATAGTCTGGAGTATATTGAAGCTTTTGGAGATAATATAGTGCCTTACGATAGATATACTACCTCCTCAGGTATTATTTTACCTAGTTTTATTCTTAAAAAGAATATTCCTCAAATAAGTAGTAATATGATAGAAAGATTTATTAGTTTAGGTAAAGCTGCAAATAACATCAGCACCCAAAGTATCAACAGCAAAGTAGAGCAGGGTGTTTCAAAGCGTAGATATCAATCGACAATTTTTACAGTCAACAAGCACAGTTCATTATTGGATTTACAGAAATCCTTTAGAGCATGTTTTCGTCAAATCTTTGAAAGAGACCTGTACTCTATTGGTATAGGTCATGAGTTAACCTCTATAAAGCAGCAATTTATTAGCCAACGTATAACAGTAAAGCAGTTAGTATTAAGCTTAGGCATGCACGATCTATATCAGAAAGAGTTTTATCAACCTTACTCTAATACTAAAGTTATAGAGCTAGGAACTAAGCATTTTCTAGGAAGAGCTCCAAACAATCAGTTGGAAGTTAGGTACTACAACCAAATTTTAGCTTCACAAGGTCTCAGAGAGTTTATTAAATCTCTTGTATATAGTGTTGAATATGCAACTATTTTTGGTGATAACATAATTCCTTATCGTCGTTTTCCTAGCTTGCCAGCGACAAACTTTTCAAATACTCAAAGTTTATATAATGTTTTTACGAATAAAAACAACAGAATTGTGACTTAGAAAAATAGTTGTTTCTCTTATTTTTGGTTGTTTAAGGTATCTTGTTTTAGTACCTATCGCAAAAGATCTCAATATTAGAGTACTATTTATATAATAAATTTATTATTAAAGAGGAAATTGCTCTTGAAGCCTAAAGTCAGCAACAAAGAACCTAAATTCTTTATTTTATACAAAATGCCAATGTGAAAGGAGTATAATTTGTGAGTATTGTTACTAAATCTATAGTCAATGCAGATGCGGAAGCTAGATATTTAAGCCCTGGTGAATTAGATAGAATTAAAAGTTTTGTCCTGTCAGGACAACGTCGTTTGCGAATTGCTCAAATTTTAACAAATAATCGTGAAAGAGTAGTTAAGCAAGGAGGCCAGGACCTTTTTCAAAAGCGTCCAGATGTTGTTTCTCCAGGTGGTAATGCGTATGGTGAAGAAATGACAGCTACTTGTTTGCGTGATTTAGATTACTATTTACGCTTAGTTACTTATGGTATTGTTGCAGGAGATGTAACGCCTATTGAAGAAATTGGTCTGGTTGGTGTTAAAGAAATGTACAATTCTTTGGGCACTCCTACATCTGGTGTTGCAGAAGGTGTGCGTTCTATGAAAAAAGCAGCTTGTGATTTATTGTCAGGAGAAGATGCAGCAGAAGCCGGATTTTACTTTGACTACACACTCGGTGCTATGCAATAATTTTCGCAGAGCAATTTTTTATATTATTTATTAATTTTATACCAAGGAAAATATAATTCTATGCAAGACGCAATAACCTCCGTAATTAATGCAGCTGATGTGCAAGGTAAGTATTTAGATGATATCTCTTTAGAAAAGTTAAAAAGTTATTTTCAAACGGGCGAACTTCGTGTAAGAGCATCAGCTACTATAGCTTCGAATGCTGCTGTAATTATTAAAGAAGCAGTAGCAAAATCTTTATTGTACTCCGATATTACTCGCCCTGGTGGTAATATGTATACAACTAGAAGATATGCTGCTTGTATTCGTGATCTAGATTATTATTTAAGGTATGCTACATATGGTATGTTGGCTGGAGACCCTTCTATTTTAGATGAGCGTGTGTTAAATGGTCTTAAAGAAACTTATAATTCTTTGGGTGTTCCAATTGGTGCTACCATTCAAGCTATTCAAGCTATGAAAGAAGTTACTATTGGATTGGTTGGACCAGATGCAGGCCAAGAAATGGGTTTGTACTTTGATTATATTTGCTCCGGCCTAAGTTAATCTATATGCCAAAAGTTAAGGTCCAATCAGATTAGACATCTGATCTTAACTTTTGGTAGTTGCTGAATTAAATTATGGATTATTCTCCATTGTTATTGCTTGGACTCTAGCGCGTGCCTTGCGTATATTTTGAGTAGCTTCAATTTTATCTTTATTTGTAACAGCTTCTCGCAACTTATTGGTTGCTGTTTCTAATAATATGTTTGCTTCCTCAAGATTAATTTCGGTAACTTCTTCTGCGCCATTAACTAGAATAATAATCTCATTGTTCTCGACTTCCGCAAAACCTCCTAATAACACTATTGCAATCCACTCTTTTTGAATTCTTACTCTCATGACTCCAATATCTAGTGCTGTTAGCAGTGGAGCATGTCCTGTTAGAATTCCTAATTGTCCTGTACTGCTAGGTAAAATCACTTCTTCTGCTTTAGCATCCCAAACAGTTTTATCAGGTGCTATCACTTTTATTTTTAGTGACATATAAGTTATTCCTTTGAAGTTTTGTCTTTCGAGATAGCTTCTTCAATATTCCCTACTAAGTAGAATGCTTGTTCTGACATGTTATCTAGCTCGCCTTGTAAAATCATTTCAAATCCTTTGATTGCTTCCTCTAAAGAGACATACTTTCCAGGAAACCCTGTAAATACTTCTGCAACAAAAAATGGTTGAGATAAAAATCTTTCGATTTTTCTTGCTCTTGCTACTGTTAAGCGATCTTCTTCTGACAACTCGTCTAGACCTAAAATGGCAATAATATCTTGTAGTTCTTTGTAGCGTTGTAATGTTGACTTAATTTTTTGTGCTACTATATAATGTTTTTCTCCAACAATATTGGGTTGGAGCATTGTTGAAGTAGAGTCTAATGGATCAACTGCTGGATATATGCCTTTCGCAGCTAAGCCACGAGATAGAACGGTTGTTGCATCTAAATGTGCGAAAGTTGTAGCAGGCGCAGGATCAGTTAAATCATCTGCAGGTACATAAACTGCTTGAATAGAAGTAATTGATCCTTCCGTAGTTGAAGTAATTCTTTCTTGTAGAGCACCCATTTCTGTTGCTAATGTTGGTTGATAACCTACAGCTGATGGCATTCTTCCCAATAATGCTGAAACCTCAGAGCCGGCCTGGACAAAGCGAAAAATATTATCAATAAATAATAAAACATCTTGTTTGTTAATATCTCTAAAGTATTCTGCCATAGTTAAAGCGGTTAGTCCTACTCTCATTCTTGCTCCAGGAGGTTCATTCATTTGACCATATACTAGTGCTACCTTGGACTTAACTAAATCCTTGTTATTAATGACTTTAGACTCTTTCATCTCTTCGTATAAGTCGTTTCCTTCACGAGTTCTTTCTCCCACGCCTCCGAATACTGATACCCCCCCGTGAGCCTTTGCTATATTATTGATCAGTTCCATAATTAATACTGTTTTTCCAACTCCAGCACCTCCAAACAGCCCAATTTTGCCACCTCGCCGATAAGGAGCTAAAAGATCTACAACTTTTATACCAGTCTCAAAAATAGATGGTTTTGTTTCCAATTGAGTGAAAGAGGGGGCTAATCTGTGGATAGGTAAAGTGTTTTTTGGAGATACGAATCCTAAATTATCAACAGGTTCGCCCAGAACATTAAAAATGCGTCCTAGAGTTGCTGTTCCCACAGGTACAATAATAGGTTTACCGGTATCAACTACTTTTGTTCCACGTTGTAGGCCTTCAGTAGAACTCATAGCAACTGCTCTAACTCGATTATCCCCTAATAATTGTTGAACTTCACAAGTTATAGTCTTATTATTATGTTTTGCTTCTAACGCATTAAAGATTTGAGGTAATTGGCCATCAGGAAACTCAACATCCAGTACTGGGCCAATGATTTGTGTTACAGATCCTGTGTTTACTGTTAAACTTACCATTTATATTAAGAGTAGTTATAATTAACCAATTAGTGTAGTTTCGCCGTTAAAATAGTTAGTGTTATTTTAACATGTCTTTATTTCTGATCGTGAAAAATAATTGACCAGTTAATATCAAACGAGCACTGTGAGTTCAACGTTAATGCATTCTACCAGTGGTTTTTAACCAATTTTGTGCTTCAATGTAATTATTGGGTGCGATATTAATTGCTTGTAACCAGTATTGACCAGCTTTGTCAAACATGTAATTTGATAGTTCTAAATAGTTATTATTTACTGCTTGAATTCCTTGATAATGGTAAATTACTGCTATATTATTAAGAGCTTGGGGAAGATAAAAGTTTAGTTCAATAGCTTTATGATAGTATTCTAAAGCATTGATATATTCACCGTTGCTGCCATATATTAATCCAATATTGTATAATATAAAACTTCTGTCATGTGGGTCCTCTTCCAGTTTAAGAGCTTCGTAATAATTATCGAGAGCTTCAGCGTATTCGCCATTTGTTTGCGCATACATGCCTGTTTTATAATAAGAAAAAGCCTCTTTTTCTTCTTTGCTTGTTGGAAAAAGTTTTAAGATAATATTAGCTATTATTGTGAATGTTTTATCTATAAAATTATCATTTTTGAGTAATCTTGACATTATATAATATGTTTCAGTGATACTATAATTAATTATGTATTTATATTTATTGTGATTTGACGTTATGACTAACATTAATTTTGCTCATCAAGACGTATTATATCATGTATTTGATATTAACCTGCTGTCTTCTGTGAAAGACGCTGATTCTTCAAATTCAATCCTAAATTTGCGCGAACCTCAACTAGTTCATAGTTCTGATGGAAGTTCTCCAGGTCTACAAGATCTAATTCAAAGCTCTGCTGTGTATCATCCAGTATTACGCTATAATAACAGTAATAGTGTAGCTGCTCCACCTTCTCAAGATTCTTTTGATGGATTAAATAGTATGATGATAACGCAACCATTGTTAAATCAAAGACCAAAGATTAGACGAAGAAAACATCAGCGGTTAAAAAAACATTGGGAGGATGATTACGCTTCTATGGACAATAAGGGTCATGAATCCTTAACTTCTGCGAAATCAACAAAAGTTTACGATGAGCAGTTAACAAATCTAAGCCAAGGTTTAGATTTGAGTACTAAGCTGCAATGTAAGTCTGTTCAAACTGTTGTAATAGAGTATCCGTTGACTGTTAGTGATTTGTCTAAATTGGTCTCTATATCAGAATCAGAAATTATAAAAATGTTGTTTTTAAAAGGTATTATTGTTACAATAAATGAAATGATTAGTATTGATACTGCTACTTCTGTAGCTGAGCATTATGGTTGTATTGTAGAGAATTATGACCATAAAATGCATATACTATCATCTATAGATAATGCAACTTCTTTGGATACAAGTGCAGTTAATACTCAAACTAGAGTACCTATTATTACTATTGCAGGGCACCTGAACCATGGTAAAACTTCCTTATTACATGCTATTCAAAAAAATACGGTTCTAGAACGTCAGAACGATGGTATAACCCAGTTAATAAAAGCACATGAAGTCTACATATACTGGAAAGGTGAAGCTCAAAAAGTAATTTTGTTAGATACGCCGGGACATGAAGCATATGCTAATATGAGGTTGCTGAGCATTAGGATAACTGATTTTGTAATACTGGTTGTTGCTGCAGATAATGTAATAGGTGCTCAAACTGTTGAGTCGATTCGATATATTCAAAGAGCAAATATTCCTGTATTGATTGTTATTAATAAAATTGACAAAGTTAGCATAGATATTGAGCAAATAAAAAATGATTTTCTAAATCACGATGCTATCCCTAAAGAATGGAAGAATAGTGTACCAATTGTTCCTATAAGTGCTTTGACTGGAAAAAATATAGATATGTTATTTTCTCATATTATGGCTCTTGTCAAGAAATGTGATTTAAAGCGAAACCCGTTCCAAAACGCAACGGGTATAATTATTAACTCATTTTTAGATAAAAATAAAGGGCCATCAGCAAATGTTATCGTGCAAAATGGAGCTTTAAGTGTTGGAGATTTTGTAGTAGCTGGTAATAGTTTTGGCAAAGTTCGTTCAATAAAGAATAGCCAAAACGTAATGCTAGAATATGCTTTTCCTTCCTCAGTTGTCGATATCTGGGGTTTGTCGCAGGTTCCAATAGTAGGTTGTGTGTTTAAAATAGTGAAGAATGAGAAATCTGCAAAGAAAATAGTTAAAGAACATCAGAAAAGAGATAATAAGTTTTCTCTACAACAACAGATAAATTATAAAATGGCGGCTAAAAAACATACTGGCTTGTATAAAACTGATTTAGTGCAGCAAGTTAACATAGTATTAAAAACTGGTACTCAAGGAGCTATTGAGGCAATATTATCTTCATTTTCAAATATTGATCAGTCTGAGGTGACGTTAAATATTATGTCAATAGCTACTGGAATAATTACTGAAACAGATGTTAAATTAGCAATTATAAGTAAATCTACTGTCATTGGTTTTGATACAATTGTTACGGCAGGGGCTCGGTTAATAGCTAAACAACATAAAATTAGTATTAATGAATATAAAATAATTGATGATTTATTACATCATGTGAAAAAATGTATGCTCCTTTCGTCACATGTGGAAAATACTGAGAAGTTAGTATGTACTGCCCTAGTGCGCTCAATTTTTAAATTGACGATTGGAATAGTTGCTGGTTGTGTTGTTGAGTCTGGTAAAGCTAATCATGATTCTACAGCTGAAATTCTCCGTAATAAGATAGTGATACATAAAGGAAAATTAAAATCACTGAAACATGTCAAAACAAATATTTCCGAGATTAAACAAGGAGAAGAGTTTGGAGTATCGGTTATCGGTTTTGATGCATGGCAAGTTAATGATCGAATTAGATTTTATAACGTAGATTAATAGTAGATGTATCTGTGTTGATATTGATCAATTAGAGTAAATTAATATCTATAGCTGATATGAACTAAAGGTTAAATTAGATATAGATAATTCAGTTATGTAGTTGTTTAGCAAATATTGTTAGAATATTAAGATTCAGGATAGTCATTCAACTTAAGCTTTTAAAAAGTTAGCTTGTTACTATAAAAAAATAAATAAGATAGTTAATTATTTTTTATAAAGGGTAACAAGGCAAGGGTCCGTGCTTGCTTTACTGCTTTTGTTAATCTTTTCTGCTGTTTTGAATTGAGGCCTGTTAATCTTCTAGGTAAAATTTTTCCTTGATCATTAATAAATGTTCTGAGAAGATCAATGTCTTTATAAGTTAATAATATCTTAGAACTAATTGAAAGATTATTCATACTATCCAAGCGTAGGTATTAGTTATTATATAATTATATAAAAGAAAGGCCTAGTTATTTGATTTCTTGAAATATACTATGGCAATTACACTGAGGACAAAACTTTTTAAGTTGTAGTTTATCAGGAGTATTACGTCTGTTTTTCGTAGTAGTATAACGAAATGTATTGTGTTGACTAATTATTTTATCAGATGAATTTTTGCATAAACATTCTAAAGTGATAATTATACGAGTGCCTTTGGTTTTACTCATTATTCTTGTTAGTTTTAAAAGTAATAGTAAGAATATTGTATGGTACTAATGAAGTGCTAAACTGTATCATAATATTAAAGTAACACTTATGCTAAGTGTTAGTATTGTAGATATAGATAAATTAATGGTATATTAAATATAAATTCAATATTAATTTACTCACTTTAATATATTATATCATCAGTGAATAAGAAACTAGCTACTCAAAAACGTATTAGAATAATTACTAGAAATTATTATCGTAATCGTGCACATAAATCATCAATTAAAACAATAGTAAAAAATTGTCTTTTACTAATTAAACAAATTGATAAAAGTAGTATCAAACAAGCTTCTTCGGTGTCTTTAAAGATAGCAGAAGCATTTAGCAGGATAGATAAGGCTGTGAATCGTAAAGTAATACATAAAAATAAAGGTTCAAGAAAAAAAGCATTTTTATCGAAGCTATTAAAAACAAAGGTATGAGCAACTACAAGATAAGTGTTCGTTTTTTCTTCTAAATACCTCATTGACTGTGTTGTATAAATATACTATTTAACAAATTGTTTGATTTCTGTAATTATTCTTAAATTAGTTCTAATAAAACGTAGTTAACCAAGCTATAGGCCATCCTTATTTTAGCTAAGATAATATGAGGCTCAATTATTACAGTATTTTATACTAAACTTGTTTAACTAGCAAGATAAATAATATGATAAAATCTAAAAACACTGCAGTACTGCCTCAAATTCCCGATTTAGTTAGTGTTCAAATTGCTAGTTTCCGATCCTTTCTTATGAAAGGATTACCTAATGCATTGATTAGTTTTCCTATTATTACTGATCCTACAGGCAAGTTACAACTGCAATTTTTTGGGGAGGAATATAAATTAAAGTTACCACGCTATACTGTACGCAAATCTAAAAGTCGTGACTGTACATACTGTGCTCAAATATATCTTCCTGCTAAACTTACTAGACAAGATGTGAAATCTAGAGTCTATTCTAAGCAATTGTTTTTTTCTGGGATAATTAGTAGTCTTGATAGGAGCAAAAAGTATAAAAGACGTCCTGTATTTGTTGGTGATTTACCCTTGATGACGAATAGAGGGTCTTTTATTGTATCTGGAATAGAGCGAGTTATTATTAATCAGATAGTCAGGAGCCCTGGAATTTATTATAAACAAGAAACGGACAAAAATAAGAAAAAAATTATTAGTGCTAGCTTGATTTCAAATAGGGGGTCGTGGTTAAAGTTTGAAATTGATGCGAAAGAACAGATTTGGATTCGTATTGATAAAACACATAAAATTAATGCGTATATTTTCTTGAGAGCTATTGGGTTGAATGCTGAAGAAATTAAAAATGGTTTAAGGCAGTATTCGTTTTTGTTATATGCCTCTGAAGCTTATAAGAAAAAAGAATTAACTCGAGAATTAACAAATGTTTCTTTAGAGGAGATTACAGATGAGGAAGCTGTGCTAATTGCATATGGCAAGTTAAGACCGAGTGAACCTGAGCCTACAACTCTTATAGTAGCGCAACAAATGTTATTTGGTAGATTCTTTGATCCTAAGCGTTATGACTTAGGAGAAGTTGGTCGTCATAAGATTAATAAGAAATTAAATATAAATATACCAGCTGATTTTAGAGTGTTATCTCCACAAGATTTCCTTGCTGCTATTGATTATTTAATTAATATAAAAGAGCAAAATATAGGTTTTTTTAATACTTTTGATGATATTGATCATTTGGGTAGTCGTCGCATACGATCTGTTGGTGAGCTGTTGCAAAATCAAATCAGAATAGGTCTTGCAAGATTAGAAAGAATTATTAGGGAGAGAATGACCATTTGTGATTTGGACTCACTGAGTTTATCTAACTTAATAAACTCTAAACCTATTGTATCTTCAATGAAAGAATTTTTTGCCTCTAGCCAATTGTCTCAATTTATGGATCAAATTAATCCGTTAGCAGAATTAACTCATAAAAGAAGAGTTAGTGCGCTAGGGCCAGGTGGTCTTAACAAGGACAGAGCAAGTTTTGCTGTCAGAGATTTGCATCCAAGTCATTATGGAAGGATTTGTCCCGTTGAAACTCCCGAGGGGCCGAATGCAGGACTGATCGGGTCGTTGAGTGTATATGCACGTATTAATCACTATGGTTTTATTGAAACTCCGTTTTATGCTGTGAACCACGGGAAAATTGATGAGCAAGACTATAGTAGTTTTGTGTATCTCACGGCAGATCAAGAAGATGAGTTTAGAGTAGCTCCAGCAGATGTAAAAATAGATAGTCAAGGCTGTATATATGGTGATTTGATACCTGTACGTTATCATCAAGATTTTGTTACAGCTGATCCGCAACAAGTAGATTACATAGCCGTGTCAACCATTCAGATAATATCCGTAGCAACATCTCTTATTCCTTTTTTAGAGCATAATGATGCTAATAGAGCTCTAATGGGCTCAAATATGCAGAGGCAAGCAGTACCTTTATTGAATCCTGAAAAACCAATAGTTGGTACTGGCTTGGAAGCTAAGATTGCAAAAGATTCTGGGGCATTAATTATTAGCCGTACTCATGGAAAAGTTGTATATGTTTCTTCGAGCAAAATTGGTATTCAAGATGTTATAGGCCAAACAATTCATTATCATTTGAGAAAATATAATCGTTCCAACCAAGATACATGTATTAATCAGAGACCGGTAGTCTGGCCAGGCGAATGTGTTAAAAGAGGTCAAATGCTGGCAGATAGCTCATCTACTGATGGAGGAGAAATTGCTTTGGGTAAAAACGTCTTAGTTGCTTATGTTCCGTGGGAAGGATATAACTACGAAGATGCTTTTTTAATTAGTGAAAGGCTTGTATCTGAGGATGTTTATACATCTATACATATAGAAAAATACGAAATTGAGTGTCGTCAAACAAAGTTAGGTTACGAAAAAATTACCCGTGAGATACCTAATATCAGTGACTCTTCTATCAAAAAACTAGATAAAGATGGAGTAATTTGTGTTGGTTCGTGGGTAGAGTCAGGTGATATTTTAGTAGGCAAAATTACCCCTAAAGGTGGGTCTGATCAACTACCTGAAGGTAAACTATTACGAGCCATTTTTGGCGAAAAAGCTCAAGATGTACGTGATACATCATTGAGATTACCAAATGCAGCTAAAGGTAGAGTAATACATTTGCGTGTGTTTACCCGAAAACAAGGAGATGATTTGCCACCAGGTACTAATATTATTATCAGAGTCTATGTAGCACAGAGAAGAAAAATTCAAATAGGTGACAAGATGGCTGGTCGTCATGGAAATAAAGGAATTATTTCTCGGATTTTACCTGTTCAGGATATGCCTTATATGCCTGATGGCACACCGATAGATGTTTTACTGAATCCATTAGGTGTACCATCAAGAATGAATGTTGGTCAAATCTTTGAAAGTTTATTAGGTTTAGCTGGTTACTACTTAAATAGGTGTTTTGGAATTGTTCCATTTGATGAGATATACGGCTTAGAAGCATCTAGATCTTTAGTTAATAATAAACTTAGAGAAGCATCAATAATGAAACCTTGGCTTTTCAATGAACATTATCCAGGTAAAATTCTTTTATTTGATGGTCGAACAGGCGAACCTTTCGATAATCCTATAACAGTAGGTGTTGCTTATATGCTAAAATTAGTGCATTTAGTTGATGATAAAATCCATGCGCGCTCCACTGGGCCTTATTCATTAGTAACTCAGCAGCCACTAGGTGGTAGAGCACAACATGGAGGGCAGAGATTAGGTGAAATGGAAGTTTGGGCACTCGAAGCATTTGGTGCTGCATATACATTACAAGAATTATTAACTGTTAAGTCTGATGATATGTACGGTAGAAATCAGGTATTGAATGCGATAGTTAAAGGTAGACCTATTCCAAAGCCTGGTACTCCAGAGTCTTTTAAAGTTTTGATGAGAGAATTGCAAGCGCTAGGTTTAGATATTGGTGTGCATAAAGTAGAATTTAGAGATGATGGCACAAGTTATGGAGTTGAGGTTGATTTAATTTCAATGGTAAATACATCATCTAAAAAGCATAAATTTGAACCCGTTGTAAAATAAAGCCTAGTTTAGCAGTAATTTCTATGAGCTAGTGTACTGTTCTTATAATTTATCTTAAATGAGATTCAAATGCTATGACTAAATTTGAGCAACATTTTCATTACGTTAAGATTAACTTAGCATCACCTCAAAAAATTCGTCAATGGGGTGATAGAGCTTTACCTAATGGACAAATAGTAGGAGAAGTAACAAAACCTGAAACTATTAATTATCGTACTTTAAAGCCAGAAATGGATGGTTTATTTTGTGAACGTATTTTTGGACCTGTAAAAGATTGGGAGTGTCACTGTGGAAAATATAAGCGTTTTAGATACAGAGGAATTGTATGCGAAAAATGTGGTGTTGAAGTAATAGAATCTAAAGTAAGGCGCCATAGAATGGCATATATTGAATTAGCTGCTCCAGCTACTCATGTATGGTATTTAAAAGGTAGTACAAGTTATATTGCTTTAGCATTGGATATGGATGTTAAAGATATTGAAAAAATAGTCTATTTTCATTCTTATATAGTGATTAATGAAGGATCAGGTCAACAATTAAAAAAGAGACAACTCTTAGAAGGTTATGACTGGAGAATATTAGAAGAGCAGTTATATCCGCAGACAGCTGATTCATTAGGTATTGAGGTCAACACTGGTGCAGAAGCAATAATTAGGTTATTAAAAGACTTAGACTTAAACGCAACAGTTAAATCTTTACGAGAAGCTGCAATGTATCCACCTAATCATTTCTCAACTTCATTTAATAAAAAAATGAAGAGACTGCGTTTGTTAGAGAATTTTCTTGCTACTGGTGCAGATCTATCTTGGATGGTCTTTTCTGTTGTTCCTGTCATATCTCCTGATCTTAGGCCGATGGTTCAGCTAGATGGTGGTCGTTTTGCAACGGCAGATTTAAATGAATTTTATAGAAGAATCATTAATAGAAATAATAGATTGTCAAGGTTGAAAACTATTTTAGCTCCAGAAATAATCATACGTAATGAAAAACGCATGCTCCAAGAATCTGTTGATGCTTTAATAGACAATGGCCGTCGTGGAAGAACAATTGTTGGTGCAAATAATAGGCCTTTAAAATCATTATCTGATATTATTGAAGGTAAGCAAGGTCGTTTTCGCCAAAATTTGTTGGGCAAACGAGTTGATTACTCTGGTCGATCGGTAATTGTAGTAGGGCCTGATTTGAAACTGCATGAATGTGGTTTACCAAAAGAGATGGCTTTGGAGCTCTTTCAGCCGTTTGTTATTTATCGTTTAATCTTACAAGGTTTAGTTAACAATATTAAGGCTGCTAAAAAATTAATTCAAAAAAAAGATGATTCTGTGTGGTTAGTTTTAGCAGAAGCAATACATGGGCATCCAATTTTACTGAATCGCGCTCCTACTCTACATCGCTTAGGTATACAAGCATTTGAACCAGTGTTAGTTGAAGGTCGAGCTATAAAGTTGCATCCTCTGGTCTGTCCTGCTTTTAATGCAGACTTTGATGGAGACCAAATGGCTGTACATATACCATTGTCTCTAGAAGCTCAAGCAGAGGCAAGGTTATTAATGTTAGCTCCTCACAATTTTTTATCACCAGCAACTGGTCAGCCAGTTATCATGCCAAGTCAAGACATGGTGCTAGGATGTTATTACCTTACTTCTTATAACCCAGCTTGTCAACGGGGCGCAAATCAATTTTTTGCTGACTGTAACGATGCATTGCAAGCATACAACCAATTAAAAATTGATTTGCATGCATGTATATGGGTGCGTCTTAATAACTTAGTTAGTGAAGAAAATAACGAGACAAAACTATTAAAGCAAGTAAAAGTTAATAAATATTTCATAAAAACTTTTCAAAATCGGATTATTAAACAGGATATTTTAGGAAATATTATTGTTCAGTATATTAGAACAACTGTAGGACGTATTATATTTAATAAGGTAATTCACGAGTCTTTAAATAATTAGTTGTGTTTACTTATTTGTAGTAAACTATTATCTTAAGTCATTGAGGTAAAGAAAAAATTAATGCAGAACACAATCATTTCTTCTCAGTTTTGCTTTGCTAATAAAGCCATTGATAAAAAACAACTAACTGCTTTAATTGTTTGGGCTTTTAGTACATATGGTATTGCTCGAGCTGCTAATATGGCTGATCATCTAAAAGATTTAGGTTTTTATTATGCAACTAAGGCAGGTCTATCTTTAAGTATAGAAGATTTGCATATACCTGCAGCTAAGAAAATATTATTAGATAACACTCTGTCATCCATTTATAATACAGATCAACAGTACCTGCGTGGGGAAATTACAGTTGTTGAACGTTTTCAAAAAGTAATTGACACTTGGCATAATACAAGTGAAGCATTGAAAACAGAAATCTTGAAATATTTCCAAGAGGTTGACCCCTTAAATTCTATATATATGATGTCTCTTTCAGGTGCTCGTGGTAATATGTCTCAGGTTAGACAGCTGGTCGGTATGAGAGGTTTAATGTCTGACCCAAATGGACAAATTATCGATTTGCCTATCATGAGTAATTTTCGTGAAGGTTTAACGGTTACAGAGTATTTTATTTCTTCATATGGTGCTCGTAAAGGTTTGGTTGATACAGCATTACGAACAGCGGATTCAGGGTATCTTACTCGTCGATTAGTTGATGTTTCTCAACATGTTATTGTGCGTCAGGCTGACTGTCACACCAAGAAGGGAATTATACTAGAAGATATGGTAGACAATCAAAAAATACTAATCTCTTTAGAACAATCTTTACTAGGGCGAGTTTTAGCAGAAAATGTGTATCATCCTAATACTGGGTCATTAATAGCTAATACTAATCAGTGTCTTGCTTTACAACAGGTTAAAAATATTGTAGATGCTAGAATTAATAAAGTTCTTGTTCGTTCACCTCTTACTTGTGAAAGTAGTAGTGGAGTTTGTCAGCTGTGTTATGGCTGGAATTTAGCTCATCGTAAACTAGTAGATATTGGTGAGGCTGTTGGTATTATTGCTGCTCAGTCAATAGGTGAACCAGGAACTCAGCTTACAATGAGAACTTTTCATACAGGTGGAGTATTTACAGGAGAGGTGGCTCAGAAAATTTACTCTCCTATCAAAGGAGTCATTAAGCATCCACAAAAAACAAAACTTGTACATATTCGTACAAAACATGGAGATGTTGCATTTTATATAGAACATGATTGTACTATCTTTGTAGAGTCGCAGAAGCGAAAAAAAGTGCGGCTAAACTTATCGCAAGGAACTGCATTATTAGTGGGTCACAATGTTCAAGTAGAAGAAGGACAAACTATAGCTGAGTTTCCTCTAAGTAACTATTTTACAATAGAAGAAGCGGAGAAACAGGTAATCACAGATCTATCAGGCAAAGTACTGTTTACAGATTTAACAATTCAGGAAACAAATGATAATCAGTTCATTGTTAGATCTACGAAGAAGGCGGGGTTAGTTTGGATTCTCTCAGGACAAGTATATGATATACCAGACAGTTCCAAAATTTTAGTTAAGCCATACGATAAAATAAAAAAATATACCCCATTAGCCCAGCAGACAATTACTAATCAGTTTTCAGGTTATGTAAGAATCCCCAACATAAATTCTAATGATTCCAAGTTTTCTACTGATATCCAAATTGTTGTAGCTGAATATCTTTTACAAGGTGTGAAGGTATACTTAGATAATAAAAAGTTTCAAGGATCTTATATATTAGAAACTACTAAAAAAGATAAATTTGTCCTACAAGTTAGTCCTGGCGAGAAAATTTTGAATGGTCATATTATGGCGAACTTAGTTTCTAATACCTATAAAACAATTACTGGAGGAATCGTCAAGTATTTAGACCTACCAGTGGCCCATAGAAAAAGTAAATTTTTAAGAAACTCATATGAAGTGCTAGGAACTGGTTACGTTCTTTGGATCTCAGAAGAAACACATGAGGTTAATAAAGACGCTTCTTTACTTTTTGTTGAGCATGGTGATATGATTGAAGCAGGTACTGAAATCATCAAAAATACTTTTGCTAGAATATCTGGAGTGGTAGAAATAGTTAAAAAAGATGATGCTGTGAGAGAAGTTATTATCAAGCCTGGGAAGCTGTACATTAGTAGTTTACAAGCTTTGTCGTCGGCTTATGTAAAACATAGAGGTTTCCTGCGTCCAGGAGATCAAATTAACAATGAAATTTATACAGATAAACTTGTGTACTGGGAGTACCTGCAAAAACTTGATAATATTTATATCTTAATAAGACCCGTAACTGTTTATGCTGTACCACGTAAGCATTATTCATTTGAATCAGAGTATAAAAATCATGATTTACAAGTTAGAGTAATTAGGACGACAAAATTCCGCGATGGAGAAAGAGTTAAATCTGTAAGTGGTATAGACATAATAAAAAGCCATTTAGTAGTTTTTGTGAAAAAAGACTCCAGTAATTTGTATACAACTTTAGAATGTATATCATGTCATCGGTCAAAAAAATTATCTCAACTAAAATTAGTGACTTTAGAGAACTTAGTAGTAAAAAATAACAACTCTAATGTTTTTGGCCAGAGTACGAATATACTGGTAAAAAATAACCAAGAGATACCTAAAAATACCGTAGTTGCTAAAATAGAAACTCTTGCTAATCTTTCTGGAGAGGTTGAAAACATTTGTGAAACTAAAAACGCTCGTCGTAGAGTCTTAGTATCTTCTGATGTCGATCAATGCAAAGTGATAGTTCAGAAACCGGATAGAATTTTAGTAAAACTGTACCAATGGATATATGCTGGGGAAAATATTTCTCATAATGTATTATCACAGTATTCAGGTCAGGTTACTGAGATTACAAACAACAAAGTTATTTTAAGAGTAGCTAGACCGTATTTACTATCTAAGGGTGCTGATTTATATGTTGACAATAATGATCTTGTTCGACAAGGGGAAAGTATTGCTACTATTAAATTTCAGAGACCTAAGACAAAAGATATCGTGCAAGGATTACCTAAGGTTGAAGAAATCCTGGAAGCACGTAAAAAATCGGCGACAGTTTTTAAGCCACATATTGTTTTAGCAGAATCTTTTAAACAGTATTTACAAGTAGGATTAAGCTTACTAAATGCAACAAGATTAAGCTTACAGAAAATTCAATTACATTTAGTGAAGGAAATACAGTTAGTTTATCAGTCCCAAAAAGTTGATATTTCTGATAAACATATAGAAGTAATTGTCAAGCAAATGACTTCTAAAGTTGAAGTTGAAACAGGAGGACATACGAACTATTTGCCAGCGGAAATGGTAGATCTGGATAAGATTGAAGCTCTGAATAAATTTATGTACCAAACAAATCAGAAGACTGCTGTATATGTCCCTATTGTATTAGGTATAACAAAGGCTTCTCTTAATACTGGAAGTTTTATTTCTGCTGCTAGTTTTCAAGAAACCACAAAAGTTCTTACAGAAGCAGCTATCTCTGGTAAGTTAGATTGGTTAAAAGGACTAAAAGAAAACGTTATTATTGGCCGTCTTATACCTGCAGGCACAGGTTTTAACGTATACAATAACATAGAAAAACAAATAATATTAGAAAAAGACCACCACAATGCTAATACTAGTATAACAAATCATGCTGTAACAAGAAATGTTGATGATATTATATTAGATGATCGTACAATATCATATTATAAAATGATTAACTAAAACTTTTATACATTTATGAGAATTAAATAGGTGAATGTATAAAATTAACAGAGCTGTTGTAAAATTATATTTCGCATAATAAGATGATAATAGTAATCTAGTGTGTAATGATAAAAATATCTATATGTATTATTTTGTAGGAGAGTTCAGCTAACCATGTCTATTGTAACTTTGCAACAGCTGCTAGAAGCAGGAGTGCATTTCGGACACCAAGCTAAAAGATGGAATCCTAAGATGTTTCCTTATATTTATGCAGAAAAGAACGGAATACATATTATAGATCTTGTGCAGACCTCGCAATTGTTAACTGAAGCGTACCAGTTTGTAAAAAAAGCGTCAGCTCAAGGTAAAAGATTTTTGTTTTTGGGTACTAAAAGACAAGCATCAGCAATCCTCAAGCAAGAGGCACAAAAGTGTAATGCTTATTATGTAAACCAGCGCTGGTTAGGTGGTATGTTAACTAACTGGATTACTGTCAAATCTAGGATAGAGAGACTTAAAGAGCTTGAGAAGATTGAAAATACAGGTGCTATAGAGTGTTTACCAAAAAAGGAAGCATCTGTATTAAAACGAGAGTTGAATAAACTACGTCGACATTTGAGTGGTGTTAAATACATGCAAAACATACCTGATGTAGTCATTATTGTTGATCAAAAACGTGAAAATACGGCAGTACAAGAATGTTTGAAACTAGGTATATCTACAATTTGTATTTTAGATACTAATTGTAATCCTGAACTAGTTGATATTCCTATTCCTGCTAATGATGATGCAATACGCTCAATAAAATTAATAATTGAAAAAATGGCATGTGCTATTAATGAAGGAAGAAACTTAATTATATCTAACAATAATTAAGTCATAATTATATTTTTTAAATACATTGAATTAAAGTACGGTATTATGGTGCTCCAAATTTCAGCAAGGGATGTGAAGAAATTACGGGACAAAACGGGAATTGGTATGATGGAGTGTAAAAAAGCTTTGCAAGTGTCTAATGGGGATCTAGATAAAGCAATCGAAAATTTGCGAAAAAAAGGCATGGTTATTGCAAGTCAAAAATCTCAAAGGATAACAACTCAAGGCCTGATTGAAAGCTATGTCCATTTAGGATCTAAAGTTGGTGTTATGATTGAATTAAATTGTGAAACAGATTTCGTTGCACGTCGCTTAGAATTTCAAACGTTGGCTAAAAACATCGCTATGCAAATTGCTGCTAATCCAAGTCTACAATATATAGATAAAACTGGTATTCCTAAAGATCTAATAGAGTATGAATACAAAATAGAATTTGAACAAGAGGATTTATCAAATAAATCAGGTGCTATGAAACAACAAGTTGTAGAAGAAAGGGTAGATAAAAAACTATCAGAGTTATGTTTATTTCCTCAACCGTTTATCAAAAATCCTGAGATTACAGTTAAAGATTTAGTAGAACAACATATACTCTTACTAAAAGAAAATATCAAGGTAAGACGATTTACTAGATACATATTGGGAGATTTTATTTCTTAGACTTTATGAATATTTAAATTAAAATAAAAGTCTGTGATTTGTAATGTATCTATACTAATTTTAATAAAAGATAAAGAATAATGATTTCTAACTTTCTTACAAATACAGTATCAGTTTTTGTTTTTTCCTCAATTGAAGTAGGTAAACATTTATATTGGAAAATTGGTAACAATACAGTACATGGCCAGGTTTTTATTGTATCATGGTTTGTGATAGGAACACTGGTATCTATATCTTTAATCGGGACGAGAAGGCTAAAGAGAATTCCTGAAAAATTACAGAACTTTATGGAATTTGTTCTTGAGTTTTTGCAAGATATTACGAAAACTCAAATTAGTGACAAAACTTATACGTATTGGGTGCCTTATATTTCTACTATTTTCTTATTTATTTTGGGTAGCAATTGGGCAGGAGCATTAATTCCTTGGAAGCTAATTCGATTACCAGAAGGAGAGCTAGCAGCGCCTACGAATGATATTAATACAACAGTAGCACTATCTTTATTAACATCTTTAGCTTATTTTTACGCAGGGCTCAATAAACATGGTCTGAAATATTTTGTTAGATATATTCAACCTACACCTGTCTTGCTACCTATCAATGTTTTAGAAGATTTTACCAAGCCTTTGTCTTTAAGTTTCCGCCTATTTGGTAATGTGTTAGCTGACGAATTAGTTGTATCAGTGTTTACATTGTTAGTACCAATTGTGATACCTTTGCCAGTAATGATTTTGGGTTTGTTTGCTAGTTCAATTCAAGCTTTAATTTTTTCTACTTTATCTGCTGCTTATATAGGAGAAGCCATAGAAAGCCATTAATGACTTTCTTTTTTCTATATGAAGCTCGTTTTTCTAACTTGAATTTTGCAACCGGATAACGAAACATGTTAATTTTCTATGTATTTACTGTAATGGAGATGTTATTGTTATGGATTCAATTATCTCAGCAGCTTCAGTGGTCGCTGCAGGTCTTGCGGTGGGTTTAGCGGCTATAGGACCAGGTATTGGTCAAGGAAGCGCAGCTGCAAATGCTGTAGAAGGAATTGCAAGACAACCTGAAGTTGAAGGAAAAATTAGAGGCACTCTGTTATTGAGTTTGGCTTTTATGGAATCTTTAACTATATATGGACTAGTTGTAGCTTTATCCTTACTGTTTGCTAATCCTTATATAGGTTAGATTTATATATAACACACAATACGCTTAGTTTTTCTACTTATGCCAATTAAACTAAGCGTTATGTTAGGCAAACTAAGTTTAAATATTAAAAAAATTTTACAATAATAAAATGTACTTGTCACTCTTATCATTGGTAGAAACACTCAACCAAAAAAAGTCTGAAGGCGGAATGTTTGATTTTGATGCAACATTACCTTTAGTAGCACTACAGTTTTTTGCTTTAATGATTGTGTTAAACACATTGTTTTACAAACCTATTAGCAAAATATTGAGCACAAGAGATGAATATATTCGGAATAGTTTGACAACTGCCTCAGCTTATTTACTACAAGCTAATGAGTTGACACAAAGATATGAGCAAGAGTTATCATTAGCTCGCAAAGAGGTGCAAGAAATGATTCGTTTATCTCAAAGAGAAGCTCAATTAGTTGTTTCTAATAATATCAGCAAAGCTCAGCAAGAAGCACAAGAATTAGTGGCTGATGCTTCAATGCAGTTAAATAAACAAAAAGAACAAGCTATTAGAACTTTAGAAAAACAAGTTGATATTTTGAGTGAAAAGATACAAGAAAAACTACTGACACGCATTTAGTAGAAAAATTTATAGTTAGCATTTATCAGAAAAGTTATAATTACACAGATGACATTATCAATTCAAGCTTTTATTGTTTCATATAATATAATTAGTGAATGGACAATCAACTCTAATTTTTTAGAAGCTAACGTAATCAATATTGTCTTACTCATTATTGGGTTAGTTTATGTTTTGCGAAAGTTTTTAGGTGAAGCTTTATCTAGCCGTCAGCAGAAAGTACTTGTAGCTATCCAAGAAGCAGAAGATCAATTAAAACAAGCTCGGTACAGGTTATCTGAGTCAGAAAAACAACTAGCCCACAGTCAGATAATTATTAAGCAAATACGACAAGAAGCTACAATCACAGCACAGAAAGTCTATCAGTCAATCCTTGATCAAGGTACAATAGATGTTCAACGTCTTACAGCTGCTGGTAAAGCAAGTATTGCATCAGCTGAAAATCAAGTTCGTAAACAAATACAACAACAAATTGCAACTTTAGCTATTAAGCGTGTTTTTACTAAGCTCAAAGAACATTTAAACTCTGATATACAAACAGCTATTATAGATCAAGGTATTAAACAATTGGGAGGTAAGTTATGACTAGTAAGGATTCCGTGCTAAAAATAGCTCAGCCTTATGCAGAAGCATTATTGGAACTTGCTAATGTAAAATGTCAAATATCAAGTATTACAGAGAATTTATTAAGTATTGCTGAGCTGCTATCTAACTCAAAGCCTTTGCAGCTTTTTTTAACTAATCCTGTTATTAGTAAAAATTCAAAAAAAATTGTTCTTCGTCAATTATTGGAAGCTCAAATTGATAATATTGTTATGAAATTTTTATATGTCTTGGTTGATAAACAAAGAATTATATTTTTTGATAAAATCTTAACAAGCTATTTAAAACTATTAGATCAGCTAGAATCAACAACTCTTGTGTATTTGACAACAGCTAAGCCATTAACCTCTGCTCAGCTCAATGCATTCAAAACGAAAGTTCAAGAAATGACAAATGCTCGCACAATTAAAGTAAAAACTTACATAGATCCTAACTTAATCGCTGGCTTTACTGCTCAAATAGGTTCTAAAATAATAGATACTAGCCTGCTTGGACAATTACAAAGCATGGCTTCTTACTTAAATACGGCAAAAGTTTTAGCTTAGTGTATTATTCAATTATAGCGATAATTATAACAGTTGCACATAAAACAATATGGTAAATATTAGACCAGACGAAATTAGCAGTATTATTCGCCAACAAATAGAAAAATATGAACAGTCAGTTCAAGTTACGAATATTGGCACAGTATTACAAGTGGGAGATGGTATTGCTCGAGTTCATGGCTTAGATGATGTTATGGCAGGAGAATTATTAGAGTTTGATGATAAAACAATTGGTATAGCGTTAAACTTGGAAAGTGACAATGTAGGAGTTGTACTGATGGGCAGTGGTCGTGGGATTTTAGAAGGTAGTTCTGTAAAAGCTACTGGCAAAATTGCCCAAATTCCTGTTGGAGAAAAGTTTCTTGGTAGAGTAGTTGATCCACTGGCTCGACCGATTGATGACAAAGGCAATCCAAATGCTCAAGACAATCGATTGATAGAATCTTCTGCTCCAGGTATTATTGATAGACAGTCAGTATGTGAGCCATTACAAACAGGAATTACTGCCATCGATTCCATGATACCAATTGGCCGAGGTCAAAGAGAATTAATCATTGGTGATAGGCAAACAGGCAAAACAACTGTAGCTTTAGATACTATTATTAATCAAAAAGGTCAAGGAGTAATCTGCGTATATGTAGCTATTGGACAAAAAGCCTCTTCTGTAGCTCAAGTAGTTTCGATTCTAGAAGAAAAAGGAGCTTTGGATTATACGATCATCGTCGCAGCTAATGCCAATGATCCAGCAACATTACAATATATAGCTCCTTACACAGGAGCTACTCTGGCGGAATATTTTATGTATAAAGGCCTTGCCACATTGGTGATTTATGATGATTTAACAAAACAAGCTCAAGCTTATCGTCAAATGTCTTTGTTGTTAAGGAGACCACCTGGTCGTGAGGCTTATCCAGGGGATGTATTTTATCTTCATTCACGTTTGTTAGAACGCGCAGCAAAATTAAATGTTAATTTGGGAGGAGGTAGTATGACAGCTCTGCCTATTATTGAAACCCAAGCTGGTGATGTTTCTGCGTATATTCCTACTAACGTAATATCTATTACGGATGGTCAGATATTCTTATCAGGAGACTTATTTAACTCTGGTATCCGACCAGCTATTAATGTTGGTATTTCAGTATCTCGTGTTGGTTCTGCTGCACAAATTAAAGCAATGAAACAGGTAGCAGGAAAGATGAAATTAGAATTAGCTCAATTTGCAGAGCTGGAAGCGTTTTCACAATTTGCTTCGGACTTGGATAAAGCTACTCAAAATCAACTGGCGCGTGGTCAAAGGTTACGAGAAATCCTAAAGCAAGCACAAAATTCTCCAATACCTGTGGAAGAACAAACAGCAATTATATACACAGGCATTAATGGCTATCTGGATGATATAGCTCTTGATCAGGTAAAAGACTTTCTTCAAGACTTACGCGATGATTTAAGAAATTCGAGGCCGGAATTTTGTGACAATATCAGAACTAGTAAAATGTTAAGCTCAGAAACAGAAGAAATTTTAAAAGAAACTATTCAAAGCATTAAGCAAAATTTTGTCGACTTGTCAAATATAAAAATGTATATTTTCAGTAGCTCCTAATCAAGAGTTACTGAAAATGTATGTTAGGAGTATGCTCTGTCAACAACAGACTATTTTAAGATTGAATGGAAGTAAGTCATAAGCCGGGTTTTGTTCTTTAAATCTTTCTTAGTTTACTAAGCTTACTAAAAAATTCAAAGGGTAGTTGTTCATCTAAAAATTCTGTTACCAAAATTTTTATGCAGTAATAGTTATAAAACATTATTATTCATAAATTTACATAATGCAAGTTACTTTACTCTATAGAGGGGTTTACCAAGCAAATATTTTCTAAATATTTCTGGTAGTCTTTTATTCTACCTTTGCACCCTTACCATAATATGGTGGTTTATTTCTGTGGCACTATCCTCTCAGTTTCCTAAATTGAATGTTAATCAACTCTAGTAATTTATATAGAGCCCGGACTTTCCTCAGTTTATGTTACCAATTCTGTAACTACCTACGCTTACTTTTCAGTGAAATACATCTGTTGCTTTTAGATTAGAGATATCAATTTTCTACCCATTTATAACCATGCTTCTCAAGTTGTCTGGCTAGATCACTATCACCCGTTTTTACAATTTTACCACTTTGCATAACATGCACAAAATCTGGTACTACATACTGGAGTAATCTATCATAATGCGTGATCATTATAATAGAATTGCTACTACTTGACAGTGATTTGATCGCACTAGCAATTATCTTAAGCGCATCAATATCTAAACCAGAATCCGTTTCATCTAAGATAGATAATTGACTATCAAATAAAGCCATTTGTAATATCTCATTGCGCTTTTTTTCACCCCCTGAGAATCCCTCATTAACATTTCTATATAGAAGATTCGAGTCCATGTGAAGAGCTGCAAGTTTCTTATTCGCGACTTCAAGAAATTCCAGAGGGTCAAGCGGCTTTAAATTTTTAAATCGACGTTGTGAATTTAAAGCCATTTGTAAAAAATCTACATTACTTACACCTGGAATTTCAATAGGATACTGAAAAGCTAGAAAAACACCTTTACATGCCCGGTCTTCTGGTGAGTCATTAACTATATTTTGTTTATTAAATAAGATAGAACCTTCTGTTATTTTGTAAGAAGGATGTCCTACTATAATTTTTGCCAGAGTACTTTTGCCAGAGCCGTTAGGTCCCATAATGGCATGAATTTCCCCTGATTTTACTGTTAAATTTAGTCTTTTAAGAATTTTTATACCGTTGATTTCAGCGGATAATTCAGTAATCTTTAAAATTTCTTGCTCCATGTGTTTCAATTAACCTATTGTACCTTCTAATTTAAGATTTAATAATTTATCTGCTTCTGTAGCAAATTCCATTGGAAGTTGGTGAAAAACAGCTTTACAAAAACCATTAATAATTAGTGTGATAGCATTTTCTAAACTAATTCCTCGTTGCAAGCAATAAAATATTTGTTCTTCTCCTATTTTAGATGTAGAAGCTTCATGTTCAATAACAGCTGAAGAGTTTTGTGCTTGGATGTACGGAAAAGTATTAGCTTGACAGTAACTACCTATTAGTAGTGAGTCGCATTGGGAATAGTTTCTTGCGTACTCTGCTTGACTACTAATCTTGACTAACCCTCTGTAATTGTTACGAGAATATCCTGCTGAAATACCTTTAGATATTATTTTGCTTTTAGTACTCCTACCTACATGTATCATTTTACTGCCTGTATCAGCTTGTTGATAGTTATTAGTTAAGGCAACGGATAAAAACTCACCTGTTGATTGGTTTCCGGAGAGTATACAACTAGGGTATTTCCAAGTAATAGCTGATCCAGTTTCTACTTGTAACCATGAAATTTTGGAATTTTTACCTATACATAAACCTCGTTTCGTTACAAAATTTAGAATACCTCCTCTTCCATTCTTGTCTCCAGAATACCAATTTTGAACAGTTGAGTACTTTATTTCAGCATTATCCATAGCAATTAGTTCAACAACAGCAGCATGTAGTTGATTATTATCGTATTGCGGTGCAGTACAACCCTCTAAATAGCTTACGTAACTATTGACATCTGCAATAATTAGTGTCCTTTCAAACTGGCCGGACTCTTTATTATTAATTCGAAAGTAAGTAGATAATTCTAGCGGACATCTTGTATTGGGAGGAATATAGCAAAAAGAACCATCACTAAAAACAGCTGAATTCAGTGCTGCGAAAAAGTTATCACCAATAGGCACAACTGAACCTAGGTATTTACATACTAGATTTGGGTAATGCTGAATCGCATTTGTCATAGAACAAAAGATAACGCCAGATTTTTTCAATTCTTTCTGAAAAGTTGTAGTAATAGATACACTGTCAAAAACAGCATCTATGGCTACATTACTCAAACGTTTTTGTTCATCAAGAGAAATACCTAATTTATTAAAGGTTTTGATTATTTCTGGATCTACATCATCAAGGCTACTAAGTTTTTTCTTAAACTTTGGAGCAGAGTAATATATTATATTATTATAATTAATATTTGGATATCTCAAAAATGCCCAATAAGGTTGGTTCATGTGAGACCATTTTTTGTAAGCAGCTAAACGAAATTTTAATAGATCTCTCGGTTCACCTTTTTTTACAGAAATTAATTTTACAATGTTTGTGTTTAACCCCTTAGGAAAACTTTCTGAATCTAAATCAGATATAAAACCATATTTATAAGGTTGATTAACTAGCCGGTCTAAACTCGATTGTGATGTTAATTTTGGTGTACTTTTAATCATTGCTTTACATTTGGACTCTTGATATGTTTGAATGGTAATTTTTATTAAAAATAACATAATTCGTATTATGAAAGTCATTACCATACTAGGAATAATAAGTATTGTAACAATTAAGCAACAGATTAACTAGTTATTCGTTTTACTGTCAAAATTATCCAATTATGTTAATATATAGCTATAAGGGACAATATTAAGGAAAAACATTTTGCTAGTTCAATCAGTGAAAGATACAACTTTTCGAGAAGAAGTATTAAATCATAAATTACCTGTTTTAGTGGATTTTTGGGCTCCTTGGTGCGGCCCATGTAATATGGTTAGCCCTATTGTAGATCAACTTGCCAAAGAATATGCAACAAGTCTAAAAGTTGTGAAAATTAATACAGATGAGAACCCAAGTACCGCAAGCGAGTATGGAATACGTAGTATTCCAACATTGATGATCTTTAATAATGGTCAGAGAGTTGATACAGTCATAGGAGCTGTACCTAAAACCACATTATCCAACACTTTAGCTAAATACGTTAAATCATAAAAATAATGCAAATACTTATGCCAAAAATTTGTCAAATAACTAATAAGCGCGCAAACAATGGACATACTATATCTCATTCACATAAAATAAGTAAGAAGGTACAAAAAGCAAATTTACAGAAGAAAAAGGTTTGGTGCCAAAAAAAGAGACAATACATTAGACTGCTAATTTGTACAAAAGCTATTAAGACTCTTATTAAACACAACATTTCTATGCACTATAACATGATAATTAGTGACAAACTCTAAAATCTATGTTAAAATGTAGTAAAATAGTAAAGTCGGTGAATACTTAATTCGCCACGTCTAAAATAGATTTTGGGGAGAAGAACAGCAATGTATATAGTAAATGATGATAATCATGACAGTTTATTAAATTCAGAATTATTAATGGATGAAGCACCTATTGGCTGGTCGTCTACTTGTTTAGATCAAACTCTTTTCTACTATCTTGATTGTAATGACACTGATCATGAGAATAGTAAGTCACAAATTCCACTCGCTGATCAAAGCTAGACTGATTATGATGATTATACACACTAGTGAATTTTGATTAAACAATTTTATTAACTAGTGTGTTTTATAGTGTAATGTAAGAAACGGATAGCTAGTATAGCTCAAATGGTAGAGCAGCTGATTTGTAATCAGCTGGTTATGGGTTCAAGTCCCTTTACTAGCTTATTTTTAAGCTAAGGAATTAAAGTCAAGTGTTTGTAATACAGGAATATTAACTAGTAATAAATAGGCAAAACCTGCCCCACCTATTGCTCCGACAAGAAAGCCTGCTGTAAATTGTCTCCATCCATCAGCAGTCTGTAAAATATCTTTTGAGTCATCTTTTTGAAAAGACACGTTACCATACATTGATAAACATGTTGTTAAAATTATGATTAAACCTACAGCTGATAAAAACCCTGACAACAAAGCTATTTCAGTATTTCTTAAGGGACCCAGCTTATCAAAAGGACCAATAATAAAGTAACCATGTGCCATTCCAACTTCCAAACCTCTTAATAAAGGAGATAGACCTTGTCGATAAATTGGTAAGTTACTTAAAAAATTTTTAGTAAAGCTAGATGTGCTGATAGGTGTAGAGAGATTACCTACAAATGGATCTTGATTATAGGGTTTAATAAAATCTGTCATATTATCTCAATATATTGTAATTAGTATTTAATATTAATAATAGTTGTCCTCAATATTGTACAAGTAGCAACTTAGTAACAAGTTAATTATTACAAAAAGTTAATATATCCTTGGCAATAATTAATATATTATTATTGAAGTATCAAATTTATTAGTTTCATTAATTACCTACAAAAACAGTGAATGTTAAATGTCTGTATTATTTAGTTATGTTATGTTTTTAGTAATATTTTTAGTTTTAACTGGTGCATTATTTTGGGGACTACAAGCACTAGATTTAATGTAAGTTTTTATAAATAAACTATCTCGGTGTTAATATTGCTTTCTATAAGATTAATGTTAGACAGAAATATATAATTTTAGCTTGTTAAAATATGAATCATCTACTCAACACAATGATTTGGCAAGAAACAATTACTGGTTCAAGGCGTTTAAGTAATTACATGTGGGCAATCATAACATTACTTGGTGGTCTAGGATTTCTTTTAGCTGGTTTGTCAAGTTATTTAAGAATAGAGTTATTACCTTTTACAATGACATCCAACTTGTTCTTTGTTCCTCAAGGTATTATTATGGTATTCTATGGCGTGACAGCTATTTTCTTAAGTCTCTTTTTATGGGTTACAATATTTTTTAATATAGGTGGTGGGTATAATAAGCTTGATAAATTAACAGGTTTAGTCACAGTATTTCGTTTTGGTTTTCCTGGTAAAAATCGAAAAATACTATTGACTGACAATTTGCAAAATATTGTGGCTGTACAAATTAGAATACAGAATGGTTTGAATCCTAAACGAGAAATTTATCTTAAGACTAAAGACAAAAAAAAATCCCTATTACTAAAGTTGGACAACCTATTCTTTTATTAAAAGTGGAAAAACAAGCGGCTGATTTAGCGAAGTTTTTAAACATATTGCTAGAAGAATTGTAGTAACTAGTGATCTAGAAAAAACAGTTCTTTATTAACAAATAAATTGTGTTAGCATATACTATGCGGGTATAGTTTAGTGGTAAAACTTTAGCCTTCCAAGCTAATAATGCGGGTTCGATTCCCGCTTCCCGCTTTAATTGATATGTCTATGCATCTGGCTGGATTCGAACCAGCGTTGTTCTTTGCAGAATGGCGGATTATCAGAGTCGACCAAGATAGATATTACTTAGCCTCTCTTTCAAAACCGTACATGAGACTTTCACCTCATACGGCTTCTACTTACTTAGCTAAAATATAGACTACAGTGTACTTACAATAATTATTTTTGCCTAGTTCACATTTATTAACAGGTTGTTTATTCTCAACTTTTTATGTAAACTATTTAGCACCTTTCCCTTAGACTTTTTTTGATATTTTTTAATTTGCCATTTATATAATACTGCTTGTAGAGCTTTACTAAGCTGCTTATATGTAGTTGTGCATACCATATAAGATCGATAATAATGTTTCCATTTTCTTACTACGCAATCTACTTTTTTTCCTGCCAATCGAAAAGATAAGTGAGTGCTAGGACGTACTCGTTGCAAATAATCTTTGTGATATAAGATATTTCTTACTCTTCTCAATAATGCTAGTTGGGACCGAGCAGATGGCTTGATAGTGACACTATCAAGAAGTTTTTCCTTAGGAGCATCTAAATTACGTTTAATGTAAAATCCCAAAAAGGTAAATCCTTGATCAAGGTTTACAATTTTAATATCGTTTACTGTAAATCTAATACCTAAGTTGTTGAAAAATTTGATAATCTGAGCTTGCATTAAAGCAATTTCACTTTTATTCTTAGAAAAAAGTGCAAAACAACCGTTATAGCTAACAAACTTAGTATTAGTACAGACAGTTTTTGTAATACTTTTATGGTTTGCGTTTGCAAACAGTTGACTGTACAAGTTTATTTGAGTATATAAGCTATTCATAATGATCCTTCTTAATAAATAAACAAGAAGAGGAGAATATGAATCAACTTTTTGAATGTGTATATATTCTGTTTGCTGATCTATAAAATTTTTAGTAGAGTCTAATATTAAATACTTTTGGATAAGCTTGGTCATAGTAGGAGCAGTATTTAACTTACTTTGTAAATATTTATAGTTCAAGTCATTTAAATGTTTGATTAAATCAGTATTATTTTTAACTACATAAAGCTTGCTAGGCTTAGTATGTGAATTCTGACCGTATTTTACACATAACTGTAGTATTGTTTTGATTGTATACTCAGCATTAAATTGATAGTTTTTTTCCAAGCTACTAGTAACAAATTTTGCTTCCCACTCTGGTTTTAAACATAAGTAAATTAACTCACTTTCTAACTCAAGACTTAAACTAGGAATAACTGTCTGATCAGTTAAATAGCTTAAGAACTGTGTTCCAGTTGGTGGATTAACTAAGCTGTATATTTTATAATGGCTAGATCTATAAAAGTGACTAACGTTGTTTAATTGCGGTTTGAGAATAAAGTCTTTGAATGATGATTGGTGAACATTAGAATAAAAATTGATAAGCTTTAAAGCCGTAACTAACTTAGCAGAACTAGATTTGAGTAATAGTTTTTGCAGTTTGTGTACGTTATTATAGCTATAACACATAGTAGCTTTATAGATTCTTTTTTGTAATAAGACCAATTTCTGTACCAACTTTTCATAATGAAAAATTGTACATAAATTGTTAGTCATCAATGTATTGCTCAAAATAGCTTTTGTCATAACTTATATCTTCATCAAAACTCCCATAAACTAAGTAAGCATAACACGTCAGCATATCTTTAATGTTACTTTAAGCATTAGCTTCTTGTTATTTCTCATCACTTTTTAGATTGTTAGTAGTATTGTGTTTTATAAGTGATTACTCCGTTCCATATTTTCTATTGTATTAATTGACTTAGACTCTCTCTATATATCTACTCCCTTAATTATAAGTCACACTAGTTTTGCTCATAATAACTAGTCATGAGATTTTTTAAAGTCTAAAAAAGCTAATTATAGATACTTTGTATAAGAGTTTGTGTTCCTAGCCTTATCAATTGTCTCATAAGTCTGCTTTCTTTTCATAAAAATGGTACTTTTATGAAGAGAAACTAATGAAGTTTATCTATGACCTAAGATAGCTGGATTTATACCAGCAGAGAAAATATAGTTCTTTATATTGGTTTTGGGTAGCTATAAGACATCAAACTCGAGCCTATAACATCCAAAAAACGGATCGCACATGAGTCCGCTGCCTTCGGCCCCTCGGCCACAGATGCATTTGGAACAATTATATACTTTAAGATTCAGAGTTAGTTAAATAATAAAGTAAGGGTAAGCCTTATCTAGGCTTATAATTTCCATAATGTATGGTTTGTACATAAACTGAGAGTGCAAAAAGCAAGTAAATAATAAACTAGGTCCTTAAGTTTTTTTGTATATACAAAAAATAATGTACTATTATTTTATATTCAGTAATTTAATCTATTTTACATCAAAAATGCATAATAATTGTTCAGTTAATGGAAGCGCTACGTTTAACAAACGTACAAAAAGTACCTTGAACTGTTTAATAAGATTCAAAAATCAATATCGGTTGTAAAACACTAAAAATGACATTTGAAGCCAAAAATATGCTAACTCTTTGGGTTTGTGACAATAGCTATTGTATAGTAAATTGATTTTAGATAAAAGTTTCATGAGCAAAAGTACTAATTCTTATAATCTTCTATGGAAAAGTAGCAATCTTAAGTTAAATTTCAAAAACATTTATAGATATTTGCCTAGCAAAATTAATTTATTATTACTAAGTGACGGATCGTTTACTAAACTTTTAGAAACTTTGCTGGGGGATTTAATACAAGTTAACTTTATTAACAACTACAAAATCAAACATTGTATGAGTTACCAAGAACACTCTTGTAATTTTGTTGCATTACGTATACATAGAAGATGTTGGTTACTAGATAGAAATGGCTGTAAATTACTGTTTGCTAGTTCGTGGTATGTACCAAAATTATCCTTACAATGCCAAACCGCACAGCTTGTACCTTTGGGAAAAATATTTGTCAGTTCCGAACTAATATTATACCGTAGATTACATTGTATTGCTTGTTTACATTCCAAACACTTACAAGAACAGTTTAACACCCAAGAAAACATATGGACTAGAGAATATATATTGTATAATAAGCAACAACCTTTTATATTAATAAAAGAGTTGTTTTCACCTCGTTTAATCAGATACTTTCTAGATACTTGATAAGTATACTGTAACCATTCACTATTTTAATTATAAATTATATATTTTATGTCTATTAACTATTTGTTATGTTTAAATTTTTAATTAAAAATTTTACAGCAAGACACTTTAGTAAATATAAGTTAGTTGTGAGCAGAATTAATACCCTAGCTAAAAAACTAAAGCATTTAAACGATAAAGAGTTGCAAGAACAGACTATTATACTAAAAAGAAGATTTAAATCTGGTGAAAGTCTAAATGATCTAATAATAGATGCTTTTGCTGTAGTTAAAGAAGCTACTTATCGTTTGCTTGGTTTAGAATTGTTTGATGTCCAGTTACTAGGTGGAATAATTTTACACGAAGGTAAAATAGCCGAAATGCAAACAGGAGAAGGAAAAACTTTAGTAGCTACATTACCAGCTTACTTAAATGCTTTGTCAGGCAAAACTGTTCACATTATTACTGTAAATGATTATTTAACAGAACGTGATCGCAAATGGGTCGGAAGAATTCCTAAATTTTTACAATTATCAGTAGGATTAATTCAACCAGACATGACTTACAGAGAACGTCAAGATAACTACAGTTGCAACATTGTATATGTTACCAATAGCCAATTGGGATTTGATTATTTAAAAGACAACATGGCTATATCAAAAAATGAAATAGTGCAACAGCCCTTTTATTTTGGCATTATAGATGAAGTAGACTCTGTTCTCATAGATGAAGCTAGAACTCCTTTAATTATTTCTGGGTTTTCTGAATCTTCAACTGATAGGTATACTACTTCTAATATACTTAGTCAGTTAATGAAAAAAGATGTTGACTATGATATTGATCAAAAAAACCGAAGTATTACGTTAACTGATGAAGGAATACTGTTTTGCGAAGATTATTTGAGTGTTAGTGATTTGTACAGCTTAGATAACCCATGGATTCAGTACATACTTAATAGTTTGCGTGCGAAAGAGTTATTTATTAAAAATATTCATTATATTCTACAAAATAATAGCGTACTAATAGTAGATGAGTTTACCGGTAGAGTCATGAAAGGTAGACGGTGGAGTGATGGTCTACATCAAGCTATTGAAGCAAAAGAAGATATGCCCATTCAAAATGAAAATAAAACCCTTGCATCTATTACTTATCAAAATTTGTTCCTTTTATATACAAAGTTATCTGGCATGACAGGCACTGCTAAAACAGAAGAAAGAGAATTTAATAAAATTTATAACTTAGAAGTAATTTCAGTTCCTACTAATAAACTTTGTATACGTCAAGATTTTCCTGATTTGGTATATAGAAATGAACATAGCAAGTGGAAAGCTGTTGCTAATGAATGTTTAACTATGTATCATATAGGACGGCCAACGCTAGTCGGTACTAGCAGTATAGAAAAGTCTGAAATACTAGCTGCAATACTAAACAAATGCTCTATACCTTATAATCTTCTAAATGCAAAGCCTGAAAATGTAAGAAAGGAAGCAGAAATTATTGCACAAGCTGGAAGGAAATTCAGTATTACAATAGCAACTAATATGGCTGGCAGAGGTACAGATATCATTTTAGGTGGCAATCTTAGGGATTTTACTAAATCTTATTTAATTGATTGTGTTGACCAACACTTACATCCAAAAACACTACATTTTAGTGATTGTCAGTATAAGAGTTCGTTACTAGATAACACAGAAAAAAAGACCCTAAAAGATTTAATTATACAATATTTAACCTACGCTAAAGACTGTAATATATCTGTTGCAGATTTAGAAAACAGTATCACACAAATTACTAAAGTAGATTTTCCTACAAAAATTCATGATAGATTGTTAAAACAAGCTTATCAGATCATTTTTAATAAACATCAAAAACTTTTCGAGGTAGAAAAACAAGATGTTATAAAATTAGGAGGTTTACATGTAATAGGGACAGAAAGACACGAATCAAGACGTATAGATAATCAATTACGCGGTAGAGCAGGTAGACAAGGTGATCCAGGATCATCTAGATTCTTTTTGAGCTTAGAAGACAACTTATTAAAAGTATTTGGCGGAGATGCTTTAAATAAGGTTATGAGAATCTTACAAGTCGATGATCAAATTCCGATCGAGTCCAGTATAATTACTAATAGCTTAAATTCAGCTCAAAAGAAAGTAGAATCTTACTTTTACAATATACGTAAACAATTATTAGAATATGATGAAGTTTTAAGTGATCAAAGACAGGCTATATATATAGAAAGAAAACGAATACTACAATCAAGTAATTGCAGAGATTCTATAATAGAATATATAGAAGTTACAATTAGTGAGCTTATTAATAAATACTCATTATCAAAAGATAACGTAAATGACAATTTAGTTCTGGTACAGACAATAAGTTCTGTATTAAATATTAACTATGACTTCAATTTATATAAAATGAATATTCTTAATCAAGAGAAAATATACGATTTTTTTTGCGAACAAGCTTATACGAATTATGACTTACAAGAAGCATATCTTAATAAGATAGATACCGGCTTAATTAGAGAATTAGAAAAATACTATTTACTTCAACAAATAGATAACGGATGGCAAAGACACTTAGAAAATATGACTTGCTTAAGAGATTCAATAAGCTTAAGAGGTTATGCTCAACAGGATCCTCTAACTGAGTATAAAAGGATAGCTTTTAGTTTATTTATACTGATGATTTCTTATGTACGTCAAACTGTTGTATTTTTGATGTTTAACACAAAATAAAATGTATAGTTAAGTTTCAGTTAGGCAATTGTAATATTAAAAGATCTAATGATTTCTACAAATAATGTATTGACAATAATATCTTAAATTTACCTTATATCAAAAATTTTATAGTAAAATTTTTTAGCTTTTACACATCCAAAATATTTTGATACATTTATTATTTTTACTTACTCGACTTATTGTACAGATATTTAAATAGATTTTGATGCTTGACAACTGGTACAAAATTCAGTACATTCTTGATTAAACAATGAACATGTTGCCCCCATCGTCTAGAGGCCTAGGACATCTCCCTTTCACGGAGGTAACGGGGATTCAAATTCCCCTGGGGGTATTACGCCTGAGAATTACGAGTTGTAATTTGTTTAATTGCATGGCAAAATTCAGAAATTTCTTCTAATTTTGTTTTTATTGTCTGATTTGCCAGCCTTTGAACAAATGCAGAGCCTAAAACAATTCCTTCAATGTCTAGCTGGTGAAAGCTTCTTATGTGATTAAGAGTGGATATACCAAAACCTACAATTAACGGCTTACTAGTTATTTTTTTGACTTTTGTGATTAAGCTATTAATAAACATCTCTTTATTTGTATGCATTCCAGTAACACCAGTTTTGCTTACTAAGTATATACAACTAGAGGATTTCTTAGCAATTTTGTGAATCCTTGTTACAGTACTAGTAGGAGCGATTAAAAAAATTAGTTCTATGCTAAACTGATCACATAAGTAAGCGATGTAAGCAGACTCTTCAAAAGGAAGATCTGGAATTATTAAACCTTTCACTCCAACTCGAGATATATCACAGATAAATGTAAAAATACCCCTGCTTAGTACAGGATTATAGTAAGTAAATAGTATAATCGGCGTAGTAATAGTTAAATTAACTTTATTTAACATATTTAGTATCTTGTCCAAATTTGTATCTTGCATCAGCGCTCTGTTTGAAGCTGTTTGAATTATTGGCCCATCTGCTAAAGGTACAGAGTATGGTAAACCAAGTTCTATAACGTTTACTCCAGACTTATCTAGAATTTCTAAAGCTGCTTTGGTTATATTGAGATTGGGATCACCTGCTGTAATAAATACAATCAATGCACAAGTACAAGTAGATGTTGATTGTTGTATCACTTGTGAAATTCTGGTCATATGTATGATATTTTTTAATACATTAGTCGGGTTAATATTACATATTTTAATTTAGGTTGCCCGGGACTTGAACCCGGAACTAGTCAGTTAAAAGCCGAATACTCTACCATTGAGTTAGCAACCCTTATGTCTATTATAGCTATAATGGACATAAAATATACTTATCAAAAAGACTGAAAGTTAAGAAGATATTTAGTTAGTATACAACCGTAAGTTTACTTATCTACTGATATCATGTACAGCACACATATTCATCAACAGTTTGCCATTTATCTTTTAAATAAACAATGCTTATCAAATAATTTAGCGATTTTATTATCTATTTCTGGTGGGCAAGATTCTCTAAGCTTATTAAAGATAGTATCAGATTTCCAACCAAGCTACCAATGGAAGATTGGCTTAATCTACTTTGACCACAAATCGCGATCAGACTCATATCTGAACCTGCAACAAATATTAAATATATGCAAAACTACCCAATTAGAGGCTTACATATATGAAAATACTTCGCGGATTAGTTCAGAGACTAAATATAGAGAATGGAGATATAATACTATGCTAAATATAACAATTATTAATTATTATTCTAAGATTATTATAGCTCATACACTTACAGACCTAAGTGAAACTTTTTTTCAGTACATTCTTAGAGGTACTAGTATTGATAGTCTAAGTAGCATTATATCAAATGTTAATAAGGATATCAAAATTGGCATACTACGTCCTCTATTAGAATTTAAAAGATCTGAAACCCTCTGGATTGTCAAGAAGTTTTGTTTACCAATATGGTCTGATTATACAAACTATGATTGCTATCAAACACGTAACCGTTTAAGAGAGGAGTTGATACCGTACTTACAGCAATACTTTCAACCACAAATTCTTTGCAAAGTATATTCTTTATTAAAAACCACTAAAGCAGATATTGAATATTTACACAAAGTTACAACAAAGTTATATTTTTTAGTTAAACACCCTAGTTTTATTGCAATTAATTATTGGATGTTTGTGAAGCAACCGGTAACATTACAATATAGAATTATAAAACTATTTTTTAAACATAATTTGAATTTAAAAACAACAACTAAAACTATATATGATACCATTAATGTTTTAAAAACCAAGCGTGACAAGACACAATTATTCAATACTACAAATCTTAAGCTAGTAATCAATCACGATTGGCTATATGTTACTGTGACATAATGTTTCTTAAGAGAAGAAGTTATCAGAAATATTACTAACATGTATATTTTAAAATAGCTTCTAAGAACAAAGTTGAATGCTTTACTAAATAAAACTAGAATTATAGAATGACTAATACATTAATAAATGATTATTCATGCTCATAGGTTTAGAAAATTATTAGATATTTAATATTTAAACGTAATTTTCTTACATCAGACAAAAATTCTTGACTTTTAATGACAAGGAAAAAAGACCACAAAGACTGAAAAAACAGCTGTAAAAGTCGATCATTATATTAGACTTTGAAAAGAATTAAGAATATTTTGTATATTAGCAATCTTCTTTGGATAAACTTTACTAAAATATTGAGGTTATGTGAATAAAATAGAGAAATTATTACTGTTTAATAATGATGACTCTTACAATTAATAAGACCACTATTTACATTAGTTTTTTACAACAACTACGCGGTTTAAAAATCACATGCGATAATGAAAATTTTCTATAAATATAGGTCGTGTGTAGTTTTGTAATAACTTTTTCTCCTTATAAAAAACAGTATTCTTAGAAAAGATATGGCCAAATGATCACAAAATCCATTGTAATAGTAGTTCAATTACCTTCTATAAAATAGAAAAACTTACCTCTAGGAACTTCACAATCGTCACCAATTTATTTACTCACGCAAATAAGTGGGTGATCTATATTTATCAATAAAAACGAATATAGGTAAAAGCTCTGCATATAAGTTAAACTTTTGTATTATCAAAAACAACTTTTTTAAGACTGTACAGTTACTAGAAAGAACCTCTCAAATATGTAAAACTATACAAGTACTTATTTCAAAAGCTGATAATCTATAAAATTTGCAGATTTAATTAGAATATAATACTTTGAATTATCTTTTCAATTTTTCGATTAATAAGAGATTATGGGCTGATTATCTATATAGTAGACACACTTTATGTAGCTGTTGAGACTGTATTTTAAGATTTACAAATTTTATAGACTCTTTTTTCTAGGAATTATATGCCTGAAACGACTGAAACAATAAAAACACATATCATTAAGCGAATGTTTTTATATTTGCCACGAGAATCCCAATTACTTAACTACCTAAATTCTTACTTTTTCTAAATACTTTGTTTTCGCAAATTTTACTTTTGATAAACCAAAATAGTTACTAAAACTAAGCAAGACTCATCATGAGTTGATGTGAAGAATCTTTGAATAAAATCTAGTTGATCTTTTCTACTATAAGTAGTAAAGATATTCCATACACTTACTTTTCGTGAAACCTAATTGAAGTATTTTATCTATTAGTCTTTTACCAAGTTTGAGAATTATAACACCTTTGACTGCTAATTCTTAACTAAATTAACCATTTACTTTCACCTGCAACAATATAGATTCAAGATAACCATAACAGACACTTTTTTGATAATTCAATCATACAGCTGCGCTATAAACAAGTGCTGAAAACATATTTTTAGGTCTGCTTGATTTGATACATATATGCTTATAAGTTTTTGAGTAGAATTTTACTTACAAAACTCTATTCTTTCTTTACAACAACTTAATATTACCTGTTAATTTATTTACTCATATTGAACATAACATTTGTTGTGAGCAGTATCAATTTTTCCAGTACGAATAGCAACTTAGTTATCCAGTCGTTTAACTTTTTATGTGAGAGTCAAAATACATTTTTAGATGATGTTTTTCCGAGAAATTTTAAAATGAAAAAGTGGGCGTGCTATTAAGCTCTTTATATTGATTATATAAGTAGACCTAATACAATTTAGATATAATAAATGCTTTTAAACACCTCTTAGGTAAAATGAATACAAGAATATTTTACTGTGGTTATTATTTAAAATTGTATCATCTTCTTCAACATTTACATTTACTTAATATAAGTTTATGATTTTTGAGGAAGCATCTGACATTATTTTAAATAATAGTTAATAACGCGCAGACAATAATGTAAGGTCTGACTCTTTTTTATTAGAGACGAAGTAGTCATGAATATGCGTAGCTGAAAGCCTTATCTTAACGCAATAGATACAAAACTTGCTTGCTTTTTATCGGTTTAGTAAAAAGCACGGATAGATTTAGCTATCTAAACTGAAGTGTGATATAATTAAATAAAATACTAATTACCTTATTCACAACTGTTGATTTGTAGTACCATGCTCAAAAATTATAGGAAATATTAGTTATGATTAATTGGCAAGTTATAGGACAGTTAATATCCTTAGGTATTATAGTGCTTGTAGGTCCTGTAGTAATAGTGTTATTATCTTACCAAAAAGATAATTTATAAGTAGGTGCTTCATTAAATACCTTTAATTAAAATTAACTTTAATTTTGTTGTAAAGTTAATTTTAGTTATATTATAATTTGTTTAACAAAGGTAGGTTGAGTAAAATCACGCATTTACTTACTTTATCACTATTCTTTTAACAAAATCTGATGTATGTAGCGTGCGCATTTTTATCTATAATACAAAAATATTGAGCTTTTTATGTTATTAAACTAATACACTAGAACACCAAAATTCTTCTTAGATGTAATTCATAGTTAAACGCAATTTTTTTAATTAAATTTGGAGATAGCTTAATTGTTTTTTAACAAAACGAATATAAAAATTCCACAACAGTCAGCTTATAATTACTAATTATAATAAAAATCAGAGAAATAATCCATGCAAGATAAAAATTTTGATAACTCAGATGGGATAGAAGCAATGCGCAAATTTGCTGAAACATATGCAAATCGTACAGGAACATTTTTTTGTATAAACCCTAAAGTAACTGCTGCGGTAATACAAGGCTTAGCCAAACACAAAACACTATATGGTTCACCATTATGCCCGTGCCGTCTATACGAAAATAAAGAAAACGAAGTAATATATGCTTATTGGAACTGTCCTTGTGTACCTATGAGAGAACGCCAAGAATGTCATTGTATGCTGTTTCTGAAAGAAGAAAATGAATTTGCTAGCCAGCTCCAAAAAATTACACAAACGCAAATTTTTTCAAAATAGCTTAATGATTTCTATAAAAACGCTTAATTTGAGCCAGTGAATTATTAAATTGCCAGAGGAATCTATATATAAAATGTAACAGAAGTTTGATTTTAGAGTAACAATATGATTACATTGAAAGCGCCAACTTTCACAACTGGGACTAATTTAATTATCTAATAGTCAATCGTTATAACTACGGGTAATAATTAATTACTAATGAGGCATAAATAACCATCTAACTTTACCACCAAAAGCTGCTGAAGTAAAAATACTATTTATGATCTCTGTATGGTTGTTGCACTTTTTGTTAAGTTCAGAACATATTATTATCTATTAAGCAATGGATCTCGTATTTGTATTTACTTAGTTGCAAACAATAGATTTATTTTTGCTAAAAAAGTTGTTAAGTGGCTTTTTCGAAAAAAATCTTAACATAGTATCTAAAAAGAGTTAATACAATCTTAGTTAATACATGTGAGAATAAAAGCTTTTGCCTCCTTTTGATATCACAATTTTTGAGGCTTTAAAAAATTTTTGCTTTTATCTAGTCTGTTATATCCTTAGAATAAATTATTATATTCATAAAATATTAAACTACTTGTAAACCCTGCTAATCTTTTATGATTTATAGTTTTAAATATAGTATGTATGTATTAATGTTTAGAAACTAGTTAAGTTACTATCCTTCTAATAATTCTTACCTGAAGAAGAAACTGAAAATTTCAGTATTTGGAAATTATTGACTTATTTAGATACAATAACTTTAAACTATTTGAGGTATTAGCGCTCAACTTACTATAAAAACAATGCTTATATAATTTAGTAATTTACAGGAACATATTCACTATAGTGCAATTATTCTCGCTTTACATGCTTCCTACCTAAAATACAAATTTATTTAATTGCTGAGAACGTAAAAAAGTATACTTATCTGAAACTTAATCACTAACCTTGTTAACTAACGATTTTACTCATTCATGTTCTTATATGTGGCTACTGCTGACGGAGAGATCCTATTTAAATAACGAAAAATCCAATACTTGAAAAAAGCATCCAAAACTACAGGCACAGTAGAAATAAATGCGAAAATAAAATCTCTATCTTCAGTCAAACCAAAACGCCTTAAAATAAGACTAATCACCACTTCCCAACCATGTGGAGAATGAAACCCTACAAATACGTCCGTAACTAAAATAATAAAAAAGGCTTTTGCTGTATCACTTAGTTTATAAACCAGAGTTTGAAGAAATGATACTAAAACTGAGACCTGCTTCTTTCTGAGGATAATCAATATAAAAAATACTGTTATAGAAAACAAGTCCGTAAATATATTTTTTATAGCATCTGAGCTTTCATTTGCGTAGACTTTAGCTAACTGTAATGCCTTGAGCTTTATTTTAGATCTAATAATATTATCTGATAATTCAGGTGCTTGGTCAATTAAAATCTCAAAATGTAATTTTTCCTCAAATCTTTGTAACTCTGCAAATGCTCTCTCCTCTTGTGAGGAATTTAGAAATACTGTTGAGCTTTCCTGATTCCAAAGATAATCAATGCAAGGACCTAGTACGAAATTTCTAAAAACATGGTTTATAGTAATGGGCACTAGTAACAATATTATTATATATTTTATTGATACAATAGTTTGATATCTGGATACTTGAAATTCTTTTATAACCTCAGATTCTCCATTAGGATTTAGTTCTTGTTTAAACTTTCTGAAAGTTTTTGTTATAGATCTAGGAACAGGACCAAATTTTTCAAATGTCGATATATTAAAACTTTGCAAATTCCAGTTTTTCATAATTTATATATACAACACATTAATGATTATAAAATTTATACAAGCTTAGTGTATACAATAAAGTGGTTCTTGCAGTCAAAGCAATAAGATTTCAAGATAGTCAATTACTCGTATCATGCATGTGTAAAATATAGTAGTTATATTTAGAGGACTTAAAAACTAGGTATAATTATATAAATCAATACAATCCAATTTGTCTAGTTAAAGATTAGGTTATAGCAAATTAACACTAATGAAAATTTTGGCCGTATGAATCATAGCAACAAGACGTTATATTAGATACTTGAACAAAATTTTCAGTAGATAAGCTTAATTATTACAAAATTGTATTCGTTGTAAAAAACACAATGCTATACTATTTTATATTGGTAGTAATCTCATGTATTATTTGTAATAAAATCTAATCTAAAAAATACATTACATTTCTTCATTTTATAGTTAGTACAATATATTTTTGTCATATCTAAGTTAATTTACAATATTCTTTTAACTGGTACTGTACTAAATTAAGCAACAAAGTAGGCAATTATTACTTCGACTAGATCATAGTCATAGTTGGCAAACATTATTACCCCAAAGAAATTAATCTAAAAATTTGCTTAGTATATTCTAATATTATTGCTTTAACTATTAATCAAACGTAAGTAAAAAGACTAAACACTAATAAAGATAAGCACACTTGTAGGACAGAAAGAAACCAGATAAAAACGTGCTTTAACTACATTACTCAACAAACAGTTAATTATTTTAAACGACATATAAAATACAGTTATTGTTATAACATAGTAAATTTATGCCGGATTTAACTATTTACTTTATTCTTAGCTATCATACTTTATATTTGTATTATATATTAAGATTGAGGGTTGATGGCGAAACTGGTATACGCATCACACTCAAAATGTGACGACTCACGTCTTGAGGGTTCAAGTCCCTCTCTACCCACTAAGTACAATTATGCACAGAGTTTCAATAGATTTTTAGGTTAGAGATATTTCTTCAACATTTCACAACAGGATTCATATAATAATAGCTAATACCAAAGTAACAATTTATGAGTTTATTAATAATTGGCTCGACCGGAACATTGGGTCGACAAATAGTCAGAAAAGCACTTGACGAAGGCTTTCAAGTCAAATGTCTTGTAAGAAACATACGTAAGGGAGCTTTCCTAAAAGAGTGGGGAGCTGAAATCGTTTACGGAGATTTAGGTATGCCCGAAACTATTCCTCTAGCATTAAATGGAGTTACAGCTATAATTGATGCATCTACATCACGTCCTTCTGATGTTTATAGTATAAAAACAATTGATCTATATGGCAAGATCGCACTAATAAAAGCTGCAGAAGTTGCTCAAATTAAAAGATTTATTTTTTTCTCTATTATTAATGCCGATAAATACTCTCAAGTACCATTAATACAATTTAAGCTGCAAATAGAAAATATATTAAAAAGGTCTTTTATAAAATATACTGTTTTTGCTTTATATGGTTTCTTTCAAGGTTTAATTAGTCAATACGCTATTCCAATACTTGATGAGAAATTAGTATGGACAACCACAGAGGGCAAACATTTTGCTTATATCGACACACAGGATGTTGCAAAGTTTGTCATTCTCAGTTTATCCATGCCATTCCTAGAAAATGCAAAGCTTCCTATAGTTGGACTGCGTCCCTGGACAACCATAGAAATTATACAACTATGTGAAAAACTATCAGGTAAAAAGTCAAGAATCTCGTTAATTCCTGTAGGTTTACTAAAGTTTTTGAGCACACTAACAAACCTGTTTAAATGGAGTTGGAGTATTTCTGAGCGTTTAGCATTTACAGAAGTACTTACAGATAACTTAAATGCTGTTGACGACATGAATTATATTTATAATATTTTCCAAATTTATCCAGAACAAGAGAATACTTTGGAAAATTATTTTAATGAGTATTTTAGCAGAATACTAAAAAAACTGCAGGAGCTTAACAGTCTAAACAACAAACAAGAGAAGATTTTCTAGACAAACATAATGTCCTACGTATAGATTAAAGATTTAACTAAACCAGAGTTCTATCATAACTTGTCTTACTTAAGACAGCTTAACATAAAAGCAAAGCAAGGCTCTTATTAACAAGTTCTAATATTGATATAAAATTAAACTTTAGTTTAATAGATACTTATACACGTGGAAATATAATGAACAGTATCTATCTATAAGTTACGTTATAAGTGGAAATTCAATAACTTATGACTTTTTTATGATACAATCAGATTTATAGTTAATGTATAATCTCCATTTACAAGTTTTGCTACCAATTACATAATAATAATTTACTAATTGAATTTTAAAGAAGGAAGTACTATGTTTACTTTAAAAATTTTTGTATACACAACAGTAGTTTTTTTTGTCTCTTTGTTTTTCTTTGGCTTTCTTTCCAACGACCCTTCTCGCAACCCTAACCGAAAAGACTTAGAATAATAATTCGCAAAATCTTTACTAACAGTTAACTATAAACGTATTCTGGATTCAAACACTATAGAAACAGTATAATCATCATACTTAATAATACTTATATTTAAAATTAAACTTTGGCTGACTTGCCAAAGTTTTTCAATAATGGAAAATCGTAAACACCGTAGTTTAACGATCAACATATTTTTTTACAAAGATAATATTTAGTTACTAGCACTTTATATTGAGTATCTAAAACAAAAATATTGTGGGAATTAGTATAATTGCCAATAACAGTAGAGTCGAGAATCAAAAAAGTATAACAATACAATTCAGTAGCTCGCCAGCTCAAATTCAGTATTCGATAATTATTTTTGACTACCGTATTAAAACTTTCTTGCAATATATAATTACGCGTATCTTGTTTTAAATAACCACGGAACCTAAGATTATTAACTTCGTCAGACAATAAATTATAACTTGTTCTCTGTACAATCCATTGCCCTATAATATAGGTAACCATTTTTGTCAGATAATACATAATAAACTTCCACAATTCTTATATAATCTAGTATTATATTGTCAATCAGTACTTTATCCACTCAATCTATGAAAATATTAGGATAAAAAAGCCAATTTTTACGGTGTAAACAAAACTAAATTTTTTGCAGCGCAAAATAACATATATAGTATACTGTGCACATTTATCAGTGCACTTTGAAAATATATGTTTTCAATTAGAGTTATAACAAAACCAAATAATTAACCATCACAACACAATTATATTGTCCTTACTATGCCTAAATTCAAATTAAAATAGTATGTATTCTCTAGTATACAAAAAAATCATTGTACTTTTTTCTGTGCTTATTTTTAACAAATTACTGTCAACTGTGGTAAGTGAAGAACGATTTATCTTTACATACTTTATCTGTTTTCAGCCAATAGCTAAAGAACTAAAAAAAATCAGAAGATCTTTATTTAGTTTTAAATTATCAAAACAATATCGCAACTTAGCAAAAAACAGTTTTATTACAACCTTTATAGCAATTAGACTTAGAGGAATTATCCACTTTAAAATTAACATTCAAACCCACATAATACTATTTTACTATTTAGAATATATTGTAAATAACATATTATTTTACTCTATGTTTTATTCAGAATGCTTATATTCAAGAAACTGTGCTGAGCCTGATAGTTGCATGCTGTATAATTTCCTTAGAGATTTAGAGCATAATTCCAACTAACTGTTTAGGATTTTTCATAATCTCTAAATCTAACAAATATTGTTAATAATTAACAGCTAAAAATTTAGTTACATTAGCAAAACTTATAAATATTATAAACAAAGAAGTTGGTAAACACTAGTCAAATAGTGATAAATTAATAACTAGGGTTTTATAAAAACATAGTTCAAGAACTTTAGAATTCTCAAAGAACTGTAACGTTTAATATTCTTGCCTTAAATAAAAGGAGTAATACATGACCAACACTGCAGCAGAACGTACAAGAATTAAAAGTGAACGCTATGAATCTGGCGTAATCCCATATGCAAAAATGGGTTACTGGGATCCAGATTATGTAGTCAAAAATACTGATGTTTTAGCATTATTTCGTATTACCCCACAACCAGGAGTTGATCCAATTGAAGCTGCTGCTGCAGTTGCAGGGGAATCTTCTACTGCAACATGGACAGTTGTATGGACTGATCTACTGACAGCTTGTGACTTATATAGAGCTAAAGCTTATCGCGTTGATCCCGTCCCTAACTCTAACGAGCAATACTTTGCCTATATATCATATGATATTGACTTATTTGAAGAAGGATCCATAGCTAATTTAACAGCTTCCATTATTGGTAACGTATTTGGCTTCAAGGCTGTTAAGGCTCTACGTTTAGAAGATATGCGTATACCAGTAGCTTACTTAAAAACTTTTCAAGGACCAGCTACTGGCGTAATTGTTGAACGTGAACGTATGGATAAATTTGGTCGCCCTTTTCTTGGAGCTACAGTTAAACCTAAACTCGGTTTATCAGGCAAAAATTATGGCCGAGTAGTCTACGAGGGTTTAAAAGGGGGATTAGATTTTTTGAAAGATGATGAAAACATCAATTCTCAACCTTTCATGCGCTGGCGGGAAAGATACTTATTTGCTATAGAAGGTGTTAATCGTGCTGTGGCAGCAACAGGAGAAATCAAAGGGCATTATCTGAATGTGACTGCTGGGACTATGGAAGACATGTATGAACGTGCAGCATTTGCTAAAGAATTAGGTAGCATTATTTGCATGATTGACTTGGTTATTGGATATACTGCAATTCAAAGCATGGCTAAATGGGCTCGTAAGAACGATATGATTCTTCATTTGCACAGAGCAGGTAACTCTACTTATTCACGTCAAAAAAATCATGGCATGAACTTTAGAGTAATCTGTAAATGGATGAGAATGGCAGGAGTTGATCACATTCATGCTGGAACAGTTGTTGGTAAACTAGAAGGAGATCCCGTAATGATCAGAGGTTTTTATAATACTTTGCTGTATAGCCACTTAGATATCAATTTACCTCAAGGTCTTTTCTTTGAACAAGACTGGGCATCTTTACGCAAAGTATTACCTGTAGCTTCTGGTGGCATCCATGCTGGACAAATGCATCAATTACTTGACTATTTAGGTGATGATGTTATCCTCCAGTTTGGAGGAGGTACTATTGGTCACCCTGATGGTATTCAAGCCGGGGCTACCGCTAACCGTGTAGCATTAGAAGCCATGGTATTAGCACGCAATGAGGGACGTGACTATGTGGCAGAAGGTCCACAAATCTTGCAAGAAGCAGCAAAGACTTGCACGCCACTACAAACAGCTTTGGATTTGTGGAAAAACATTACCTTTAACTACACATCTACTGATACAGCTGACTTTGTAGAAACACCAACAGTTAATGTTTAAATCATAACTTAAACTAAATACAACATACAGGAGTAAACTAAAGTGAGATTAACACAAGGCACCTTTTCCTTTTTACCTGATTTAACTGATGAACAAATAAAAAAACAGATAGAATATGCAATATCTAAAAACTGGGCTGTGAGCATTGAGTATACAGAAGATCCACACCCTAGAAATGCTTACTGGGAGTTATGGGGATTACCATTGTTTGATATTAAAGACGCTGCATCTATAATGTTTGAAGTATCTGCTTGCCGTAAAGCACATCCAAACTTTTATGCTAAAATCAATGCTTTCGACAATACCCGCGGTATAGAAAGTTGCTGTTTATCATTTCTTGTGAACAGACCGGCATCTGAGCCAGGGTTTGTTTTAGTTAGAACAGAAGGTCCAGGTCGTAACCAAGCTTATGGTATTCATAGCTATGCAACGGAGAAGCCTGAAGGAAGTCGCTATTAATTTAATAGAGACAACAGTTTTAGGTGAATTTATGAGTAGTATTCACTAAGTTTTATTATAAATATAGAGAAAGTTTGTACACCTCTCTATATTTATAAATTACACATAATTAAGCTGCCTATAACATTCTTTAAATTTAAAATGATAACTCAAAAAATGCAACCTTCAACCAGTCAAAAATTAGACAGTCAATTAGTCAATTTGCGAGCAGAATATGATAAAACACAAATACAAGAAATACTAGATGAGCTTAACCAGGAGTTAATTGGTCTCATTCCGGTAAAAAATCGGATCCAAGAAATTGCAGCTCTATTGTTAGTTGATAGATTAAGGAAAAACCTCAATTTATTTTCAGGCAGCCCCGGATTACACATGTCTTTCACAGGAAGTCCTGGAACGGGAAAAACTACTGTTGCGATGAAAATGGCAGACATTCTTCATCGTTTAGGATATATTCGCAAAGGTCATTTGCTTACAGTAACTCGAGATGATTTAGTGGGTCAATACATAGGACACACAGCACCAAAAACAAAAGAAGTGTTAAAACAGGCTACCGGTGGAGTCCTATTTATCGATGAGGCATACTATTTATACAAAGCAGATAATGAAAGAGACTATGGAGCTGAAGCTATCGAAATTCTACTTCAAGTAATGGAAAATCAAAGAGATGATCTAGTTGTGATATTTGCTGGATATAAAAACAAGATGGATCAATTCTATGCTTCAAACCCTGGCTTATCTTCACGTGTAGCAAATCACGTAAATTTTCCAGATTATACTCCTAAAGAACTTTTAGAAATTGCAAAAATAATGCTGTCTGAGCAACAATATAAACTAGAAACTGAGGCTAATGAAATTTTATATAACTATATTACCAAAAGAATGCAACAACCACACTTTGCTAACGCCAGAAGTATTCGTAATGCTCTCGATAGAGCTAGAATGCGACAAGCTAATAGGATTTTTTCTAATGACAAAACAATGTTAACTAAAGGCGACTTAGTAACTATAAAAGTTGATGACATTCTAAAAAGTCGTTTATTTATTATGTAACATAATTAATAATTACACTTTGTATCAACAAAATAAGAACTCTAAGTTTAGAGACACCTTATTATTTATTAATAACCAATACAATAATGTTACTAAAGCTTTACCCTAATCAACTAGACTTTATTTATCATATGAAAGATCAAACTCGATTGAATAAATTTTTTGCAGTGTTTTTTGGGTGGTAACCAGATTAGTAAGTAATCTTGAGGTATATCAAGCTTTTATTTAGTTAAAACACGCGCAAACCACAGGCCTGGTACTAATATCTTAAAGCTCTCTAATGGTATTATATTTATTGTGAGGGGATGCCTATGGATATTTAATGAATATAAGCTTACCTATCGGATATGATTGGTTTTTTAAAACGTGCCTATAACAACTTTTTATGTTGATGTTGACTATAGTATCTTTTGTATATATGTGAGTAAGCTATTGTTGTAATAACGACCTCTAGTTGTTTTGGCTAAGTAGACACTTATTGAATTGAAATTTCTAATAAAATGTGTGTAATTACCGTCTTTCGTGAACTCTAATAATTGTTTATGACTGTCGTTGAAAAGAGCAGTTTTAATGATTTCTTCAATCATACAGCTGACAGTAGCACCGATGGTTAGCTTTACTGATACATTCTCGTAATTAATCTCTAATATCTGGTATAATCTTCTACATAAATCTTTATGCTCCTCTAACACTTAGAAATTCATTAAGTCACCTAAGACATAATTCTAAAAGTCAATCGGTCTTTTTAAAAACGTCTATTACATGTGTTCTTTTCATATACTGTCAACCCGTCTTTGTATTTAATAAAAGTGTTAGTGTTCAAGTATAACGTTTTTAAGTTGTTTTTGCCTTGTATAGCACAATTATCACAAAAACCGATTGCTAATTGAAAGGGGTTACCATTAAGCTTCGTATAGATAGATAAATGGTATCTTTTTTTGTCGGTTACTTGTATAAGTAAGTAACCCTTCTATCACAAGTAATAGTCTCGTATATTTTGTTGTTACTTAACACAAAGTCGTTGACTACTTTTTTGTAGAAGGGATGAAATATCCGGTATAGTTCAGCTAAACAAAAAAAATCATATAGATTCATATACAAGAGAAGATAATGAGCACTAGGTGGTACACTTTCAACTTTAACACCTTTTTATTCTAGATAATCGATGATAGCAATAAGATGGTTAAAAACAGGATAACTTTTTAGACTTTTACTGTCAGGATGTAAAAAAATCAAGCTCTTATCATCATTATGACACAACTTAATTTGAACAGTTAAAACCTGAGATTTTGTATAAAGTATGTAAGAAAATTCAGCTTCTTGAAATTCGGTATTTATATCCAGTTCTAACAATACTTATTTTTTTAATTACTTACTACTCAAATATCAAGCAAATTATCAAATTTTGTGTTACAATCAAACATAGGACTCACAACAAAAATTTATGTTTCTTAACAAAATCAAGTCTAGATAGAATGCAAATAAGCTATTTATTAAGTGATGAGTGGCTATTTTTAACACTTATTATTTTTCCTACCCTCCGTAATCAACGACACAAGGACAGGTTTTATAACTATCGCGATCGATAAATAGCTGAATAAGACATAGATTCATAAAATCTTGTAATCCGGAATCAGGTTGGTCACCTGGATCACATAACAAAGTACAAGAGACTTCAATTGATTGTGTAATTACAGTATCACATCACTATAATAACCATTACTTTCACAGTTTACGAGCCAGGTAAAAGGATTGAGAGACGTCAATACGAACAGAAAATAACAACACATTACAATACATAAATATAAATGACAAAAAATGTGTAATAAACATGTTTTAAAAAGATACATAGAGACATCTAGGGATCGTATTTATCTAGGTATGAAAATTCATATTTAAACAATTACAATGTTTATGTTGACCTATAGATACTCTACGAAGAGCAAAAAACAATATACTATTTTTTGTGACACTGCCACTTTTTGTTTACTAAGACTTTTAGAAGTGCCTACATTATTGAGCTTTTGAGGTGTCTTAATTACATCTACAATGCTGATGATTATTACTCTTACGTTAAAGCCAACAGATTTACAAAAAACTATTTTTTCAGACTTTTGTTTCAGTTTTTCGTTTTTAATCGGTACATACTTTTGATACTTTTCAGGGAATTTATAACCATGCCTTACAGGCACTTCGTAAGTGTGATACCATCTTTTATGATTTTTACATTTAGAAAGATTTACAAAGGTTTGCATCGGGCTATATTAGGGATCGGACAAACCACTTGGAGGGAGCAAAGTTCCATTTCGGTCATAATATCTGTTTTGAGCAAAGTCAAAGTGATATTGCAGTCCATAGCGATTACCTTGTACCGACATTGAAGAACTACCTTGTTTACGTTGCCTTTTCTCTTTACTTACTCACTCGTGTTTTCTTTTCTCTGTCGCTTTTTCTTGTAGAGACTTTGAAAAGAGACCCTTTCTGTGAACACGACTCTCTACTTCTAATACCAAAGTTATTAGTCACCATACCAACTTGTTGCACACTCTGATCAGTAGATTGATTTCCCATGGGTAACTTTACTAAACCTACTGCATTAACAGAAGGACCCAATGAATATTGTTCATCCATATTCATAACAGTACCTTCTATAATCGGGATTTTTACATAATACAAGATAACCTTCTAAGGCCTTATGAACCTGATCCGTTAAGATTCATTCAGGCTTACTCACATTATTAGTAAGTGATAATGCTTATCGTATTAAAACTAGTATTTTTCCAACATCTAAATTACTTTTATTCTAATAGAAGCTTTGAATTATAAGCAAAGCGAGTATATATAGACTACTCGGTAAAGCTTGTATACACATTATCCATAGTTATTAGCTCATGCTCGAGGCCAGAGACAATTTGGATCGTTTGAGGTGTCGCTTATAACAAAACGCTTTCTAAAGTTATCTATAACTATAAAAAAGTGGGGGTTCGGAGCTACAGTATTCAGTGTAAATGTATATAACACCTGACTTTAGATCAGTATTTACAACCAGTGTATCAGTCGCTCTGCTTTCAAGATTGGAAGTAGCAGGGCCCAACGGCTGTATCCTAAAATTTAGATCAGCTAACTATAGGTGGTATTTTTTAAATGTTTCACAAGAAAGTAAATCATTTATAAAGCAGTTACATATAAAAGTACTACAGGTAGAAGATTATCACGTTTTATAGACACAGGTTTAATATATCGTGCAATAAAACCTGTTTTACGGAAACGGAGAAGGTATTTGAACAATTGTTCGACATTTCGTATTTCAGAAGAATGGACTTTATTAACCTTCTTCAAAAGCCTCCCAAAGGTTTTTATAGTAGGTACACCATAAATTTTAATAATACTCGTTTGTAGTGAATTATAATACTGTACTCTAATCGCCAATAAGCTTTCTTGATTAGGCGATAAAACCCCGTATTATCTAACCCGTGTACATTAATGGTTTGATATCCTTACCAAACAAACGTAGAGAAAGAAATGCCCATATGACTGTAAAACCGTTATAGAACTTAATACATACATAAACAGGCCATCCAGTTTACAATCTATACAATCCAAAGGTTCACAGACCAAAAACTGCATATTTATATCATGCTTGTACAGCTCTTTTTTCATAACACTATAATCAATATGATATGTGGCACTAAGTTTAATACGATTCTCGCTCTTGATCAACATCTTTAAACTAATAAACTCAGCTTGCCCTTGTTTTAACTTATTAGGAGGTATGACAATCGTGTTAACTTTACGACGAGAAGATGATGACCTATAGTAAATAACATACTGGATTAAATAACCGGAGACTTTATATAATATTACAAACAGTATTAGCTAGCCCTACTACGTCACTCAACGTTATGACAAACATGTTATTAGTATTACTAGGCAAGTGACGATAGACTCGCGAGGCAGCCACATACCTCCAAAACCCCATTCGTACACCTTCAGGTAAAAAAGTAACTATTGGTAAACCCACAAAATATCTAAAACGCCTAAACACCCCAAAAAATGCTGAAGAGAGATAATTTGCTCCAAACAATAGCGTCCGTGACACGAAATATGTACTTTATGACATAAAATGGATAAGAATAAGCATGTAGAGAGCTTTCCCGGATACATCGATTACATGCGACGGATTGGGCGCTGTAAGGACTTTCTGATTGGCCATTTTATGGGAAACTGCTCCTGCAATAGCCGCAAATATCAGACGAGCAACAGGTGGCAAAAGCTTCACGACAGTTGGCAATCGTAGCAATCTAAAGAAGCAATTCATAAAAAAGCATAATAATTGTCAATTTTTATGTAAAGTATTGCAAAGAAACCGTTATTTTGCTGCCAAAATATGCAGCAAAACCTTAAAGACCTTACCAAAGCAAACAAAACTACGCAGTAGATATTATCATAATGCAATACCTTATGAAAAATCGGGTCATATAATCACTCAAAAGTGCTCTAAAAGAGCGTTTATTCATGGCTCTTTTAGAGCACTTTTGAGTACCTTTCTGGAGCAAATCATAATATTATGGGGAATAAAAAGTCCCCCCCCATTTTTACTTGTTAAATCCCAAAGCCTTTTTTGTATCTTCAGAACCAATTTTGTATTGGTTTTCAACATAGCTTTTAAAATAACTGGTTATGTTACAATGTGAATGTTTCTTTAATACAGTTTTTTTGATCGTTTTACTCCTAAGCAGTTATCTTCGCCTTTTACTATTAGATTGTTGATAAAATGAATCAGCTTTTTGTAATTGATTTTATGGTTTATACCAAAAAACATTCCATAGGATTGATTGTATTTCATCTTTAATTTGAGCGACTCTTTCTCGCAGTTTTTGTATTGGTCTTCACATTCAAATAGATAAGGTGATAAAGTAAACGGTTTAAGAACGCGTATGTTATCAACCGTATTACCTGAATTCTTTTTCCAGTAGGTGTCCCAGTTTTGCTTATGTTTTTAAAATTTTACTTTTTACGAAAGGACATCCATATGTGATACTAGTGGGATTATCTTTTAGTCCTTTAAAAAACTCCTCTACAGGTTTTAGTACTCCTTGACCTTTGATTAACTCTTTGTCGATTTGATAAAAGTTTTTATATATGATTTGTTTGTGTAATCTAATACGTGTACAAGATTTTAGGCCATGTTTGATAGTTAGAAGCACCTTGTTTTGTAATACTTATTGCTATCTCTTTGACCTCGAAGATAAATTGGTTGATATCCCTTGGTTTTGAAAATAGAAAATGTTCATCCACTACTTTAACAATCTATAGAGGGCTCTCTAATATACTTAATGTCCTTTTATTACACACTAAGTCTATTGCACCAGTTTTTTTGTGTTTGCCAGTTAAAGCTATAGTTAAGCGGTTTTAGTCTTAATTTTAAACGTCTTAAACTAGTTTTATTAACACTTATCAAACGTTCAGCAGTGGCTGTATAGTTAACTGTGTATACTACTTTACTGATATTAAATGTACACCCATCTGTAATCGTTTGAAAACCATTAAGTGCTTTTTCCATATACCAGGCTATGCAGTGTGCTCACGCTGTTATGTTGTTTCGAAGAAAGTCAGGACTCACTATTACTCCATATATAGTGTTAATGACGAGTTTAAAAAAACTGTTCATAGGTTTTTGTCAAGGCTATGATTTACTGTACTTAGACCTTTCTGTAAGAAGTTTATTCACCATTAACTCACCTAGCTTGATGGCATACCATAAATAGCATTCCTGTTCAAGGGTAATGACCTTGGATTGTTTGACTTGATAATAGCAATAGTTTTTTCCTTCATGGTATTTAACACCTTATCTGAATTCGTTCAACTATTTCTATGTTTAGATGCTGAATAGTAAACCGCAGTTATTACTAGTCTGGCTGTTTATATGTACAGGTATGGTAACCAATCTAAAATTCTTCTTGATGACAGCTAGGTCTACTTATAAGAATAGATTTCATACTATCATTAGTTAAGAATGTATCATCACCTTTCTGATCCGTATCTGATAACAATATAGCGGTTATTTGTTTGGGAAAAATGCATTAGCAAAACTTGTTAAATCTAGCTTTGTATTTTTTCAATCCACAAAGCATAATTATGTACTGAGCTTACATATACTAATAAGCATCTAATCTTCGGTTAAAGCTTTCTCAAAAATTCTTACAGAAAGAACGTTGTTTAAAAATTCATAACATTTTTGAGTTACATCACATAATATCTCTATAACATTAGTATGGTCCAATCACTGAAATCAATATCCTGGAAATCATAAAGACCGTTGTTGTTTTGACCAGGCTTACAAGTTTAACCTACGGTATCATGATTGCTCCGATCCTGAAAACCAAATAGCAATTTTCTTAAGTTAGTCAACGTTAACAAGTCTAAAACCTGTAGTTTCTCACTATGAATACTCAAAGTAGTATCAACAAAAAAAATAATTTTATAAGTTTTATCTTTACATCAACATTTAAAAAGATTAAGATACTAGAAAGCTCTGAAACAAAATCGTTATACAATCAGTATACAAATTAATTTATAATACTGACACATTATTCATCTCTCTGTAATTAACGGCACAACCCTTTTTAATTGCTTACTACACTTAAAAATAAAAAACTAAGATCATAAGCAACTTGAACATAATCATAATTATCTTTATTTACTATCAATAATTAACATATAAAAATTGGTATATATCATGTTCTACATATAAAACAAATTACAACTATCTTAATTAGTTTAGATGCTTTCATAATTTGTCAATTTTTACTTAATTTACTATTTTCTAATACAAAAAATGCTAATATTTAGCTGAGTAATAATAACAGCTATAAATTGTAAACACAATAACAAAATATATACTACTAAAACAGTCACAACTAATTAATAATTAAAAATCAAATGACTACCTCACAACCAGGACATATAAAGATTCAACTTTTTTCTAAGAAATTTTTACGACCTTACATATTGATCAAACTTATATAAAAATTATATCGTACTAATGCAACATAATTTTTCATTCCTTTTATTGCTCACGATAGTTTTTAAATTCAAGCTAAGTTATTGTTACAATCAACTAAACTCACTTTTAAGCTTAGGTAACTTGTTATCAATATAATCAATAATACTATAGGATCTAGTTTTTTTGCACTATTATATAAACTTAAAAATATTCAATTACTGTCTAAAAACAAAATACCTAACTCAACATTAAAATATAAACTGTTATAAATATTGATTATATCTCTGTGTCAGAAAAAACAGAAATCAGAACTAAATAAAGATAAAAGTTACAAGTGATAACAAATGTATGATTAATGATAAACAAACAACTCTTTCTGACATCTTAAAACCAGTTATACATTTAGAACTTCAAGCTCAGAAATTACATGGTTTAATAAATAAAAATAATACGACTCTTCTCAAAAAGCTAAATAATATTACTCAAAAAATACAAACAATAAAAAGAGAAATCTTATCGGGATTAAATCCACTACAAAGAATACATCTAGTTAGACAAGCTCACAGGCCTACTACTTTAGATTATATTAAATATATGATGGACGAATATATAGAGTTACATGGCGATCGCGCTGGCTCAGATGACTCTGCATTAGTAGGAGGGATAGGACGTTTAAATAATAGAACCGTTATTTTTCTAGGACATCAGAGAGGTAAAAATACTAAAGACAATGTAGCAAGGAACTTCGGCATGCCTTCTCCTGGAGGATACAGAAAAGCTCTACGATTAATGCAACACGCCAGCCGTTTTAATTTACCAATTATTACATTCATTGATACACCTGGTGCATGGGCTGGTATAGAAGCCGAAAAATTTGGGCAAGGAGAAGCCATTGCTGTCAATTTACGTGAAATGTTTGGATTTAGAGTGCCTATTGTCTGTACAATTATTGGAGAAGGTGGTTCAGGAGGCGCACTGGGAATAGGAATTGGAGACGTGGTTTTGATGTTAGAACACGCAGTATATACAGTAGCAACCCCCGAAGCATGTGCTGCTATTTTATGGAAAGATAGTAAACAATCTCCTAAGGCTGCAGAAGCTTTAAAAATTACATCACAAGATTTATATAATTTAGGAGTAATTGATAAAATCGTTCCAGAACCTCATGGCGGATCCCAAGACAATCCTGAAGAAGCAGCAAAAACATTAAAAAGCTATCTATATAAAGAAATCAATAACTTACTCAATCTTAACAAAAATAAAAGAGAACAATATAGATACGAACGCTTTCGTAGACTTGGCACTTGTTATGAAGATTAACTAATTGTGATAGTTAATATATAATTGAAAATAAAAGTTGACACACGGTTTTGAATTCAATTATATCATTTAACATGTTATTCTATCTAGTTTAAACTAGAAACACTTAAGACATGGATAGAAAAATAAATAGAACACTAATGTTTAAGATTGGAGTTAATATAAGAAAAAATTGTTGTATAATTTTTAATGAAAATGAATTATATTAAAATATAGTGAACTCTTCAAAAGGTTTAAAAATATAAGATAAACTATCTATTGATATTATTATTTAATTGATATCAGGAGGCTATTGATATGTCAGGAGGCTCAACAGGAGAACGCCCCTTTTCAGATATTATTACAAGTGTACGCTATTGGGTAATTCACAGCATTACTATTCCTTCACTTTTTATTGCAGGATGGTTATTTGTTAGCACAGGATTAGCTTACGATGTTTTTGGTACACCACGTCCAGATGAATATTTTACACAAGACCGGCAACAAGTACCTTTGATAAATGATCGTTTCAGTGTTAAACAAGAATTAGAAGACTTAACAAAAAGTATTCAGTATTAACTTGGAGAATTTTATGGATCAAAGCAATATTAATCAACCAATTTCTTATCCTATTTTTACGTTTAGATGGTTAGCTATACATGGCTTAGCAATTCCAACAGTATTTTTTTTGGGAGCCATTACATCAATGCAATTTATTCAACGATAGGAGAATATATGAGTGGCCCAAATCCAAATAAAGAACCAGTAGAATTAAATCGGACATCACTATTCTGGGGTTTACTATTGATTTTTGTATTAGCTGTTTTATTTTCTAGTTATTTTTTTAATTAAAACAAATCTTATTTAGTAATTCAAATTCATATGTACTAAGAGGAATATAATAAAATGGCAGGCACTGGCAGAATTCCCTTATGGTTAGTAGCAACAGTTGGAGGTATATTGGTTTTAACTGTTTTAGGTATTTTTATTTATGGAGCATATTCTGGTATCGGTTCTTCTTTATAAAAGAACAAAAGTTTTTTACCACTTTGTTAAATATGTGACACAATTTTTTAATTATTAAGCCATCTTTATAAAAAACCTTATAAAGACGGCTTAATAATCAAAGTATTAAATTTATATGACACTATCTTGTTCAATATAGATAAAAAGAAGAGTCATGCCTATGGCAGGGAAAATAATACCAATTAATGGAACTAGTACCGAGGGAAGATAAGGAGTAATCATATTAAAAATTATTATTAATTATCTATGTCATACAAAGAAACATTACTACACGTAAACGCGTTACACCTAAGCAAATAAATTATGTGCAGAAATACAATTGACTCTACAACATCCACAATTAGAATAAATAATATTTATTCTAAACAGTAAATCGTTAGACTAATTCTTAACTTAAAGCATTAATAGCATAATCAATGTAAGCATTTGCTTCGTTAGCTGCTTGGCTAGTTAATCCATGACCTGTTTTAATATATTGCAATGCTTCTATATACCAACTTGGAGATAACTCAAAACTACGATTAATTTCCTCTAATCCTGCTACTAAATATTCATCCATTGGGCCTGTTGCTCCTACAACAAGACAGTAAGTAATCATACGAAGGTAATAACCAATATCTCTAGCACATTTAGCCTTACCAATAGCGCTAGATGCATAAGTAGGCCCTGGCATCTGTGTTACATAAGGAAATTTAGTGTACACAGATTGAGCTGCTCCAGTAATTAACCTTTGAGCATTTTGTGTTAAAGATCTTGCTGCTTCTAAGCTAGCACTAGCTCTTTGGTAGCGTCCGTTAATTGATTGTAACTCAGCATTACTTAAAAAACGACCTTGATTATCAGCAGATGCAATAGCTTCTGTAATTGGAGTTTTCATAAAAATTTATTTTTCTTAATTAATTATTAAAAATTCGATTACTGTATATATACTAGACCACAGCAATAGCAGCTCTGTCAAAATAACTACATAATTCTGATACTAAAGACGAACAATCTCCTAAAGGAACACCACTCAAATCATTAGCCAAAGCAACAGAAGCTTCTTTCATTTTTTGAATTGCAACAGCGACAGAAACCCCCGGAGTTCCCAAAGCCTGATAAGTTTCTCTAAGACCGTTTAAGCATCTATCATCTAAAACACTCGAATCACCAGCGACCATTGCATAACTAACATATCTCAAAACAATCTCCATATCCCTTAAACATGCTGCCATGCGTCTATTAGTATATGCATTACCTCCAGGTTGAACCAATTGAGGTTGTTCTGCAAATAAAGCTCTTGCAGAATTTGTTACAATTGCAGATGCATTGGAATCTATTTTATTGACTATATCTAAGCGCTTATTCCCTTCAGCAACCATCATAGACAAACCATCTAACTGATTATTACTCAAAAATTCTCCTCGCGCATCGGCTTGAGCTACAACTTTCGCAAACGCATCCAGCATACAGTATTCCTCCTACGATTCTAACTTCAGTTTTGTTTAACTCAGTAATCAGTAAATATAACAATTAATTAAACAACAATATTACATAGATAGCAAACTTTATACACTAATATATATTATTACACCTAAACTTTTTGTTTACGATTTATTTATATGTAACAATTATATACTTTACAAAAAATAAAAAGATCTTAACACACTGTTATAAACTAATTTAAGCCTGAGTTGACTCACTCAGCATCTCCGTTATTGCTTTTATGATTGGTTTAATCTCTGGCTCAGATACTATATCAAGATCTTCATATTTTCTTCTCTTCGCTCTATTTGCTACTTCTAAAGTAATACCATAGCGATTAGTAGAAGAATTTAGCAGCTCTTCTGTTTTATAAATTATGTTATTACTTTGATTTGGTTGTGAAAACATTATATTTTAGCCTGTGTCTACAATTAAGTTATTACATCCAAAAAGCTTAAAGGTATTCATAACAATAACTATTATATCCATATTACATATTTACATAGAATAATTTTATTATAATGTATAGTTATAACATAGAATAATTTAATAAGTTAGTTTATTTAGCCATGATTATAAAAAATGGTACATACACACATTTCACATAACCTAGGCAACATTATCGATCAATATCCAGGTTACCCTTGTATATCTGAGGAAAGGGATAGCTGTGGCGTCGGCTTTCTAGTAGATATATCAAATTCTCCCAAAAAGCGTCTTATAGTCCAAGCACTTAAAGCGTTAACATGTATGGAACATCGTGGTGCTTGTGGTGCTGACTACGAGTCTGGAGATGGTTCTGGGATTACAACCCAGATACCATGGAAATTATTTAAAAGTTTATTGCCTAAACAAGAAAAACCAATTAGGAATATACAATCAATAGCAGTGGGGATGATATTTTTACCGCCTCGTAGCTATATATCAGTACAAAAAGTAATTAACTGGGTCTTACAAGAAGAAGGCTTCGACCTATTAGGGTGGCGAAAAGTTCCGACTGTAGATGCTATCCTAGGCCAACAAGCCAAAGCTAATAAACCTGAAATACAACAATGTTTTGTCAAGTCACTTCAATTTCAAGATAACTCTCTAGAGCAACATTTATTTATAGTTAAGAGAAAGATAGAGAAAATAATTGCTCAAATCTCATCAAATTGGAGCAAAAGTTTTTACATATGTTCATTTTCTTCTCAAACTATCATATATAAAGGAATGGTTAAGTCAGCAATTTTAGGACAATTTTATCAAGATTTATACCATCCAGATTACAGTACATCTTTTGTAATGTACCATCGTCGTTTTAGTACAAATACGAATCCCAAATGGCCCCTATCCCAACCCATGAGATATATAGCTCACAATGGAGAAATCAATACAATAATAGGTAATTTAAATTGGATGAAGTCTCGAGAACAGTTAATCAAGCATGGGTCTTGGAAAAATCGAATAGAGGAATTACTTCCTATAACCAATTTCAATAGCAGTGATTCAGCAAATTTAGATTCGGTGACAGAATTATTAATTGCATCAGGGAAAACGCCTCAAGAGGCATTAATGATACTTATTCCTGAAGCCTATCAACAAAATCCCAATACTTTTCTGTCTCCAGCAATAACTAATTTTTACGACTATTACAACGCTATACAAGAACCATGGGATGGACCTGCTTTAGTGATGTTTACTGATGGAAAAGTTATTGGAGCAACATTAGATCGTAATGGCTTACGACCCGCTCGTTATTGCATTACAAAAGACAACTTAATTATTGTATCATCTGAAAGTGGAGTAATCAGAGTTAAAATAGATAATATTCAAGAAAAAGGTCGCTTAGGACCTGGACAAATGTTTTGTGTCGATATAACATCTAAAATTATATTAGACAATTGGAAAATCAAAAATAAAATTGCCACAAAATTACCGTATAACTCACTACTAAAAACTTACTATAAAGTCCTAAAACCACAAAAATATTCTAACAGTATAGAAAAAAAGACTATTTCTATACTACATACCCAAACACTATTTGGCTACTCTAATGAAGATGTAGAACTGGTTATTGAACACATGGCAAGCACCGGTAAAGAACCCACTTATTGCATGGGTGATGATATACCTCTAGCAGTTCTATCAAACCATCCTCATGTTTTATATGATTACTTTAAACAAAAATTTGCACAAGTTACAAACCCAGCAATAGATCCACTTAGAGAAAGTTTAGTCATGTCTCTAGCAGGATATATAGGGTCAAAAATTGATTTTTTACAGCCTGAATTAAGTTTAAAAAAATCTATCAAGATCAGCTCGCCCATTTTAAATGGAACAGAAATCCAAGAATTGTGTCGGCTTAATCCATTATATAGCAGAATCGATACTTCATTCAAAATTAAAGACAGAGAAGATGATTTCAAAGAAAAGTTACTAGAAATATGCTATCTCGCATTAGAACACGCTAAAACAGGAGTAGAAATCATTATTCTTAGCGATTACACTGATCATTTTAGTATGGATTATGGCTTTTTACCTCCATTATTAGTTACTGGTACTGTTCATCATTTTTTAATAGAACAAGGATGGAGACAACAAGTATCTTTGATCGTAGAAACAGGTCAATGTTGGAATACTCATCACTTTGCATGCTTAATTGGGTATGGAGCTAGTGCTATATATCCATACCTAGCTTTTAAAACAGTAAGAATCTGGTGGCAATCACCAAGAACTCAGAAATTCATGAGTGATGGCAATATACCCAAAAAGACTTTGCAAGAATCTCAGCATAATTATCGCTGTGCAATAGAAGCTGGACTATTAAAAATTTTATCTAAAATGGGTATATCTTTATTATCAAGTTATCACGGAGCTCAAATTTTCGAAGTTTTGGGCCTAGGACCAGATATTATAGATGTAGCTTTTAGAGGTACGATTTCCAGAATAGGTGGTCTCAATTTAAAAGAACTGTCTCACGAAACATTTAAAATTCATAGTCTAGCTTTTGATGACAAAATGGGTAAGAATCTAAGAAATTATGGATTTGTGCAGTACAGACCAAGTGCTGAGTTTCACATGAACAACCCTAATATGTCTAGATTTCTCCACAAAGCTGTTCGCGCAAACCGTAATGACTTATACATACAGTACCGTGATTTTGTGGAGAACAGACCACCAACTAATTTAAGAGATCTATTAACATTTAAGAAACACAAATTAACTATTGCCTTAAATGACGTTGAACCCATCAGTGCCATAATATCAAAGTTCTGTACTGGAGGCATGTCTTTAGGAGCATTATCTCGAGAAGCTCATGAAACATTAGCAGTAGCTATGAATAGAATAGGAGGAAAATCAAATTCTGGAGAAGGTGGTGAAGATTACGTGCGTTATACAAAAATCAATGAAGTAAATCAGTACGGAGAATCTCCCATATTACCCAATTTAAAAGGTCTTAAAACCGGGGATCTGGCAAGCTCAGGTATTAAGCAAATTGCATCTGGACGTTTTGGAGTAACACCAGAGTACTTAATACGTTGTAAACAAATAGAAATCAAAATTGCACAAGGAGCTAAACCTGGAGAAGGAGGACAATTACCAGCCAAGAAAGTCAGTCCATATATAGCCAGTCTCCGCAAAGCTAAACCAGGTGTAACCTTAATATCCCCACCTCCCCACCATGATATATACTCAATTGAGGACTTAGCACAGTTGATTTTTGACCTACATCAGATTAATCCAGATGCTCAAGTATCTGTCAAATTAGTTTCAGAAGCAGGTATCGGAACTATTGCTGCTGGCGTTACAAAAGCCAATGCAGATATTATTCAAATATCTGGTCACGAGGGAGGAACAGGAGCTTCTCCTTTAAGTTCTATTAAACACGCTGGTATTCCATGGGAACTAGGAATAGTGGAAGTACACCAGACATTACTCGCCAATCAATTACGTCATCGTGTAATCTTACGGGTAGATGGCGGTATACGCACAGGAAAAGATGTAATTTTAAGCTCTATTCTTGGTGCAGAAGAATTTGGTTTCGGAACAGTTGCCATGATTGCAACAGGCTGTATTATGGCTAGAGTATGCCATACTAACAATTGTCCAGTGGGAGTAACTAGCCAAAAGATTGAGCTAAGGAAACGTTTTCCAGGTATACCAGCAGACTTAGTTAACTTTTTTGTTTTTATAGCTCAAGAAATTCGCATGATTTTAGCAGAACTTGGGTACAAAAATTTAAAAGAGATAATAGGTAAAGCTGAGTTGCTCACTCAAAATAAAGAAACTACTTTGAAAAAAACACAGAACATTAATCTTAATTCTATAAGACATTTTTTAGTCAAAACGTCCGTACACGATTTATATAATAATTTTAGTCCACATGATAACGGAGTGGTTCTAGATGATATTTTACTATCGAAGATCTGTAATTTAGAACAAGCGATCAAATCTAACTTTCAATTTAGTAACAAGCAACCAATAGCTATTTCCAATGTTCATAGATCTGTAGGAACACGTATATCTAACAAAATTGTCAGGCGGCACGGAGAAGCTGGTTTCAAAGGTCAAGTTAAGTTACTATTCAAAGGATGTGCAGGACAAAGTTTTGGTGCTTTTTTAGTACATGGGATGCAACTAACTATCATTGGCGAAGCCAACGACTACGTGGGTAAAGGTATCAATGGTGGAGAAATTATTATTTATCCTGAAACAACAATAAGATACGAGACATCTAAAAATGTAATTATAGGTAACACTTGCTTATATGGAGCAACAGGAGGACACTTATTTGCCAGTGGACACGCAGGTGAACGTTTTGCCATTAGAAACTCTTTTGCTCAAGCAGTAATTGAAGGAGTTGGTGATCACGCTTGTGAATATATGACAGGAGGTGTAATAGTAATACTAGGTAAAGCAGGCAAAAATATAGCAGCTGGCATGACCGGTGGCCTCACCTACTTGTTAGATGAAAATAATGACCTTATTTCAAGAATAAATCCTGTCACTGTTCAAATTAAGAGAATCAAAACTTTAGAAGGAAGTAATCAACTACAAAATTTAATTAAAACCCATAAAATCAAGACAAACAGCATAAAGGCTACTTATATACTTGATAACTGGCCAGTATACAAAAGAAAATTTTGGCAACTAGTCCCTTTATCAGAAGGAAACAGTAAGGAGGTTAACTTAACTAAAGAAGTAACAAAATTGTATGAGCAAAAAGAATCATAATAAGTTTTGTGAATATTTTGTTGGCTCAGTACTTTTTCTAGTATAATGAAATAAAAAATTTTACTTACTAGCTTGTAGTTGCTTTTATCGTGACCGACTACTAAATTAATATTATATAAAACCTTTAAAGTTTTTTTACTATGGCTCACAATGTTAAAATCTATGATACTTGCATTGGTTGCATACAGTGTGTCCGGGCTTGTCCTTGTGACGTCTTAGAAATGGTACCATGGGATGGCTGTAAAAATCAGAAAATTGCTTCTGCTCCTAGGACAGAGGATTGCATAGGCTGTAAAAGGTGCGAGACTGCTTGTCCTACGGACTTTTTGAGCATACGTGTTTATCTCGGCGCAGAAACTAATCGTAGTATGGGTTTAGCATACTAGATATGGGACTTTGGACATAAAGATTTATTAATAGCTATCTATTCCTAGTAAATCAGAAACAAGTTGTTAACTCATTCTTAGTTTATACTATATAAAACACGTACATAGCTTTAACAACTGACATCATACATATGGAGTTTTTATGATATGGAGTCATATTGAAAGTTCTATTCTTAATTTTACTTTTGGTTTGCTTTTTATTACTATGCTAATTTATTGGCTAGGAATAGCCTTCCCATTACTTCAATACTCATTTAAATTAGCGAAGAAAGGCTTAATTGTCAGTTGCATATGTTTAAGTGTAATTATTAACTTAAAATGGATATTAAATCAATACTTTCCTTTAAGTAATCTTTATGAATCTCTACTATTTTTAGCATGGTGCATAGTTTTTATTACTATTGTTATCGAAAGACAAACTACTAGTAGATTAATAGGAGCTATTACTACACCATTAGTAATGCTAATTACAGCTTTTTCAAGTTTATTTTTACCTTCATATATGCAAGAAACAGTTCCACTAGTTCCTGCACTACAATCAAACTGGTTAATGATGCATGTAAGTGTCATGATATTAAGTTATGCTGCTCTTATCATAGGATCTCTATTATCTGTACTATTTTTGATACTTACAGATAGTGTACCACCAAAATTACAAGATAACTCAATTAGTACATTACGCTCATTAAATAGGCAGAGTCGCCTAACAACACAGAAACTCACAATAGCAAAGTATCAATATGCTAACAAGGTTTATAATAATCATAATAGTATCAATCGTCTTAGCTTAATAGAAAGTATCGATAACTTAAGTTACCGTATTATTGGCTTTGGCTTTCCATTACTTACTCTTGGGATTATTGCTGGGGCGGTATGGGCTAATGAAGCATGGGGCTCATACTGGAGTTGGGATCCTAAAGAAACTTGGGCATTAATTACTTGGCTAATCTTTGCTGGATATTTACATGCACGATTTAATAAATCATGGCAAGGAAAAAAACCTGCCATATTAGCATCCGTTGGTTTTTTTGTTATTTGGATATGTTACTTGGGAGTCAACTTTTTAGGTCAAGGTCTGCACAATTATGGTTGGATATTATAAATATACATTAATTAACATTATGAACATTAGTATTCTATTGTCTGTATCATCTCAAACACCAGATTGGTCAATACAAACAGCTAGTATAATGCTCGTAACAAACTTTCTTATTATCATCATAGGCAGGTACGCTATAAAAATACGTGGTCTTGGACCTTCACTCCCTATACCAAATACTAAAGGCTTTGGATTACCGGAGTTATTGGCAACAACTAGTCTAGGTCATATTTTAGGCTGCGGGATCATTTTAGGTTTAGGCAGAATAGGAATAATTGGTTAAAAATTATTTTAGATAAACACTTTTCTTTACGCAACAAACTATAATTCACTTTATTAGAATGAATTATAGTTTGTCTGTTTACACCAAACTGCTCTCTTATTGTAGTGTTAGTTCTAGCTTAAAGAGTTAATAATATAATCTAAATGAGATGCATATTCAACACCTGCTTGCGCAGACATATCACGAGGCACACATAGTCGATCACGAGTAAATGCGAATGCAGCTACATATGCAGAACTTGGCAAGTTCAATGTACGGTATACTTCACGTGCTCCAGCAATACCCCATTCATCTAAAGGACCTGTACCACCTACAACAAGACAATAATTGACTAAACGCATATAATGATCAATATCTCTATAGCATTTATTAATTTTTTCTTGGCTATCACCAGCTTCCCCAGGATTTTTTAAATAAGAATACTTTGCAAAACAAGCATCGCCAGCCTCTTTTACAACAGCCTCATGATTATTAGCCAATTTGTCTGCTGCCTCTAACCTTGCTGCTGCTCGTTGAATGTTGCCTTGTATACATTCAAGATCAGAGCTTGATGGAAAACGCCCAGCAGCATCTGCAGCACTAATTGTAGTCGTCATCACTGATTTCATATTTTTCTCCTTTATAGATAGTATATATTTAACACAACCTAACTAATAGAAGCAGCAACCCTATCACAGTAGCTAGCTATTTCAGAAGATAAAGAAGAACAATCTCCATCAGAAGTAGCCATCTTGCGCTGAGAAGCTGTATTAGTTATAAAAGCTACTGCTGCTGCTTTCATAATACTTACTGCTCTTACAGAAGAATTTGTTGGGACGCCCAAAGCGATATATGTTTCTTTTAAACCATTCAAACAACGATCTTCAAGAACAGAAGGATCTCCTGCAAGAAGAGCATAAGATGCATAGCGTAGAATAATCTCGCCATCTCTTAGACATGCTGCCATACGACGATTTGTATAACAGTTACCACCAGGAGCAATTAAACCAGGGTTTTCACAAATCATACCAGAAACAGCATCAGACACAATACAACTTGCATTCGAAACAATTGCGTTCACTGCATCCAAACGTTTGTTACCGTCAGAAATAAATTTTTTTAATGCTTGCAGATCACTGCCGCCGACATAAGCAGCTTTAGCATCGGAATTAACTACAACTCTAGAAAATGCATCAAGCATTTAGCTCTCCCTATTATATTTTCAAGACTTTACTATTTCAGCTATTAATTAATTAACTTGCTGGTGTATAAGTATTAAGAGTCATGATATCAGCATCTCACTAGAAATCTTATTAACAAAGTAATAATTTGTAACACTTATGACGATCTTTAATAAAAATTGAGTAAGAAACTAGAAGCCAGCGCTGCGTATACAATATTTAATTACATTATCTTTTAATAACATCTGACTTAAAAGTATAGTTAAATATCGACGTGCTTGTCTATGACTTAATTTATTTATCTTCTGCTTATACACAATTAACTTAAATTCTTGCTCAAAAGTTAATTCATTAGATGTATTCATATTCAGGACATAGAATTTTTATATTGAATAATACAAATATGTGCATTTGACAACAATTTTACTAATATTTATGTGTTACACTATAGAATAATTCATAAAGTCTCTGTTTAGAAAATTAACTATAATAATATTAATAATATGAGCTTTAACACATAATGTCCATTCCACTATTAACTTATCCACTATCTACTCAGAATCAACGAGTAAACGGTTTTGAAGCATCGCCGGGTGATGAGCAACCTAAGATTTATAGTACTAACGATTTACCAACAGCAGCTGAAATGGATGAAATTATTTGGGCTAGCTATCGTCAAATTTTTAGTGAGCATCAAATACTAAACAATAATAGAGAAATTTTTTTAGAATCGCAGCTAAGATTTAATCAAATCAAAGTCAAAGATTTTATAAAAGGACTACTGTTATCTAAAAATTTCCATGAACTAAATTATTATACAAATAATAACTATCGTTTTGTAGAATTATGTATTCAAAGAGTACTAGGACGTGATGTTTATAATCAAAAAGAAAAAATGGCGTTTGCCATTATTATTGGTTCACAAGGCTTAGAAGTCTTCACTGATATGTTATTAAATAGTAATGAGTATTTTGATAATTTCAATGACTCGACTGTACCTTATCAGCGTCGTAGAATGATAGCTCAAAGAAGTAAGGGAGAAAAACCATTTAACTTAAAAACGCCTCGTTGCGATCAAAACATTCATAAATTAACAGACTTGCCGAACTTAACTAAAACAAGATCTACTAGCCAATTTAAACCACAAGAACAAATTCCAAAAGCAGGTGACCCGGCTCTTTTTATAAATATGTTAAGCTAACTATAAAGTTGTGAACTTTTTATAGAACTATGTTCATTAAAATTTTAAATATTGAACATAGCTTTATTTTGACTCAAGCTTAGCTTATTTATTATAATTAGCTACCTAACTTAAATGAATCCACAAATAAACCATACATAATTCCTATCTTTAGCTCATTAACAAAGCTAAAATTACTAGATTTTATATAGTTTTCTGTATATATATACCAACTTAAATATTCCAGCAAGCTGACAATAACACCAGATCCAACTATTGTCCAATCTCCAGTTTGGCCTGGTAAAGTTGAGAAAACTGTCGCAAGAAAAAAACCTAATAACAAGTTAATAATCCTTAAAATTACATCTCTCAATATAGACATAACCTTAATTTTATTAAAATCTTAGCCAAAACAGTTACTTATCATAAAATAACTTTCTAGCATTCCATAAATTACTAGTCTTAATAATACACAGTCATACTAAACTAACATATTAATCATATACTGAAATGGCTCAGATACTATTTTTGTATACTCTGGATAATGTATTAATACTTCTTCTTTCAGGATATCTTCTAACAATTGAATCACACGAATAGTAGGAGCTAAAGGCACCCCCAGAGAATTATAAGTATCTTTTAAACCATCCAAAACCCTTTCACGTAAAATGTTTACATCTCCTGCTATAAGAGAGTAACTAGCATATCTCAAATAGTATTCCGTATCTCGTAAACATGCAGCATATCTACGAGTAGTATAAGAATTACCACCTGGTCTTAATAATTCAGGCAATTCCTTATATAACTGAGCTGAGGCCTCTCTTATAATAAAACTAGCTTTACTATTAAGTATTTCTATAATTTTAACTCTTTGAAGACCTGTATTAAAATAAGATTGCAATTGAGTCATTGCAATTTGATCTAAATAGCTACCAAAGGTATCATACTTACTTATGATCGCAGTAACAGCATCTTGCATATATTTTAGATTCTCCCATGTTCACTGACATATTGCAATTTTTGAAATTTAATCTCCTAAAAAGAAATTATAAATATATAATATCAAAAATTATAATTAAAATATCAATTGTAACGACATAAAATAATGTTTACAAAACAAATACAATAAAAAATACTAATCTTTAGTCACAGCTTTAATTTTTTCAATCAGATATATTCATCAATACTAAAACTATAGTACATATTATTCTTATAAACAACCTAGATAGTAACTTACTAACAATAAACTAATAATAACAGCTACAAAAAACAGGCGCATCCTATCAAACAGGCAGTCATACAACTAAATAAATATCAATCATGTACGAATCTAATCATAATAGTGTTAAAATTAAAAGTCAGTAACATTTCTTAATATTCAGTAGCAATAAAGATTTATAGATTTACATTTCGAGACTTCACCTAATAAAATTGTTACCGTTACGTAAGAAAAGAGCTGAATGGTGGTATAGCTAAGTGGTAAGGCCAAGAATTGCAAATTCTTCATCCCCAGTTCGAGTCTGGGTACCACCTAACGTTTTGGCTGCACATGATAAAAAATAATAACGAGTATACAAGGGGTATGGTGGAATGGTAGACACAACAGACTTAAAATTTGTTGATCTTAAAGATTGTGAGGGTTCAAGTCCCTCTACCCCTATCATACCTGATTTCTAGCAACATGATAAAAAGTTACTAGACTCAAACATTACGTTAGAATAGATTTTTGTACAGCAGAAAAAATTCTATTTTTTAAAAGCTCTGTATCAACTTGGGATGTTCTTACCAGAGAAATCTTACCTGTTCTAGCAGTTTCAATTACCCCAAACTTATCTAGTAACTGTTTTATAGCCATCATTTTCCCTGGATCACCCGTTACTTCAAGAATCAAGGAATTTTCGGCACAATCCACTACCCGAGCACGAAAAATTTCAATAATTCCTAAAACTTCTTGACGATTTTCAGGTCTTACCTTTACTTTAAGTAGCACTAACTCCCTCTCCACCGATGGAATATTTGTAACATCTTGAACTTTTAACACATTAATTAGCTTATATAACTGCTTTATTAGCTGTTCAATGGTACGGTTATCTCCAGAAACTACCATTGTTATACGAGAAATACCTTTTTCCCCAGCTGGTCCTACAGCTAAACTCTCTATATTAAAACCTCGACGGGCAAATAAGCCAGAGATTCGAGATAGTACACCAGTTTCATCTTCTACTAAAACAGATAAAGTATGCTTCATATTTATAAAAAATTGTGTTGTTATATACTAAGCTGACGGAAATAAGTTAAAAAAGTTATCTCATCTTATCATTAATCAAAATATTGCTATATTTTTTGTAATACTATAAGCTTTTGAAAAGGTTTAATATTATATTGTATTAGTAAATATATCTTAATTATTGACAACTTGTGCAAGAAAAAACTAAAATTATCAATAATAACTACCTCAACACTCATCTAGTTAACGAACAAATTAATTATCCAAGCGTTAGAGTTATTGATAAAGCAGGTAAGCAACTAGGAATATTCAGTTCAAAAACAGCATTACAACTGGCAGATCGAGAAGGGTTAGACTTAATAGTAGTAAGCAAGAAATCTAATCCTCCTGTATGTAAAATTCTTAATTATAGCAAACATAAATTTGCTCAAGAAAAAAAGGCAAGAAAGGCCAAGAAGAAACAACAAAACGTCAGCTTAAAAGAAGTAAAAATGCGTTATAAAATAGAACAACACGATTACAATGTAAGACTTAACCAAGCACGACGCTTTTTACAATCAGGAAACAAAGTCAAGGCAACAGTTACATTCCGGGGCAGAGAAATTCAACACCTCAATTTGGCGATATCTTTGTTAAACAAAATGGCAAACGATTTACAAAAGACTGCAGAAGTTCAACAAAAACCATATCGCGATGGCAAGAGCTTAATCATGTTTTTAACTACTAAGAAAAGTTTACTTTAACATATATTAACTCGTTATTTATATCAATTATTACATCATAGATAAAATACAAACTAATTTTAATATAGGAATCATTTTTATGTCTTGTTATAAAAAACCCAGACTACGTATGTGCCGACGTTTGGGAGAATTGCCAGGGCTTAGCCGCAAAACTTCTAGCAAACAATATCCTCCTGGAGAACATTCAACTCAAGCTCGCAAGCTATCAGAATATGGCATTCGACTAGAGGAGAAACAAAAATTACGTTTTAACTATGGTATAAGTGAAAAACAACTATTAAAATATGTTCAAACTGCTAAAAAGGTTTCGAAACCGACTGGTCACGTATTATTACAGTTACTAGAAATGCGTCTTGATAACACAGTTTTTCGATTAGGTATGGCCCCTACTATACCAGCCGCAAAACAACTAATTAATCATAAACATATTCTAGTTAATAACAAAACTGTTTCTATATGTAGCTATCAATGCAGACCAGGGAATATTATCAAAATTCGCAACAAACTCAGCTCAATTCAGCTAGCTCAAAAATACTTGTCATACCCTAACTTATTAGGCATACCCAATCACTTAGAATTAGACAAACAAAAATTGTATGGGTATGTAAAAGCGATTGTAGAACAAAAATGGCTCTCTCTAGAATTAAATGAGCTTTTAGTAGTTGAATACTACTCCAAAAAGTAATTATGTTGCTGATTTTATATAAGAAGCTTTACTGAACAGGAGGATACCACCTCAACATTCCCCATAATAGTCTATTAATCCAGACTTTAACTAAAACAATTAACTTAATATTTATCATGCTTAAAAATCTTGAGTCTTGTGTATAATCAAGATTTTTTACATATCTATATGCTTCATAACATGGTACAAAACGAAATGAAACATCCCGATTTTTATGTTCTTCTAAAAAACTTTCTAAATTATAAATAGTGATTTGAGGGAATTGAGGTAAGTAATATTCTTGAAATCTCATGCGATACTGTGTCCACATAGATACAGCATCTTCATAGTTAGTAAATGCTCTATAATAATGTTGTTTGTCTAGAGTTAGCAAATTAGGAAAATAACGTTTGTCAATTTTGCCAGTCAGTTTATTGATATGGGTGCATAAAACTGGATTTATAAAGTAAATAGGTTGACCTTGAAAGTAGTTCTTTCCATACATTTGCTTAGGATTAAAATGAATATTAGAATTATATTGATACGTTTTAACTAACTTTCCAACCTCACTCAAATCTGGAAATAGACGAAACTGAGTGTTACTTATCGATAAATTACTTTTTTCGTAGTAATCTTTAACTGTTCCAAGAAAAATTTTTAGATGTAACTCATTTGACGAATATAAATACTCCGATTTCAAATAGTTATAATATTCAATTGCATCCAGAGGATTAAGAAACATATACACCTCTCGTAAAGGTAACTGATAACTTGTTTGAGCTATACGTGCTTTGTTGTCTAATTTTAGGAAGTTATCTAAAAACCCTTTGTGTATATGCAATGTATGTTCCGGTTCACCAACAACCATTTCACCAAAACCATTAACTAAAACAAAAACAGGTAATTTTTGTTCTCTCAGCTTCTCTACTATGCTACCAGACAATTTTCTCAAAAAATGGGTTTGTCCTCTATTTAGATACAATTTTGTTAAAGTAGTAAACAATTTATTAACATATTGTTTACTGCAATACTTAATTGACAATCCATCACTTAAATAACTAAAAGCATTCGAATAAAAGACAACTATTTTTTTCTCTGTTAAATACTTTTTTAAATCTAATCGATTTCTATGATTACTTCCTACATAGTTACTCTGTAATAGATAATTTCTTGAAGCCACTTCTTCAAAATTATTTGAGTCCGGATTATAGACAGATATATATACATACTCTGACCAATATCGTCGCAGAAGCTTTTTAAAAGTTTTGTTTTTCATCAAACAACTTTTAACATGCCAGTTATTCTCAGAGCCTACTAACTCAGCAATATCCTTATTAGTAAATGAATGTTGCGATTTAACTATACTAGAGTTGGCTTCTAACACTTTTGTGAGCAAAAAAGAGTTATGAATGCTCTTATTTGACACAAGTACGTTTGTAAAATTACAATAAAAAAATGGTAACATAGTTCCTCATTTTAACAGTGAATTTAGTTAGCAAATAGATGTTGTTTTTATATTTGGTATATACTTAATCTACTGTAAATGACTTTCCACAACCGCAAGTTCGACTAGCATTAGGATTAATAAAACAAAATCCACCGCCAACTAGCTGATTTGTATAGTCCAAAGATAACCCATAAAGAAATAAAAGGCTTTTGAAATCACAAACAATCTGAAAGTCTAAATAATCAATAACTTTGTCATTTTTCGTAATACTTGTTAGATGTTCAATACACATAATATATGACATTCCAGAACATCCTCCCTGTTTTACACCAATTCTTAAACAAAAGTTTTTGTCGCAATTGTTGCTTTTCTTTAACTGAAAGATTGCTTCCCGCGCATTACTAGTAATAGAAAAAACTTGCCGATTGTTGATAATATTCATATAATTAGTATGACTAACATAAACTATAATGTAACTATAATGTACCCAACACTATACTTAAAGATTCTAGACTAAACTGAAAAAGCCTAGTCGATATTTTCAGTAAACGATAAAAAGCCAGTATGGAGTTGGTGGGAGTTGAACCCACGTCCAAAATAATACATGCTAAGACTTTTTGTTTTACTTATATTATTATACAAAACATATTACTTAACTTAAAGTTAGTTTAAGAGCATCTATATTTAAGAATCAATACAGAGATAGATACCTATACTGATTTTTTCGTTTATAACAGTAGAATTACACTGCTAAAGCGAAAGAAAATGGAAGAATTTGACTCTTTGCAATTATATTTTCAAAGTCACAATAGTAATGTCTAACGTTTTGTATTATGATGTAGATAACCTTACAACCCCCCATTAAATCTTAGTATACTATATTTTACCTATGATTATCAAGGTCATAGTCATAATAAGGTATGGAGGGAGTTGAACCCTCGTTACTTAGGATCGGAACCTAATGCTTTATCCACTAAGCTACACACCTCTAATAATTCTACTGAAAAACTAGCAAACTATCCAAACATTCACAATCCAGTATTATCACAAATCAAACTAGAGAATACTTAACAATGTCTATGAACATTATTTTTAGTTTCAAACTTTACTACTTTTAATTTTGCTTTCTTAATAATATAGTTATTACATTCATTATGATAGTTTTTAATGTCTTTATAAAGAAAGATATCTAGGAAAATTATAGGCTTAAGTCAAATCACTTATAAAGGTTTACTATGTATCTTTTATATCTTACCTCTTCTCCTGCGCGAGCCTCAAATACAAATAATTAGCTAGAAATTAAACAAGAATAATCTAAACTTAGTTTAACAAATACATTTTTATACGACCAATAGTAAATAACATATTTTTAATGCCTTTGCTTTCAAATTTTGGATAAATTTTCTACAGATTTCCACGAGCGTGCAAACTCAAAACTCGACTCAAATTATACTTTGCTAATAACTACAGAAGATATATACTAAAGCAATAAAAAAGACAAAATTGACATCAATACTATCACCACAGGAGAAGTAATAGGTTATTTAATTTCTTCAGGACCATTTGTATTCGCCATAGTTAAACCAAAATAACAACTAATAACTGATACAATTATAATAAACACTACTGATTGTAAAATTGATTTGAAATTATAGTTTATAAAATTAGGTCAAGAAGTGTTATATCTAGTAAAAAGATACAATCTAATGTTTCTGTCAATTGCTCAGATGTTATTTTTCAAAGAATTTAGGACTTAAACAAAAGTAACTCATTTAATAGGGCGAGGCTTCTATCACATTCAGAAGACGATTAGCTATTTTGTCAAATAGTATTAAGCTCTATTCAAAAAGATGACATTACTACTACAAAAGAATCCATTAGGTATATGTTACCTAAGTATCGCAATGATCTAAAACTTCAGCGTTTAGATTATTTTAATGACACAATAGAAAAAGTGATTTCAAGTACTATAAAAAACCATAATGTTGCAGAAATGAAGTACTTAGCTACTAAGTCTCATTTGGTTCTCCTACAACATATATTGGTTTCTTCTTCGCATATTATAAAAAGTTGTAATATGATACAATCACTATTTGTGCTGTCTAAAGAAAAATATTGTAGATGGCAAACACATAAAATTCAGTTTAAAAAAACGATAAAAATAACTATGTCATTATTACATTTCTTTATGGCTGTTTAAGTATAAAAGACTTAATGATTTATATTGCTTTAATAAGACTGCTGAAGACTAAAATATTTGTTGCAAAGTCTTAAACAAGTTAGACAGAGGATCATCTCGCAAAAGTATAATAAACATCATTAAGTCTTTATCTAAGGTAATAACCGAATACAAAGTCAGTATTAAGACACTAAAACTGTTAAATCAAAACGATCAAAGATCAAGAAAAACGAGAGTAAGAAAATTGAGTCAACAATTATATAATTTACAAGAACATTTAATAGATTTTGAAATTCTTCTCATATATGATCGTCATACAAAGGGTATTTATTCTCGATGAATTAGTCAAAAAGATATCGAATGATAATTGACTCTGAAGAGCATAATATTAAAGAAGAATAGAGTTAACCATCTCATATACTTAAAACGACATCAACTTTGAATGAAATTCCGTTTTAAATTGTTATGGAATAATATAGTTGTATTAAATCGAGAGTCCAAATTCAGTACATGAGACGTTACTATTTTAGTTATTATGAGCAAAAAAAGCTAAGCTTTTCTTTGTATTAATCAAGCCGTTGATTTAATTTGTAATTGTAAAGCAATCAATAGGTGTTCATTTTATATGGATATTTATCACTTCTTTGTAATAAATGATTGTAGTCTATCAAAATTTGATAGGTTGTAAGAAGGATCTTTGCGAATATAAGATTGGTGTTTTAATTTTTTTTACCATTATATCTTGATATACACAAAATACTTCATTGTTATTAGATAACTTATGCCCCTTACATTGTACTTTTTCTTAGAGGAATTTGGCTTGCCATTTGGAGTTGAACTGCTTCATTAGTGATAAAAATTGATTATTACTATTTACCATATCAGGAGAATAAACCCATTGAGATTGTGTTTTGCCCTTAAGCTTTTTCCAAACATAACCAGGACCAGGATAATAATTTCTGTTAAAATGCCGATCATTGCTATGATTATTTAAAAAACTGCTGACTTGCTGGATGATTCCTATCCGATTTGCCTTTAAACTTATGATCTTTTTTAGTTGTAGACGTACATTTCATAGTTGCAGTAGTTTTACTGCCATCATCTGTTAACATAGTTTGGCATCTAGGATGACCATGGGTGACAAGTAGTGTAGGCAATTTAAACAGCATACAAACCAAGAAATTTTGGTTAGTAAAAGACTCGATCACAACCATTTCATGGGTTGCCAATTGAGTAGGTGTTTGAAGCTCACAAAACGGATTAAAGAACAATATAGCAAAGAGACTTTCTTTAAATTTGTGTTTCAACTTTTTTGGCAGTTGAAGCATAAAAAAATATCTTGTAAAAGATCAGTATATAAGTCAGTCTCTATATCTTTATTATATCAAAAACTCAACATAACTTTTTTAAGAGATATGTTGAGTTTTTCATATTAGTGAAAACACTTTGACAATGCTCTTTTAATTGTAAACTTTGTTTTATATATATGCTTAAAACAATATCAACAATCCATCAATATTGCTGACTCAGTTATAAATTTTTCCTTTTTCACTTTTTTTACAATACTCTTTTTTGGTTTTCCATTTTGCATTTGTGAGGTTAGAGATCTCTTTATTAATGCTAATCTCTTGACATAGTCATGGACGCTCAAAAAGCTGACTTACTCCTAAAATATCCATAAAATGGCAATGGAAAATTACGTATACACATATACATATATTTTTTTAGTTATTGCCTTTAGAGTGCATGTAAATTGCTCTTTTACAGATTGTCAGTTTTGTTATAAATTAGTAATGTCTTTTTACAAGATTTAATAAGTTGAAATGATTTTTTATACTACAGACTATTATGAATATTTTCTTATAGTTATTAAGGCTCCCAATAATTATGAAACTGTTACCGTTGTGTGCTTACTTATTCAAACATTAGTTAGATTAATGTCTAAGAGCTTTATAAATAAAAAATACCGAATGCTGGACGAAATGTAATAAAATAGAAGTTAAGGTAACTACTGTCAGTTAAACTAGCGAGCTACATACCAATATAATCTTTTTAGAATATTTAAAAGTGTATTCAAGATAACTAAATCACATGTACAAATAATTTTTATTGTACCAGCCATTAGCTGGATTACTATCATGTGTATTAAAACAATTTCACGTTCATTAAGAATATGCAAGCGACCTAAAAACCTATCTCGATTACTCATAACTTTTAGAGATTTATACCATGTAATACAATCTATTTACATGTAGATAGGCGAGATACCAGTGAAGCACTTATCGTTACCCTTAATGAGCAAACACTTATAGGCATTGCTGCTGTTATAAAAGCATATAAAGTACTTATGTTTACTGGCTTATCAACTATCCTTAATCATACAAAAAAGCTACAAAAGTCATGAGTAAGAAGAAAGTCACGCCTAATCAAACTAAAGCGATCGATAAAAAAAGCTATTTTTAGTGACGGAGTTTAGGCATCACAATATTGATTGATACTCTTTTGAAACTTCATATTTATTACTCCATTTACAAAAAAACCAGAATAAAACGTTATAGTTTAGATATGCAGTTTCACATATGTAACAAAACAAAAGCAAAGACTGTTAACGACAAATATTTGTTCAATAATATACAACGAGCTATTTTTGTATTTACAGTGTAGGAATGTTGCTTGACAAGTTTTTAACAGTATCAATTTTTGGAGAAAAAGTTATTCCCTTGTATTATGAGTATGAGTACCTCTTTCAAATGTACAAGGTGTCAGAAAAGAACACTATGATTTGGAGAAAGGTCATGTATTTAATCTTACACTCTAATATGCAAATATTCCTCATACTAATATGATAAAATTATATAAAGCTGTGGCTTATTTGTTAAATAAATATATGAATAACTGTAAAGTAACCGGTATAATCTAATAACAGAAAAGGTTATAGAATTGCTTAGCAATGCTTCGTAGACAACATCACTTAGAAAACCGATAGAGCATCCTTGTATAAAACAAAGTTTGCTCAATATTTTAGTAAATTATAGAGTATATAACACTAGTAATACTTTGTATTTTATATTTAAAGATTTATCAGAGAAATTTGGGTGGAGAAGCTATAAAACCTAAGAATAGTTATTATCTAACAAAACTAGTAGATAATAAAAATAAGAAGATCATTGTTAGCATCCTTATTCAAAAAAACAAGTTAACGTTATTATGATACAATCTTGCTACAAAATGGAGATAAAAATTTAGGAATATATACCTTATTATCTAAGCATGAGTTGTAGAAGTCTTGGAATAGTCAAGAATTTTGTTTTTGCAAACATAAAACGTGCAAAAATCATAGTAAACTATCAAAAATGCGGTGTTACTTACGAGGATCAAAATTTGTTAATGTTGATATAAAAAATCAATCTTGCCAATTGAATACTTCATAAGACAGCAAGTATCCTCAAAGCCCACACGGATGTAGATGGTACAGGTATTATTTTAACAACTTATTTGCACCAGATTTAGATAGTTGCCTTGATCCTCAAACTGGCACATTATCTTAGTGTGATAGTAAGATTGTTGAAAAATTTTATGATATGTCCATTAAAGTCTATAGTGTACGATGGCTCCTAAATTCGTTACTTAACTATTACAGAAAATTTATGGGGATCTATAGTTAAATTTCATAAACATAAAAAATCGTTATTAGCGATTCAGTAACTTTCGGGAAGTTTTTTCCCGGATAAAAATATTTAACTATGTCTAACCAAACCAATTAACCGTCAAAAAATTACTATAAGAATTTGGTAAAATAGGGTAATAACAAATAAGCAACTAATAACACAAGAATATTAAGCAATAGTAAAATGATACAGCAAGTTAGCAAAAAAGGTTCTGTAAGGCTGACACCTACCATACCTATAGCACCTAATTATTTCGTCATTTTCATTACTATTATTTCAGCAACCAAGGCCACTTTACCAGCCAAAACAATAATCACCAATAATCCCAAAGAAGTATTTAAGTTCTCTCAGCACTGGTGTAGCAAAAAATATACTAATTAAGACAAGTTCCTAAGAGCAGTACGATACGAGCGACTAACTATTAAATATTTCAAGACTTGTAAGAGACTTTATTAAAGTATTCAATCTTAGCCTCCTGAGTTAAAACAAACATTACTATAATTATAAGATATAGTTACTTTTTAATTTTTGTATTAATATACACAGCAATTAAAAAGCCACATTTTTTTTAGTTGTTGGCGTAAAATGATAGAGGCAAAAAATATGGGCGATTAGCTCAGTGGTAGAGCATTTGCCTTACAAGCAAGTAGTCACTGGTTCAAATCCAGTATCGCTCATACATTAGCTATTTACAAACATAGGCTCATCGTCTAAAGGATTAAGACAGAGACCTTCTAAGTCTCTAATGTAGGTTCAATTCCTACTGAGCCTGTAAAATAAATTCAAGCCATGTTTCAGAAAATATGTTATTCAACAATACCCATAACAACATCAAATATTTTTTTAACTCTTGTACCAGAGTCTACTGATTCTAAAGGATCCTTCCTCAGCCTGTGCCTCAAGCATAATGTTATCACTTTTCGAACATCTGCACTACTAACTTGCTTTTTTCCTCGAAAGGCACAAAGAGCTTTGGCAGCACGGTTTGTGACAATATCTCCTCTGAGGCCATCAACTTCTAACTCACCACAAATCTCAGAAATTTTTACTTTTAAGTTTTGATCAAGAATTACTGAACCTAACAATTTTTGTGCTCGGATTATAGTTTGCTTTAGCTCCTCTTGTCTAGCTTTATAAGATTCAATATAATTCTGTGGATTTTCATCAAACTTGTCTCTCTGCTCAACTATTTGCACACGTAGATGTGGATCCTTAACTGTGCGTATTTCGGCATGCATACCAAAACGATCTAACAACTGAGGTCTGAGTTCACCTTCTTCGGGGTTGCCAGACCCCACTAAAACAAATCTCGAGGGATGCCGCACTGATATTCCTTCTCTCTCAACCGTATTCCACCCTGAAGCTGCTGAATCTAGTAAGATATCCACTAGATGATCATCTAGCAAGTTGACTTCATCTATGTACAAAATACCTCTATTTACTCTTGCCAAAATACCAGGTTCAAAAGCTTTAATACCATTAATCAATGCTTTCTCAATATCAATTGTTCCACACACTCTATCCTCCGTCGCACCCAATGGCAAATCTACCATAGGAACATTGACCAACTGCACCGCCAAATTCATATCGTTTTGTACAGAATGTTTAATATTACCACTTATTAACTCCAAATCAGATGGGTGAGAATTAAATGGGTCGTCTGTAACCACAGAAATTTTAGGTAATAAATCTGCGATCCCGCGAATCGTTGTGGACTTGCCTGTTCCCCTATCACCCATAATTATAACCCCTCCTATTTTAGGATCAATTACATTCAAGATTAAAGATAACTTCATCTCTTCTTGGCCAACAATAGCAGTAAATGGAAATATTGGGCGTAAGTTATTCTTTATATTACTCAAAGTTAACAACTCTCTTATGATTTAATTTTATATATTATAATAAATCAGTAACACAATAAAATACAAAGAAAAAATAGTTGCTGGATAAGGTAGTTTGTAAGTTTACAGTATTATTTATAATACCGTAAGTAAACTGACAATTGACAATCCAGATAGTAGTACAAACACAATAAGTAAATACATTAATTGAAATATAAAATATTGAGGCGAGTTACTAACTATGCTTCATCATTACAAAAGTATTTCAGCTATTACACGACTTATATATTTGCAATAGTTCTTATTACTAGTAAAATAATTTTTAGTTTGTAGTCTTAAATTTGATGTTAGCTAGTTTTCTTACTTTTTTATGCTAAATAGCTGCCTACTTTTAATAAATTTAATTTTTCATTCGTAAGTTTCCCAAGCTTTATGCTTCAACAATGCTAGCAACGGTTGAACACCATAAAGCTGATTAAAAAGTGGCAAATGCCCAGTAGGAGCATCCATATTCCAATAAAAGTCATTAGGATATCTGCAAAAGACATGGTTAGTTTTCCAACCTATAGCTTTCCACATTTTACTCCAATTTTTGTTACTAGACAACCAAATTTTTCTTTGAATAGAAAATCCAAATTTGTTCAAAGAATGTACCCTCCACAAACTATCAATTGTATGCAAATCAGTGATAGGAAGAGACAAGACATCCGTAAAGTATAACCAAGACCTTCTACCACAATATAAACTTGATAGTTCACATAGTATTCTATGAGTCAACATATTAGCCTCTTGAAAACGTTTGTTTATTAATAAGCTTTGCAACAGTTGATAGTCCATATTTTTTTGAGACTTAAGTAATACAACTCCACTGCCAAAAACCTTTGTTAGTGTACTATTAATTCTAGGGGATAACTGTTGTGCTAGAATCTCGTATATTAATCCATCCACATAGCTAGCACAACAGTTTTTATATTTCCTCCTTATTAAAAGGAAATGCAAAATCACATCATAACCACCAATTGGATTTTGGCTTAGTTTTTGAATGGTAGAACCCTGTGCTACAGTAATAACAGAGCAAGTACTATTAGTTAACTTCTGCAAGGATTCAACTTTTTTTCTAAAAAAAATCATCATTATAAATTATGAATTTTATTATAATTTTCCATTTATCAGATTATAATATTATGAACTCTTAGGAAATTTGATTAAGCTCTTCGTAATTATTTGCAAGCAGAATTGTACTATACTCTTTGTAACACCTAAAATAACATAAATCAAAAATTTGCCAACAACAAAAATTACATACTTAAGTTTTGGACACACAAAATCCTGGATTTCAAGTATAGTAGGCACTAACAATTGTGCATAAGATAAATTGTCTAGTTCACTAATTCTATTCACTAATATTGTCTTGTTTAAAATGCCATATGGACTCAAAATACTTATTGTATACCTGTTATTATAGATAGATTTAGGCTGATCTATATAAAAATACTTAAAACTTTGATAACTAATATTATTGTGTAATTCTTCAACACTTCTTATCGATAAATATTTAGATGAGAGCACAAAGTTAAAGAATGACTTCTTGTACAAAATCTTACAAACAAAATGAGTATTCAATACCAAGTACAAAACGGCATCACTAATCGTGATAATAAGATTTTGCAATAGTGATTCGACATATTGATAAGAAATTTTAACTATTGGTTGATAACAACAGACACTCCAAATATTAGAAGTACCAAATAGCAAATAACTTATTAAGTTACCCAACATAACTTTGTTGTCTTTTAGTATAGATTTAATATACAAATTATCTATATTAACATTAAAGTAATAATTGTTATAACTTACTTGTAAGATCCTATAAACTAAGTTATATCCTGATTTATGAATCAAATCATACAAAATTTTTACACCTAGCGCATATATATCCTGACTGTTAAGATCTAACTCAATTATATCTAACAAAAGAAGTTCAAACTCTTCCAAAACTACTATTAATAATTTTTGTTTAGTACAAGGCGTAATTAAGTCCAACATCAGAAAAGCTTGACTTTTATTCACTAAATCACACATAATTTTGTTTTTTGTTTGACAAAATAAGACGGCTACAGTGTGATTCAGTTGTTCAGTTGTCGTATCAGGCCAATTATTTTTAGGGTATGTTTCACCTTTAGATATAAAGCTGCTCATATAAAATCAATTCAATAAAAAATTCTTCTTAGGAAGCTGTACAATTAATACTGTGCAAAGAAGTTTTTTCTTTAATTTACTAATATAGTATACATAGTTTTCATTTCAAACAAATTTTAATTATGCCTAAATATTATTTTGCTATAGCAAGTGAAAAATTTTTATTGTCAGAAGAACCCACAGAAGAAATATTAAGAGAAAGAGTTTATTACTATAAAAACAATAACAAACCAGTTGACTTTTGGCTAATTAAGAATCCAGTATTTTTAGAGAAGCCAGAAATGCATCAATTACAAAAACAGTTAAGCATTCTTCGTACAGCAGCAATCGTATCTACTAATGCCTTATTTATTAAGTGGATAAAGCTACGTTTACATTTTGTTATCACTGGTAAATTTGAGCAAGAATTACTTTCATAAGTTAACCTTTTATAAGCTAGTATGAATTGAAGACTGGGCTAAAGGTGTAAAAGACATCAACATTTCATTAGTAAATGCTTCAGCAGCTTTAGATTGATACCTATTAGGGTTAATTATTACAGATAACATACGTTTAATAACTAAATTATCAATTTTTGCACAGTGTAGTATTCCTAACTCTAATTCTTTTGTAATAGCAGAGATAGATACAAAAGCAGCTCCTAGTCCTGACTGAACAGCATTTTTTATAGCCTCTATTGAATTTAATTCCATTTCAATCTTAAATTGCTTACTATCAATGTCGTTTTGACTAAGAACTTTATCAATCACCTTCCTAATAGTTGACTGAGTATTCAAAGCAATGAAGCGTAATTGATACAAATCTTCTTTTTGAATATCTGGCAACTGAGAAAATGGATGTGATATTGGTAAAATTAACGCCAGCTCATCTTCAGCATAAGAAGTAACCTCCAATACTTCTTCTAACTCGATCGGAACCTCCCCTCCAACAATCGCTAAATCGACTTGACCATTAGCTACACTCCATGAAACTAGTCTTGTAGAGTGTACCTGTAATTGTACAGCTACTTGTGGGTATCTTTGACGAAACAAACCTATTAATCTAGGCATCAAATAAGTGCCTGTAGTTTGGCTGGCGCCTATAATCAAAGTACCACCTTTCAAATTTTGCAAATCTTCAAGAGCGCGGCAAGTCTCTTCACATAATGACAAAACTCGTCCACTATAACGTAGCATTAGATTTCCAGCCTCCGTTAAAGTAGCTTTTTTACTACGCCGCTCAAATAAAACGATATCTAATTGCTTTTCCAGATTTTGTATCTGCAAACTAACTGCTGGCTGTGAAATATATAAACTATCAGCTGCTCGCTTAAAACTACCTTCTCTAATAATTGCTTGTAATATTCTGAGCTGGTCTAATGTGAAAGGTAAATCCGCCATAAATATTGCAATAAATTTACATAATATAATAAAATTAACCAAAACATATAATAAGAATTAACATAGTTAATCTAGAAAATTATAATAAATGCATTCCTCACAATTATTATTGTACTATTAAAGACAATATATTAGTTTTTCAGATAAAGCAAAATATAAGTTATTATTTTTATTGACTAGCATAGAAATCAACTATACTCTAGTCTTCTCTCATTAAATATTCACGTACTTAATATATGTATAATACTGTAGAAAAGGAACAAAACAATGGATACTCGACTAATTATCGTTTTAGTACCAGTACTAGCAGCTGCATCTTGGGCTGTGTATAATATTGGCAGAGCAGCGCTACAGCAATTACGCAAGTTAACCTCATAAGGTAAAAACTAAAAATCAATAGAAGATAGAGAAAGTGAAACTTCTTCTCTATCTTTTAGAAAAACAGGAACATGGTAAAAGTCAAACTAACGCTGCAAACAATATCTAAAATTTTGTTAAAGGCTCATAACATAACCAAATAAATACAATAAAACACTGTAATAAATTTTTACTAAGGTATTATCTAACATGGCTGTTCCTAAAAAACGCACATCTAAATCTAAGAATAAATCACGAAAAGCTAACTGGAAAAGACAAGTCTACTATAAATCTAAAAAGGCCTTATCTTTAGCTAGATCTACAATGACTGGTAAATCAACGAGCTTTATTTATACTACAACTAATAGTAGTCTATAACTAAAAAATACAAAATTTTTCTTACTTTGTGATTTGTGCAAACAGAATATTACAAGAAGTGCATCATACATATACTCAATATTATAGAAAAAGTTTTTATTTAATAATTCATTTAAATCAGAGTTCTGAAGTATGGCTATTCAATTGTAACGAAGGAACTCAACACAGTTTGTTAAAACATCAAATTAAGCTATCTTCGATATCTAAAATTTTCATCACAGACTTAGCTTTAAATAGTATTTCTGGACTACCAGGATTATTATCAACACTCAGTTTAGATAATCGTAACAAGACCTTATACATCTATGGACCAAATAAACTATGTAATTATCTAAAGTTTAATAACAAGTATTCTCAGACCAATTTTTCTTATCCTGTACGGATACTTAATTTAGAACAGAATTATACACTTTTTCATAGACTTTACACAATTCATGTAATCTCATTGAACCAGACAAAGCAAGCACTAGGATATATTATTACTTCCAGACAGATTTTAGGAAAGTTCGATTTATCAAATGCGACAATGTTTAACTTAAATAGAGGACCTTTATATGGCAAGCTCAAACAACACAATAACTTTATTACGCCTGATGGTAATGAAATCCAAGGAAAACAATTTTCCAATACGTATCGAAAAGGTCAAAAAATTATAGTTACATCTAATATCAAGCAGACAACATTATTAAAAGAGTTATGCTGGACTAGCAACAACATGATTACAACATAACCAATATTTAACTATAATCAGTTCAATTTCAATATATACTTTACAATATTTTTTAGTACGAAGTTATTCAAACTTATGACATATGCAATCGTTGATATTAGTGGACATCAATTATTAATTAAACCTGGCTGTTATTACGATTTGAATAAAATTCCGTTAAATACAGGAGAGATAGTGCTATTCAATAAAATATTACTTTTAAACCACAAGGGACTAGTTAAAATTGGCAATCCGTGCTTAGAAAATGTTAGAATTAAAGCCACAATTGTCCGTCACTTAAAGGCAAGAAAAGTCACAGTTTTTAAACTGAAATCAAAAAAGAGATTACGCCGTAAATATGGGCATAGACAACATTTAACTCGCTTAGTAGTTAATTCTATTTATGTTAATAATATAGAAGTTTAAAACTTAGAATATAATTATATATACATAACATGGCACACAAAAAGGGCAGCGGTAGTACAAAGAACGGTAGAGATTCTAAATCAAAAAGATTAGGAATTAAAAAATATGGGGGAGAAATAGTCTATCCTGGCAATATTTTAGTTCGTCAACGAGGAACACAAATCGAAGCAGGTCACAACGTAAAAAGAGGAAAAGATGATACATTATTTTCATTAAGCTTTGGTCAAGTTAAATTTGAATATTGTCACAAAAGTAAAAAAAGAGTATGTGTCTATTAATACTTTTTATCTTATACTCGTTTAATCAAAAATTAATAAGTCACATATTAACCTAAAGCCATTTATGAATTACGTAGACTAACAGCTTTAATGAAGAAAAAATTAATAATCTCACGTTTACATAACATAGCAGCAATCTTATACAATAATAGAATTCAAGAATTTACAATAATTAATAATACATACCAAGTAAGCGATATTTATCTGGGAGTAGTTAATAAAATCTTTCCAGGTATCAACGCTGCATTTGTAGAATTACAAACAAGAAAAAAAAATGGCTTTATACATGCAAGTGATAGCGGTCCACTAAAAAGAAAACCTAATATTACTAATATTACAAAAATTTTTAGTATTCATCAAAAAATATTAGTACAAATTGTAAAAGAATCCACCCTACATAAAGGGCCAAAATTAACTGCTAATATTGCACTTTCAGGGCGGTACATCATATTCATGCCATTTAGCCATACAATATGTATTGCTAAAAATATATCTGATGAAAAACAACGTCACCACCTAAAAGCCTTAGCAATTCTACTCAAACCATTAAATATGGGAGTATTATTCCGTGAAAATTCTGTTGGCATCAATGAAAACGTTATACTAGAGGAAATAAATAGTTTAAGAAAGCAATGGAACTTTATACAAAAATCTGCCTTAGCTGGAACAAACCCCTACTTAATATACAAACATAATAACATCGTTCAAAAGTCACTTAAAGATTTTTATGATCCTTCTATTCAAAAAATTATAGTGGATTCTGCTAAAACTTTACTACAAGTAAATCAGTATTTCCAAAAACAAATTCATTGCCCAAAACAATTAAACACGTGTCTAAAACTTTTAGCAAGCTGTCAGTATTTTCCAGAAAAGTTTAGATTAATATCCAAACTTTTAGAGAACTTAGGAAATCATGTTTTACTACCTTTAGGCGGTTATCTTTCAATAGAAGTATCGAATGCCTTAACAATGATTGATGTAAACTCTGGATCATTTCAAAATGCCTCAAATTCCAGAGAAACTGTTTTAATGATCAATTGCTTAGCTGCAACTGAGATCGGCTACCAATTATGCAAAAGAAATATAACAGGGATAATTGTAATTGATTTTATTAATATGCATAACCAACAAGACAAGCTGTACCTTTTGGAACATCTTTGTACAACACTGAATCGAGACTGGACTAAACCGCAAATAGTACAATTATCCGAGCTAGGATTAGTTGAAATAGTAAGGCAACGTAAAAGCAAAAATTTACTTGAGATATCGAGTGAGCATTTATTACTTAGTAATAGTCGTCTATTGATAAACAGTAACAGAGGATTTTACTCTAACAATTCTTATGTATTTTTTAAGAAAATTTTTCCATGGGTTCATATTCTAACACTTAAATACAACATAAAAATAGTGTAATATTACCTACTCTAATTAACACAATTCACTATACTTATAAATTAATCACACATATAGATTCAAGGTTACAATTTTCTATTCGATATCAATTTGCAAAATTGACATGCAAGCTTTAACATCTCTTTGATAAAAGTAAAGTAACAATTAACTAACAACTAAAGTTATATTATTAATACTAAAATCTTATAGAAACTATGCAACTAAATCTATTCTTTAATACTAAACTAGTACATATTGAGATATACTTATAGTAAGAAACTAATTAAAGAATCAGAATTTCATTTTTTGATTTTACTTAGTTAAACTATACTTATACATCGAGCTAATAAAGTATGCGAAGAGATAATCTGAGTCATGTGGTCCTGGGCTTGCTTCTGGATGATACTGGACAGAAAAAAAAGGTAGTACAGTATGACTAACCCCAGCAATTGTACTATCGTTAAAATTTTTGTGAGCTGTTTGCAAATAGTATTTCTCAGGCTGTAGTTTTTTACTCACCGCAAAGCTATGATTTTGACTTGTAATATATACCTTGTTATATGAACCTGTAGGATGATTTAACCCACGATGGCCAAATTTCAGCTTATACGTACCATACCCCAAGGCTATACTTAAAAGCTGATGCCCCATACAAATACCAAATACTGGTATAGAATATCTAAGCAAATATTTAATAGTTGTAACAGCATAAATTACTGCTGATGGATCGCCCGGACCATTTGATAGTAAAATACCGTCTGGTTTATAAGACAAAACTGTTTTTATATTTGTTGTTGCTGGAACTACTATAGTTTTACAGTTAAAATTATGCAACCTTCTTAAAATGTTAGTTTTTACTCCAAAATCTATTACCACTACACACATAACTTTTTGTACCAAGTTAATAACAGGTGACTGAAAATACCACCGATTAGCAACTTTCTCGTTAGAGAGATACACATTTTGTGTAGTAACTTGAGAAACCAAATCTTTACCTTTCATAGGACCAGTCAATTTAATCTGCTGTATCAAAAGTTGAGGGTCCATGATCTCAGTAGAAATTGCACCATTCATAGAGCCAAATTGCCTTAAGTATTTAGTTAATGAACGCGTGTCTAAACCATAGATACATATAATATTATGTGACTGCAAATATTTTTCTAATGATTCTTCGCTTCTCCAATTACTTGGTACTTTACATAAGTTTTTAGTAATTAAACCTCTTGCAAATAATTTTTTAGACTCTGTATCACTTAGATTTACACCAGTATTCCCTAACTCTGGATAAGTAAAAGTTATAATTTGACCATAATAGCTAGGATCTGTTAAAACTTCTTGATATCCCGTCATTCCGGTATTAAATACTACTTCTCCAATTACTGTACCTAATCTACCTATAGAGCATCCTTTATAAACCTTACCACTCTCTAAAACTAATACTGCCGATCTTGCGTTAACCATAAGATAAAATAACTTTTAGCCAATAAATATTAGAAAAAATAGATAGGAGAAAAACTTCAACTATCTATATAACACAATACAATTATACCAAAAACCTATTTATATTAACATCAAATTCTACCATCCTGCCTCGGACTGGCTCAATACATAGTTTGCTACATCTTGAATATCTTCATCTTCTAAACGCTCACCGAAGGCAGGCATAGCATTTTTACCATTTTTGACCTGGTACATTATGGCACTAACACTATACATAGAGTTTTCCTCTAAAACATTTTTTTTCAACGTTTTATTTGGCATGATAGAATTTTCACCCCCACGATGACATGCTGCGCAATTACCGACAAATACTTGCTCTCCGTGCTCTAAATCTGCTGCTAATAAATATCCTCTACTACTAACTAACAAAAGATTAACTAATACCACAATAATAACAAAGAGCTTTCTTAACATTTCAATCCCTTATAATCAAATACTATAAATACACTTACCTTTGTATAAACTTTAAAATAAATTACCTTACCTAATAATAAACTTTACCTCCACCCCATTTTTCAGACAAGATTTTAGGCTGAACTAAGATATGCCCAGCGATTGTAAATAAATCTTCATCCGTTAAATTACGCATTTTAGGAAAAATTTCGGCACTTTTAATACTAGGATGTAGTTCAGCTATTGATTCTGTACCATCATAAGTTGTTGGATTCTTCATATAATCTATCAGTGCTTCTATGTTACTACGTTGCGGCGTTGCCAAACTCAAAGACTCTGGATCAAGACCAATGTTAGGATTAGTTTTTGTAATACCTCCATTGTGACATGTTGCACATGCGGAGTTAAATAGACGTTTACCACGCTTTGCCTGCTCAGGAGTTAGAATGACCATTTTTCCTGATGATTCCAAAGGAACAGTTAAAGTCGTTTGATCCAAGGTTAAAGCTTGGATAGAACTAATACAAATATTAAAAAATAGAATGACAAAGAAATACAACAAAAAATATGATTTCTTCATTACTATTCTTCTCAAACTTTTTAGCATAAATGAATTTAGAAAGCTATTTTAATTATTAATTATATTTATTAGTCTAACAAAGAAAATATAATTAATCAATTTATAGCCAATATTGTAATAAGAGTTAGTTTTTTGGCTTTATTGCTGCTACTATTTTCAGAAGTTTTTTCAACTCACACTTAAATACAACACATATTAGATAGAACATTAACTATGATGTAATAATAAAATCTGTGATAACTTAGATCTTAGCTTTGTTCTAGAAATTATAAAATCCAAAAAACCATGCTCAAACAGGTATTCTGAAGTATGAAAATTTTTTGGAAGATCTTCTTTAATAGTTTGTTCTATCACTCTTCTACCAGCAAAGGCAATAACAGCAGAGGGTTCAGCAATAATAAAATCTCCTAACATCGCAAAACTCGCAGTAACACCGCCAGTAGTGGGCGAAGTTAGAACAGAAATATATAAAAGATTTTTTATTCTGTGCTTATATAATGCAGATGACACTTTAGCCATCTGCATTAAGCTTAATACTCCTTCTTGCATTCTGGCTCCACCAGACGCACAAATAACAATCACTGGTAAATTATTATTTGTTGCTATCTCTATTAATCTTGTAAGCTTTTCACCCACTACAGACCCCATACTTCCACCCATAAACCGAAAGTCCATAGTTCCAAGTGCTACTCGAATGCCAACAATCTTACCTATACCTGTCTGTACAGCATCATACAAACCTGTTTTTTTTTTCATTTCTCTCAGTCTATGTTTATACATTTTAATATCTTCAAAATTCAGTGGGTCTGTTGCCCTTAACTTTACATCTAGAGGCTTCCACGAACCTACATCAATTATTTGAGAGATTCTATCATAACTAAACATAGGAAAATGGTTATCACACTTAGGACAAACGTTCAAGTTTTTATATAGAAACTGATTGTACATTAGCAAGCCACAAATATCACACTTGATCCATAGATCTTGTGGAATTGTTATTTCTGAAACTTGAGAACCTATTTTACTTAACACACTTCTTTTTTTGATAAGCCAACTAGATAAACACATAATGCACTAATTAAAAAATTATAAAGCACACTTTTAACTAAGAGAACTGCAAGAGACGTTTTTCATTTATGTCCAATCTTACTTGAGCAAAAATTGTGGCCAGCCACTCACCACAATTACTATAATATTGCTATAGAGATTTTAAACCTGTACTTAAATACAACGACTAGCAAAACTTTATTCTCTAATCGTTTTATCTTTTTGACTAACAAATAATAATGCAACTGTTATGGGCGTCACAACAATTAAGGTACCTAAAACTAAACTATAAAAAAAACCTGATAAAGATGCTGTCATATATTGCAATCCTTAATATATACTACTCAGTTACATGTATTTAAAATTACACTTCTATAAGTGTATCACAAAAGTACATTTAATATAAACAATTGTAAAAACTAAAAGCTATCGTCACACAATAATTAATTACATACTGTTATTTTTAGTACAGCAATTTAATATAAATATAAAACCGAAAAACTTTTTACCAAGTACAGAATCAAATAGTGAAAACAGAAGAGTAATACTTATGACTACTTTACTTTATACACGTCGAGCTTTTTACTAACTCTGACACTAACTATATCTTAGAATAAACAAGTCTTAATAGTAATTTATTCATATACCTTACACAAAGAGGCTATTTATTAAGACAGGTTAAAGCATTTTTTAAGGCACTTATTTTGGTAACTAATAAAATAAGTATAATTTCTTATTCAATGGCACTTACAGATTTGCTCAATATATTTTAACTAGTATAGCTGCTCCTTCCCAGTTCTGACAAATTATAGTGTTTATAGTTACAAACCTACAAGTGTTGTTGAATTATAACATGACTAGCTATTAAACGCAATATATAATAAATATGGCTCTTAAAACTTTGTATTAAAACATTTGCAGCAATTGAAGCTAGGATATAAAATCAAACATACACAGAGAAATCATTATAAATAAAGACTACTTAAAATTGTGCTGAGTAAATAAACACTAATATTATTAAAGAATAAAGCAAATATAACAACAAGTCTTCAGATGCTAGATTTACTTATCATAAAAATACAATTACCTTATCTTGACTTAAATTAAGGCTTAGGCAGTTGAAATTTGTGATTTAGCTAGAAAACCGGATTAGAACCTAGGATATTTTTCACAATAAGTCTGATAAACATTTTACTTGCCTAAATATTTAAGTGGTTTGTTGTAGTGTTTATCTTTTTAGTAAAAAGCTAACTACATATTTTTATCAAAAGTCTTCTTAAAAAATTTGGGTATCATGAAAGAATGACCTGACAAATTTATAAAGAAGACTAAATATACATTATTATTTTCATTAGCAATTTAAGACCTTAGCTCTACTTATGACATCCCACGAATAATGAGATCAAAATAAGGTATAATGACACTAATGTCTTCAGTTTTTAATACTTCTATAGTACCATCTTTGAGACATTGTATTGCATCTATCATTCCCAAAATAGGAACACCGAGAGAGTTGTACATTTCCCTAACTCCAATAATACCAATTTGTTCAATCGTGGTCCTATCTGCTGCTAAGATACTATATGTAATTAAACGCAAGTACCAACCATAATCTCTAATACATAATGATCTTCTTACTGCTCCTTCTGCATTACCACCAGGGGCGATGTATTCTGGATGTAATTGAAAAATCTTTTTACTAGATCTTTGAACTATTTCTTTTTCTTTATTTCTAATAGTAGTAATCAAGCGAATCCTTTGATTACCAGTTTTTAGATATTCTTGGATAGACTGTAACTCTCCAACTGTAGGATATCGTAGTTCATTGTCTGCAATATTTATTATCTGACTTATTAAACTCATAAAAATGTGTTTTATTAATTAGATCTTATATAATAAAATCAAGAAAGTACGGCCTTATAAATCACAAATAAAAGTACAAAATGTCAGGAAAGAAACGATTGATTTCTATTATAAAACCTGCTGTGAAAACCAACCACAAAGTAAAAGCAACAGGAGCTGTTGATAAGTATTTCATTAAATTTTTGTCCATATTTAATATCCTCAATTAATAATATACTTAACGCGGGGAGATAGTAATTTTGTCGTTCGGAGCTAGAAGGTTACCACTACTAAACTCTTGCCAAGCAGCTAGAGGCCATGTAAAACCTGAGGACATAAATTTAATCGCCAGTGGAACATCTAGAATAATTTCTTTTTCCGTAGGTTTTTGGGTCTCAGCCACAGCTAATAAATATCCTCGTCCAACCCAACCAATCCAGCCAGTAATATACAAAAATAACAAACCGGGAAATACAAAGTCTCTAGCATGACTCCATCTACCATCAGCAATTAAGTGTGGCAACCCATCATTACCACATAATAAACCAGCTTTACTATAATTCTCAAAACGCATTTGAGTTTTTCGAATCTGTTGATCTAAAGCCAAAAATGGTGGTGTATTTACTTCATACTTACTTTTACGGAGTTCTAATTTCTTTACTGTATTTTGTAATCTTTTATTAAATACAGATGACTCACTACAACTGACTAATCCAGCCACATCTGCTTTTACATCCGTTGGTATTATTATGAAACACATGATTACTATAAAGGTTAGTAATAAAAATTTTTTCATTAAAATTATCCCTCTAATATATACAAAAATAACAAAAATTTAATTATCCAACATTCAAACTAACTATACTATTAAATAATAATATAAAACTGATTATTTATATACATAAAATAATATCTACTAACCAACGTTAGGAAACTCTAAATTTAGTTTAAGGCAAGACAAAAACAAATATAATTTAATATGACTTTCTGGAAAGTTTTCTTTGATAGCTCAATCTCAGTAGACAAAATAGACACACATTACAAAACTGATAAATTACTCGTCGAGAAGGTACCTTATCAAGGTAAAGTTATTAATATACACTTTAGCACTGATAAACATATCAACCTAATCGAACTAGAGAAATTATGTGATGCTGTTGGTTGGTTAAGAAGACCACTGTCAAAAGTACGGATTGCTATTGAACATAGCATTATTACTATATCATTAATTTACAAAATCAAAGCTAAAAGAGTTTTAGTAGGCTTTGCACGCGCAACATCTGATTGCGCTTTCAATGCTACTATATGGGACGTAGTAGTTCACCCTGACCTTCAAGGCTATGGTCTCGGCTCAGCTCTAATACACCAAATAATTCAAAAACTAAGAGATCAAGACATTAATACTATTACATTGTTTGCTGACGCCCATGTTATATCATTTTACCACAATCTAGGATTTATTAGTGATCCTGACGGAGTAAAAGGAATGTTTTGGTATCCAAGATAACATTTTCATACTAAAATAGCCTTTAACAAAAAGTTGCGGGATATAGCACAGTTTGGTAGCGCGCCTGCTTTGGGAGCAGGATGTCGTAGGTTCAAATCCTACTATCCCGATTTAACAGAGATTTTTTCATAAAGCTGTGTTAAATTATCCAATGCTTCAATATGTCTATAATTATAAGATACAGCCAACCGGAAATAGTATATAGCAGCGGAGTATTTACATACTTGGCTATAGATACATCCGAGAGAATTACTTAAATTAGATAGACTGTAAATATTAAAACTATCGTGTAACTGTTTGTATCTTAAGACATTTTGTAAAGCTTGTATTGCCTCAATTATTTGATTTTTTTTCAAAAATAAATCACTTATTATATAAACTGATGATTCATTAATTTGTCTCCGACTTTTTAATATCTGAGAAGCATACAGATAATTTTCCACTTGACAAATATTTACAATTTGTCTAGTTAAATTAATACACAAAATTAATAAAAAAACACAAGTTAATAGTAAATATATATTTTCCATAGTAAAATTCATATGCTATTTCCCGAAAACTATTGTATAAATTATTCCTTATATAATACACAAATATTATGGTAAAACAAACGTTGCAAGGTACAAACAAGAAAAAAATTTCTCACACCGGTTTTCTCATACGAATGAAAACAACAAATGGTAGGCGTATTATTCAACATAGAAGAAAAAAAGGTAGAAAAAAAGTTGCAAGTTTTTAACTTTCCAACTTTATATTTTACTGAAATTGATTTTAAATTTTTCTGCTGGGAATAATTTCGCAAACTCATATAATTCTTAAAGAAAGCTTGTTATAAAGATGGTTTTTAAGCTTTACTGGAGACAAAACTTAAAAACTACAAACTACTACCAAACAATAATTATATAATTACAACAGCTATGATTTTATAGCTATTTTTATGCGCTTGATATCTAAGATTTAATTTGAGTAGTGTATAATGCAGGACTCAAATTTTTAAGAGTAGTATTTCTGATAAGAGGTTTTGTTACCAATTGTAAAATTTCTTTAGTATTCATGAACCCATGAATTTGCGAAAAAGTAAACTCCACAGACCATTTAGTATTAATTCCACGCGCTTCTAAAGGATTAGCATAAGCCATACCAGTGATTACTAAGTCAGGCTTCAGCTCGTGTATACGTTCTAACTGGTTATAGTTATCAGGTTTCTCAACTATAACAGGCAACATTGTATCCATATAACGACAGGTTTTTTCTAGTAGTTCTAGCTCTGCTGCTTGGTACCTTTTATCCATATAAGGAATGCCTATTTCATATACAACCATGCCGCAACGAATTAGAAATCTAGCTAAAGAAATTTCTAGTAAATTATCCCCCATAAAAAACACTGACTTGCCATGAACTAGCTCTAAATAATCACTTACATTATTCCAAACTTTTTCTTCTCTGTGTTGCAGGCCTTTAGGTGTAACATTAAATATAGAACATATTTTTTCAATCCAAGCTTTTGTACCATCTGGGCCAATAGGAAAGGGAGCACTGATTAACTTAGCCTTACGACGCCTCATTAATGCTGTTGCAGTTCGGCTTAAAAACGGATTCACACCGACAACATAAGATCCTTCCTGAATTACAGGTAAATCTGCATAATTTTTAGAAGGCAACCAACCACTTACATAAATTCCTTGTGTTTCCAATTCACTGCTTAATTGATCTGCAATAGAATCAGTCAATGACCCAAACACTATTAAAGGAACAGAGGATTTCTGGATCGTATTTCGAATCTTCTTCTTCCTTGACATCCAGCTATCCATATTTGAAGTTGGATTTTTACTAACAACCAGTTTACGTGGACACCTCTGGGCCATTGATGCTAATACAGTATCTTCCCCTTGCGTAAAAGCATAGTCTAAACCATTTGCTCTTGCCACAACAATCGGAACACCAATTTCTGCCTCTAGTCTTGGAGCAAGTCCTTCTAAATCCATCTTGATAATTTCCGTAGTACAAGTTCCAATCCAAAAAATTACACCAGGATGTCTATCTCGTTTGATTTGCAAGCATAGTCGTTTTAATTCTCCATAATCACTTAGTTGTGCAGATATATCTGCTTCTTCTAACTCTGCCATTGCATATCTAGGTTCTGCAAAAATCATTACTCCCATAGCATTTTGCAAGAAGTAACCACAGGTTTTTGTGCCTATTACTAAAAAAAAGCTATCTTTAATTTTCTGGTATAACCAGGATACACAACTAATAGGACAAAAAGTATGATAATTACCTGTCTCACATTCAAAGGTTAATTGATCTGTAATATTCATCATTATAATTTACCTTAATAGCTTTTACTATTTAACACATAAAAAGTACTTGATAAATGAGTAGCTACAAGATTATTTGCTCTAAAGTTGCTATATTAGTATCTATAGTTTGTAAACTATGATTTGGTTTCAAATAAAAATCTGATAATAAACGAAAAAGTTCTCGATCCGGCAACTCCTTAGGTATAATACCTTCTGGTTTTGCTATCAACTGATCAGCTATATTTAAATAGTAATTACATACGGTATTTAATCTCAAATTTGCTTCCGACATTTCAAACAACGTTTTGCCTTTTACGCGAGATATTCGAATGTCCTCAATTAATGGTAAAACATCTAAAACTGATACTGGAACAGAATCAATATATTTATCAATTAAATCTCTTTTAGACGTTCTATTACCGATCAGCCCAGCTAATCTTAAAGAATGTGTTCTTGCTTTTTCACGAACAGAGGCCGCTATCCTATTTGCTGCAAACAAAGCATCAAACCCGTTATCCGTTACTATTAAACAATAGTCTGCATAGTTTAGAGGTGCAGCAAAACCTCCGCATACTACATCACCTAACACATCAAACAGTATAACATCATACTCATCAAATGCATTTAGCTCTTTCAATAATTTAACAGTTTCACCTACAACATATCCACCACAGCCAGCACCTGCTGGTGGACCACCAGCTTCCACACAATCTACGCCTCCATAACCTTTATGAATAACATCCTCCGGCCAAACATCTTCATAATGGTAATCCTTGCTCTGAAGTGTATCAATAATTGTAGGAATCAAGAAACCTGTCAATGTAAATGTACTATCATGCTTTGGATCACAACCAATTTGTAATACTTTCTTGCCTCTCTTAGCTAATGCAACAGATATATTACAACTAGTTGTGGACTTACCAATCCCACCCTTACCATATACAGCTAACTTCACTATCTTTTATTCCTCAAAAAACACTTAAATACTGTAAAATAAGTGTAAGTTTAAATACTATTTTAAATAAAAAGTTTTGTGTATTAAAAATTATAAGAGTTTAATAGATCGTCGTTAATAGGTAATAAATACATAATCTAACTAAATAAGTAATGTTATGAGTTTCTTGCTAGCGTCAAAAACTTATGCATCTATATATACATTATTTATTTTATTAACTCAAATATTATGCTAATATTTTTTCATGAAAGTTAAAAAAACATATATACTCTAGAATATCAATTTATTATTTAGTGATGAGAGGTTACTTTAATGCTTAACGATAGTCAAATTTTAGTAGCTTTATTATTTTCCTTAGTATCAGCTGTTTTAGCAATTCGACTAGGTATAGAATTATATAAATAACGCATAAGTTTTCATTAGAACTTTCAGTTAATCCTAAGCTTTAAATATATTAATTAGGTCAAGTATTACGAATGCTATCAATTAATTTTATCAAATATTTCTAGAAATATTTGATAAAATTACTCAAAGTTACAACTGTAAGTTTAGGAATTAGTAAAATGGGATTGTAGCTTAATTTGGTTAGAGTACCGCCCTGTCACGGCGGAAGTTGCGGGTTCAAGTCCCGTCAGTCCCGATTTATTCTATTCACTGGCAGACAACTGGGAAACATAATTAGGTTTATTAGGAATACATGTATACTCTGCAACAATATTCCTAAAATGTAGACCATCTATCGTCTCTTCCTCTACTAAAATGTCAACTAATCTGTCTATTAAGATTCTATTATCTTTTATTATCTGCAAAGCAGTTTTATAACAACGATCAACAATATTATATACTTGATAATCAATATCTATAGCAACTTGATCGGAGTATTTTGAACCAGTATTAATATTTCTACCCAAAAATGGGCTTCTCTCTTCATTCTCAAGCGATAACGGCCCTATTGTTGACATACCAAACCTTGTAACCATTTGACGTGCCAGAGATGTAACTTGTTGTAAATCATTACCTGCTCCTGTAGTAACTTCTGGTTCACCAAATACTATCTGCTCAGCTGCTCTACCTCCTAAAGCTGACGTAATTTGGGATATAATTTGAGCCCTAGAAATTAAATTTTTATCTTCAGATGGCATAAACCAAGTAAGACCTCTTGCTTGGCCTCTTGGTATCAAAGTAACTTTCTGAACAGGATCGTGATTTTCCAGTAAAGTACCTACTACAGCATGCCCCACTTCATGATAAGCAATAAGACGCTTACTTTTACTATCAAGTAAAGGTGTTCCTTGCATTCCAGCGACTACTCTATCTATTGAAATATCTATTTCTTCCATTGAAATAGAATCTTTATGTCTTCTTGCGGTCAAGATAGCAGCTTCATTTAACAAATTAGCTAAATCTGCTCCAGAAAAACCAGGAGTTCTTCTAGCAATTACTTCCAAAGATACACTCGAACTAATTTTTTTATTTTTCGCATGAACTCGTAAAATAGCTTTTCTACCATTAAAGTCCGGAACATTAACAATGACTTGTCTATCGAAACGTCCAGGACGGAGCAAAGCAGAGTCTAAAACATCAGGTCTATTAGTAGCTGCAATTACAATAATTCCAGTATTACCCTCAAATCCATCCATCTCAGTTAATAGTTGATTTAAAGTTTGTTCTCTTTCATCATTACCACCACCAATACCAGTACCTCTTTGTCTACCAACAGCATCAATTTCATCAATAAAAACAATACAAGGTGCATTCTCTTTAGCCTTTTTAAACAAATCTCTGACTCTAGAAGCCCCAACTCCAACAAACATTTCCACAAACTCCGATCCAGAAATACTGAAGAATGGTACACTAGCTTCTCCTGCAATAGCCTTCGCCAACAATGTTTTACCTGTCCCCGGAGGTCCCAGTAAAAGCACACCTTTAGGTATTCTAGCACCAACAGCTGTAAAAGCTTCCGGTTGCTTCAGAAATGTCACAACTTCTTGAAACTCCTCTTTAGCTTCTTCTACCCCAGCCACATCATCAAACACAATACCTGTTTGAGCTTCCATTTGGAATAAAGCTCGAGATTTACCAAAAGACATTGCTTGTCCAGAGCCACTTGAAGAAGTACCAGAACGACGTAGTAATAATACCAGGCCACCTAATAAAAGAAGAGGGAATAGTAAGTTACCCACTAAACTCCAAATCGCACCACTACTTTTCGAAGGATGAGCATCAATATCTACTCGAGATTCACGTAATTTCGTAATCAATTCAAGTGCATTAACTGGTAATTCCACTTTTATTTTCTGTACTCTATTACCTAACTCAGGTCCAACAGCTTCAACAATAGCCGTATGGGCATTATCATAGAGATCAACTTTTTTGATCCAACCCATGTTTAAATATTCAAGAAAGCGACCATATGTCATTCTCGAGTTTGCAATATTGGTACTAATAGCCTGGGTCGCAGGTTCTAATAAACCTTGCCATAAAAAAAATCCTGCTACAACAATAGGCAATGATAATAATAATAAAGTCTTCCAAGATATTTTCATTTTTGATATAAAACCTTTTATTTATTATTTTCTTAATTTCGGGTAGATTATAAACTTTATACATAAACTTTTAGCTAACTAATTAAATTTAACATAATTTGCACACTTTAGGCTACTAAATATATCAACAAACTTTCTTCTTGTAGAGAAGATAATCCAATCACTTACTATACTAGAGACTTAGCGAACTATAATAGCTTTTAAAATCACTGCATATTTATTTGTACATTGTAATAGCTTTATAGTAATAATTTAAATAACAAGTCAAACAAAAACTTGGGATGTATCCATACTAATAAAAATTAACACTTATTATGACAGCTACTTTACAAAGACGCGAAAGCGCAAGTTTGTGGGAACGTTTTTGTTCTTGGATCACTAGTACAGAGAACCGTTTATATATTGGATGGTTTGGAGTATTAATGATTCCAACACTATTAACAGCTACATCTGTATTCATTATTGCATTCGTTGCTGCACCTCCTGTTGATATTGATGGTATTCGTGAACCTGTTGCTGGATCATTACTTTATGGCAATAACATTATTTCAGGTGCTATCATACCTAGCTCTGCAGCAATCGGAATTCATTTCTACCCAATTTGGGAAGCTGCGTCTTTAGACGAATGGCTATACAATGGTGGACCTTACGAATTAATTGTTTTTCATTTCTTACTTGGTGTCTCTTGCTATATTGGCCGTGAATGGGAACTAAGCTACCGTCTAGGTATGCGTCCATGGATTTCAGTCGCTTTTACAGCTCCAGTAGCTGCCGCAGCTGCTGTATTTCTTGTATACCCTATTGGTCAAGGTAGCTTCTCAGATGGAATGCCTTTAGGCATCTCTGGCACGTTCAATTTTATGCTTGTTTTCCAGGCTGAACATAATATTCTAATGCATCCTTTTCATCAACTAGGTGTTGCAGGTGTATTCGGAGGTTCTTTGTTTAGTGCTATGCATGGATCTTTAGTAACATCAAGTCTAATTCGTGAGACAACAGAAAATGAATCTGCAAATTACGGATACAAATTTGGTCAAGAAGAAGAAACTTACAACATTGTGGCTGCACATGGCTACTTTGGTCGTCTGATTTTTCAATACGCTAGTTTCAACAACTCTCGCTCATTACACTTCTTTTTAGGCATGTGGCCAGTCGTTGGTATCTGGCTTACAGCTATGTCTGTAAGTACTATGGCTTTCAACTTAAACGGATTTAACTTTAATCAATCTGTTGTAGACAGCCAGGGACGAGTTATTAATACTTGGGCTGATATTCTTAACAGAGCTAACTTAGGTATGGAAGTAATGCATGAACGTAATGCTCACAACTTTCCTCTAGATTTAGCTGCTGGCGAATCTTTACCTGTAGCATTAATATCTCCAGCTATTAATGGTTAACTATACAGCTTTAGTTTAGACTAATATTACAAACTCTTTATTACTATTTGTAGTAAGTAATAAAGAGTTTTCTATTATTGTCATAGTCTTTTCAGCTAAATTTAGGCAGCAAACAATACTAAAAGGAGAGAAAGGGATTCGAACCCTCGGTATGATTGTATAAATCATACAACAGATTAGCAATCTGACGCTTTAAACCACTCAGCCAACTCTCCATTAAATCACTATGTTATATCAATTTAACTAGTGGCTCAGGCTGGACTTGAACCTGCGACCTAGGGCTTATGAGTCCCTTGCTCTAACCAACTGAGCTACTGAGCCTCATTTATCAGAATGATAATATTAATTACTTTGTATTTTTGAGTATCTCATAGGTTTGAACTTTAAACAAGTAGTCACCTTGTCTTTCTACTGAGCAACATAGATCCATAGTAATTTTTAGTTAACACAGTAGATAATAAAGCATGGGGTACACGACCGTCAATAACATAAGCAAATGCTACACCATGTTTTAAAGCATTGACACAGCTATGTACTTTAGGAATCATACCACCAGATATGATTCCTTTCTTTTCAAGTTGACTAGCTTCGTTAACATCTAAAGTTTGAATTACAGTAGCAAGATTATTAATATCTAGTAAAATTCCTGGCATATCAGTCAAAAAAATCAATTTTTCTGCATTTAGGGCTACAGCAATTCTACTTGCTAAAAGATCAGCATTAATATTATAAGTTTGACCATGCTGATCATAACCAATACTAGCAATTACTGGAATATAAAAATTACTGATGAGCAGAGAAAGAATTTTGGTGTTAACATTAACTATATTTCCTACAAAACCCATTTTTTCAATGTCCAGAGGTTGAGATAAAATCAAAGAACCATCCTTACCAGACAGACCAACCGCATTACCACCATTAATATTGATCAAAGTCACAAGCTCTTTGTTGATTTTGCCTGTTAAGACCATTTCTACAACTTCCATGGTTACATTATTCGTAATACGTATACCATTTCTAAATATTGGCTCTATATGCAATTTACTTAACCAAAAATTGATTTTTGAACCTCCACCATGAACAAGTATTGGATACAGACCAATGCAAGAAAAGAAAATTATATCATCAACTACATTCTGCTTTAAGGAGTCGTTTAACATTACTGACCCACCATATTTAACGACAATTATATGACCTAAAGATCGCTTTATGTAAGGTAGAGCTTCTATTAATACATTTGTACGTTCGTGTTTGCTCAGCATTTATAAAATTATTTGATAAAAACTATTATACTAACAACTTACTAAAATAATTTCATATAATTTTCAACATGAAGATGCAAAAGTGCATCTTAAGTCCAATAGCTTTATTATATCGAACACCTAACCAAAAATTCAAGACATACTTTATGATACATTAAAAAAGTTTTTAGGGGTATGTGAAATACTAGTCATGAGTGAATACAAACAATTGCGTATACCATAATAAACCCAATAGTTTACTCTTTAAAAGTAAAGAAAAATTACAACAAATAGTGCTAAAACTAAACAGAACAATAAAAAATTATACATATATAATATTATATTATAGTTTTGTTTGTTTTTATTTTCTTTTTATGATCGTTTTTACTTCTTCTGTTCTTTTATCTTCTTTTCGAACTGGTGCCTTTGCTTTGTTTGATAGTCTTTTAAGGCACTCTGTAAAACATATTTTTGGTTATCCTGGTGGTGCTATTTTGCCTATTTACGATGAATTATACCAATGGGAAGCCAAGGGTTTGTTTACACACATTTTAGTTAGGCATGAACAAGGAGCAGCTCATGCCGCTGATGCCTATGCAAGAGCTACTGGGCAAGTAGGTGTATGTTTTGCTACTTCTGGTCCTGGAGCCACTAATCTAGTTTCTGGCATAGCCACAGCCCACATGGATTCCATACCAATTGTCTTTATAACTGGACAAGTAGCGCGTCAGTTTATTGGAACTGACGCATTCCAAGAGGTAGATATATTTGGAATTACTATGCCAATTGTAAAACACTCTTTTGTTGTACGTGATGCTAAAAGCATGGCTCAAATAATAACGAACGCATTTTATATCGCAAAACATGGACGACCAGGGCCTGTATTAATTGACATACCTAAAGATGTAGGTCAAGAGGTGTTTCACTACACTCCAGTTTCTCCTGGTCAAGTCTTTTTACCAGGTTGTCGACCAACAGCAAAATGTCATGATACGCACATTAGACAAGCTGTAAACATGATTAGACAATCGAATCAACCTTTGCTATACGTCGGAGGAGGTGCTATTATCTCTGATGCTTATTCACCAGTTAAATATCTAGTTGAATACTGTCAAATTCCACTTACTACCACACTGATGGGTAAAGGTATTTTAAACGAAAATCATGAATTATGCTTAGGAATGCTAGGAATGCATGGTACAGCATACGCTAATTATGCTGTTAGTGAATGTGATCTTTTAATAGCATTGGGCACACGTTTCGATGATCGAGTAACCGGAAAGTTAAGTGAATTCGCTTGTAACGCCCAAGTAATACACGTAGATATTGACTCTGCTGAACTAGGCAAAAATAGAGTAGCACAATTAGCCGTGGCTGCAGATGTTAAAGAAACTATCATTAAGCTAGTGCACAGAATTAAAGAAACGCCAATTAACTATAGCAATAAAATGGGGCCATGGCTTCATAGAATTATGAAATGGAAAAAACAGTATCCTCTATTAATTCCAACATCAAATAACAAATTATCTCCTCAAGCAATAATTCATAAATTGAACGAAGTCGGCATCAACACTTTTTATACAACTGATGTTGGCCAACATCAAATGTGGGCAGCACAATTTATCAAGACACTACCTAGACATTGGATGTCTAGCGCAGGGTTAGGCACTATGGGGTATGGTTTGCCAGCCGCCATAGGTGTTCAAGTCGCTTATCCTAATGCCAAGGTAATATGCATAACTGGTGATTCTAGTTTTCAAATGAATCTACAAGAATTAGGAACAGTAGCACAGTATAATCTACCCATAAAAGTTGTAATCATTAATAATCATTGGCAAGGAATGGTAAGGCAATGGCAACAAGCCTTTTATGACGGACGATATGCACATTCTGAGATGTCAGAGGGTTCACCTAATTTCCAGGCCTTGGCAGAATCTTTTGGCATTTCAGGTTATACAATAAAATCAGAAGATGATATGTTGTTGGCATTTAGCAAAATTCAAACGCACAAAGGGCCTTTATTATTGGACTTTCATGTAACTGAAACTGAAAATTGTTATCCTATGGTCGCACCAGGCAAAAGTAATAATCAAATGATAGGAGTTACCAAACAAAATAGTACAACAAGCCTTTAGCGAGAATCGAACCCGCAACCTTCTTCCTACCATGAAGATGCTCTTCCTTTAAGCTATAAAGGCACGACACAAACACTATTATATACAGTTAGTAATGGGCCGAGTTGGATTTGAACCAACGTAGGTAGAACCAGTGGATTTACAGTCCACCCCCATTAACCACTCGAGCACCGACCCATCGTTTTTTGTTTTTTTAGGATTTAATAACTTTATTATTTCTAGCATATGATGACGTAGACACAACCGGATTTGAACCAGTGACCTCCACGATGTCAACGTGATGTTCTAACCAGCTGAACTATGTGTCTGAATCAGATATATCATATTCATCTAAACTTTTGTCTTAAGCGGGCAGCTTTGCCATATTTACTCCGCAAGTAAAAAAGCTTGGCTTTTTTAACTTGTGATTGTTTTACTATTTTAAAGCTGACAATCTTTGGAGAATGTACCAAATATATTCTTTCTACTCCTATACGTTGTAAAATTTTTCTTGTTGTAATCGTAGTATTAAGCCCAGCATTCTTAATAGATATAATAATACCTTGCAACAACTGTACCCTTTCTTTATCAGCTTCTTGAATCAGTAAACCGATTTGTATTACATCCCCGATACTGAATTTTGGAATATCTTGCTTTAAGTATTTAGATTCTAGTTGTTGAATTAACTCGTAACTATTTTTGAAGTTCATAATGATAAATTTAGACTTTGCAACAAACCTTACTAAGAATTGTATTTACAGTTTACTAGTACAAATTATAAAGATTTTTATGTATACTGTCAATACAATAACATACTCTTGCTTGATTTTGCATTGCCAAACTATAATAAGGGTAGTCATGCAAAAATCTTTCCTAAGGCTGTGTATAAGCGACCCTGAATTAGAATAAGTTTAGATTAAACTATGAGTTCAAGTTTCAGTAATCACAACAATCATTATATAATATATTTCTATTTTGTTAATCAATATTTGATAACTGTTTAGCGTTTACAGTTTTACAGGACAACTAGAAATTTATATTACAGCCCACAAGATGTCTTACTATTAGCAAAACAGTAGTTACGAAGTACATAATAATCACTTTTCTTATATAAATGAAATTAATAACAACTTAACCAAATTACGACAAACCTATTTCTTTCTAGAAGAAAATATCTTAAAAGAACTGATGAAAATTAACACAAACACTGCTTTCGCCATAATACAAAGATTGGACAGTGATGAATTTCTATATCTTGAAGGAAATGTTCAATTATTAGACAATATCAGTCAGATAAAAACACAAACACAGGATAATTTTAATAAGACAAAGTATGCTTCTCTAACGATAATTCCCTTCCATCAAGCTTATGAAAAGGGTTATAAAGTTCATACTAGCAAAGATAAAATATTATCACTTGATATTGAGCATAGCACTTATTACTCTTTTACTGAAATACTAGATGCTTTCACATGGCAAGACAATCACTTACAAGAGCTAAATTTCGAAATAAGTAATAACCAATATAAAAACTTGGTACAGGACATTATAAGAAGAGAAATTGCAAATGGAGAAGGATGTAACTTTGTTATTCCTCGCCAAATTGAGGGAGTGATGGGAAATGGAAACATAGATCTTAATCAAGCTTTAACTATTTTTGCCTCACTGGTCAAGCAAGATTATGGAACCTATTGGAAGTTTATTTTTTATACGGGTAATAGGTATTTTATTGGCTCAACTCCTGAAAGACATCTTGAAATTATTGATGATGAGGTAAGAATGAATCCAGTCAGTGGTACATTATTTAAGAGGGATTATTTTAAGAACAAAGCTTTGTTTAAAAAAGATTTAGTAAATTTTTTGAGTGATCCAAAAGAAATCAACGAATTATTTATGGTGCTTGAAGAAGAATTGAAAATGATGTGTAAAATTACAAAAAAGGGTGGGATGGTTATAGGCCCTATTTTAAAAGAGATGAGTAAACTAATTCATACAGAATATCTGCTCAACGGTATTTATAATAAAAATGAACTTAGCATATTAGATATTCTAAGAGAATCCTTTTTTGCTACTACAGTGACTGGTAGTCCCCTGAAAAATGCTTTTAATATAATTTATAAGTATGAAAATTCACCTCGGAGATATTATGGCTCGTCAATAGTACTAATTGGTAGAAATACACAAGGTCAACAAATTCTTGATTCTCCTATCTTGATTAGAATGTTAGATATCAGTCAATCAGGACGCATTTTCTTAAGCGTTGGCTCGACCCTGGTTAAGGACTCAAATTCTGAAAAAGAACTTGAAGAAACCTTTGTGAAGTCGGAGGCTTTATTAAATTCTTTGTATCAAGCCAATAACTATCAATCACCGAGAATCTTGAATAATTGCATGAATGATGATGACATACATCTAAGTTTACAGAGAAGGAATCAAGAATTATCTAAATTTTGGTTCTTCCAGCAGTATCATAAATTTGGCGAAGAAATTTTCACTGGAAAAACAGTTCTTATTGTTAATAATGATGATGATTTTTGCTATATGTTAGCTCATTTATTAAGTAAGATGGGTTTTAAAGTAAGAATAGTTAGTTATGAAGAATTTGGCTTTAACATGGATGCTAACGTCTATGTTGTGGGTCCTGGTCCCGGTAATCCAAATAATAAAGAAAGTAGTAAAATGTTAAAAATACGAGAAATTATTTACCAAATCCAGCAGAAAAAATTTTTAGCGATTTGTTTAGGACATCAACTGCTTTGTAATATTAAAGGCTTTGATTGTCAGAAACTACTGAAACCAATGCAAGGGGAAAAGCAGTTAGTTAATTTTTTTGGTAGACCATATTTACTGGGCTTTTATAATACTTTTATTCCGGTATATAAAGAAACAAAAAACAATGAATGTAATTTGCAATTTTCTCTTGATTCGGACAAAAACATTATGGCATTAAGAGGAGATAATTTTACTAGTATGCAGTTTCACCCTGAATCTATTTTATCTGAGTATGGCTATGATATCTTGAAGGGAGAGTTACTGAGAATAATATAAGACTTTAACTGTCTGTATCTGGTTTATGTAAATCAATGTTAATATATTATATAATGTATTAATGTATAGAAGATAACAGTTAATAATAGCATTTTAATTACAATGTTTGAACGCTTTACGGAAAAAGCTATTAAAGTAATTATGTTGGCACAAGAAGAAGCCAGACGTTTAGGACATAATTTTGTGGGCACAGAACAAATACTATTGGGGTTAGTTGGAGAAGGAACAGGGGTTGCTGCTCAAGTATTAAAATCAATGCATGTAAGTTTAAGAGATGCTAGAATAGAAGTTGAAAAGATTATTGGTAGAGGATCGGGATTTGTAGCTGTTGAAATTCCTTTTACACCTAGAGCAAAACGAGTTCTAGAACTGTCTTTGGAAGAAGCTCGACAACTTGGGCATAATTATATAGGTACAGAACATTTATTATTAGGTTTAATCAGAGAAGGAGAAGGGGTTGCTGCTCGTGTTTTAGACAATTTTGCAATCGAACTATCAGCACTAAGAACAGAGGTTATTCAAATGCTAGGTGAGAGTTCTGAAGTAGGTGTGGGTACTGCCGATAATTTACAGGCAAGAAGCAAGACACCTACTTTAGAAGAATTCGGTTCCAATCTCACGGATATGGCTATGGAAGGAACTTTAGATCCTGTTGTTGGTCGGCAGAAAGAAATTGAAAGAGTAATACAAATACTGGGTCGACGGACAAAGAATAACCCAGTGTTGATTGGTGAACCTGGAGTTGGGAAAACAGCAATTGCTGAAGGACTTGCTCAGAGAATTATTAGTAAAGATATACCAGCTATTCTTGAAGATAAATTAGTCATCACTTTAGATGTTGGGTTGCTGGTTGCTGGCACAAAATACCGAGGTGAATTTGAAGAAAGACTGAAAAGAATTATGGATGAGATTAAATCTTCTGATAATATTATTCTTGTAATTGATGAAGTACATACTCTTATTGGAGCTGGAGCGGCAGAAGGAGCTATTGATGCAGCGAATCTATTAAAACCTGCTTTAGCTAGAGGAGAATTACAATGCATAGGTGCTACGACATTAGAAGAGTACAGAAAGCATATAGAAAAGGATGCTGCTTTGGAACGTCGTTTTCAACCCGTTCAAGTTGAAGAACCTAGTGTTGAAGAAACTATTGAAATCTTATTTGGCTTACGTGACAGATATGAGCAACACCATCGGTTAAAAATGGAGGATTCTGCTCTTGCTGCTGCTGCTAAGTATGCACACCAATATATTTCAGACCGGTTTTTGCCTGACAAAGCCATTGATTTAATTGATGAAGCTGGTTCACGAGTCCGGTTACTAAATTCTCAATTACCTGAGGCTGCTAGAGAATTAGATAAGGAATTAAGGACTGTATTAAAAACAAAAGAACAAGCTATTAGAGCCCAAAAATATGAAAAAGCTGAGAAGTATAGAACTCGTGAGATGGAAATCAAAGCACAAATAACCGCTATTGCACAAAGCCAGAAGAAAGAACCTGATGTTAATGTTGAAGAGCCAGTAGTGACAGAAGATGACATAGCGCAAATAGTAGCTTTTTGGACAGGCATACCTGTGACTAAGTTAACTAAAAGTGAGGCAGAAAAGTTGCTACACATGGAAGACACTTTGCACACTAGAATTGTCGGACAGGATGAAGCTGTTATAGCAGTTTCGCGAGCTATCCGCAGGGCTCGAGTAGGACTTAAGAATCCTAATCGACCAATTGCTAGCTTTATTTTTTCGGGTCCAACAGGAGTTGGAAAAACGGAGTTAACAAAAGCTTTGGCTTCATATTTCTTTGGCTCAGAAGAAGCTATGGTCAGACTAGATATGTCAGAATATATGGAAAGGCATACTGTCTCTAAACTTATAGGATCCCCTCCAGGATACGTTGGTTATAGCGAGGGAGGATATTTAACAGAGGCAGTCAGAAAAAGACCATATACAGTAATTTTATTTGATGAGATTGAAAAAGCTCATCCAGATGTATTTAATTTGCTACTACAAATTTTAGAAGACGGTAGGTTAACAGATGCTAAGGGAAGAACGATAGACTTTAAAAATACATTGTTAATTATGACTTCAAATATTGGCTCAAAAATAATTGAAAAAGGAGGTGGAAGTCTAGGCTTCGAACTAGGAGAAAGTCCGACTGAGTCAGAGTATCATCGTATACGTTCATTAGTTAATGAAGAACTGAAACAATATTTCCGCCCAGAATTTTTAAACCGTGTAGATGAGATCATTGTCTTCCGACAACTTACTAAAGATGAAGTTAGAGAAATTGCAGAATTGATGTTACGAGAGGTTTTTGAAAGAATCCGAGAAAAGGAAATACAGCTTAGTGTAACGGAAAGGTTTAAAACACGCTTAGTCGAGGAGGGTTATAATCCAAGTTATGGCGCACGTCCCCTACGTAGAGCAGTTATGAGATTATTAGAAGATAGCTTAGCTGAGCAAGTATTATCTGGTAAAGTAAAAGCTGGTGATAGTGCTGTTGTTGATGTGGCTAATGATGGACAGGTAAAAGTTTTGCTAGGAGATAAAGTAGAGCTTAAATCTTAGTTAGGTAAATTTATTAGCTATGTGAGTTAATTAGTATAGCTCACATAAACTCTATGCTAGAAACCAGATTTGAACTGGTGACACGAGGATTTTCAGTCCACTGCTCTACCAACTGAGCTATTCCAGCCTTTGTAGCAGTATACTTATTAAACAACTCAAGTCGAAGTTATAAATTTTTGTAATCAATAACTAGTAAAAATTGTATATGAGGGGTCAAAATACAACTCAAAAGAGCCAGTTGGTCCGTTCCGATGTTTTGCAATAATGACTTCTGTTAATTTTTTAGTATCCTGATTAGGATTATAGTAATCTTCTCTGTATAACAGCAAAACTAAATCCGCATCTTGCTCAATTGAGTTGTGAATTATTGTTTTGTTTGTTTGAAAGTTCACTAGCTTGCTAATTCTAATGTCGTATGTTAAAATGTATGTATGCCACTGAATATTGGTTAAAGCAGCATAAAAATATATTAAATTATTGAGTAATTTAATATATAAATTGTTGTGCTTAATAATAATAGTGTCAGAAAGCAATAAATTCTCTTCCGCTACCCAGCCTCTGAAAGTTAATAAGTTGTGATTATTTGTAATAAAGATCTGCGTGTTGCAGGAAAAATGAAGATTGTATGTGTACTGTAAATTCTTGAAAAATTTTTTTCCAAAAGCATTTATAGTTGATAGCTTGTTATTATGTGTACAAGTGCTGCTCGCAAAATATACATAGCAGATAGTAATTTGATTGATTTGTAACAACAATTGATCGTGAACTAGCTTTGTTGCTGTTTTAATGCAACCACTTTCTCTGAGGTCAGATAATAGAGGTCTTTTGTTAGTTCTTCCTTCTACATTACGATTTAATTGGGATAAAACAATTAGCGGTATAGATATTTCTCTAGCCAAAATTTTTAAAATTCTTGTAATAGAAGATAATTCTTGAACTCTATTATTAAAGTATAAGCCAGAGTCTTGTACGAGTTGTAGATAGTCAATTACTATGAGTCCTGTGATGTATTTTTTAGTTATCTCCTTGGCTTTTAAGCTTAATTCAAAGACTGTAGTATTAGGATTATCGTCAATGTAAAAAAAAGTTTGTGCAATACTCTGACAACTTTTTTTTATCCTTCTTAAATCAATAGTAGTAAGAGACCCTTTACGGATTTTACTGATAGTAAGTTTGCATTGCATTGAAAGCAATCTGTATAAAACCTGTTTTTTGGACATTTCGAGGCTAAATAAAATTACTCCTTGATTAGTATCATGTAACATATAATTAATTATGTTAAGAGCAATTGATGTTTTCCCCATAGCCGGTCTACCGGCTATAATAATTAAGTCTGAAGGTTGAAATCCTTCGGTGACTTTGTCTAATGGTCTTAGACCACTTCTAATTGCTAGCAAGTTAAATTTATGATTAGTTTTGTGTACTACGTCCAAGTCATTGATTAGATCTTTAATTATAGTGGATACGCTATAACTATTGTTTTGTTTTTGTTGTAAAACAATTTTTTCTATATATTTGTTAGCTTGCTTAAGCACTAAGTTTAAGTCGATAGATTCAGTTGCACATAAAGAGATTATATATGTCGACCATTGAATTATTAATCTTCGTATATACTTGTTTTGAATCACTTCTATATAATAACTTAAACTAAGCTTATTATTAGATAGCTTTTGAAATAATGTGGTTTGATTAATTAAGTCTAGAATCCTTTCTAAGCCTCCTATTTTGTGTAACAAACGTTTTTCAGATAAATATTGAGTCAATTTAATCACATCCAACTCTGATCTAGAACTGCAAGCTAGAATGATTCGATAAATAATCTGATGAGCTTCTAGAACTAAAGCATTGTAGTTAACTTGATTGCTTATTTCGTTAATAGTGTTTTTGTTTAAGTTTAGCAGAGTAATTCCAATAAACAACTCCTCTGCAAGAATATTATGTGGTGGAAAAGTGCTTAAAACAATGTTCTTTCTCACAATGTTTCCTGGCATATAAAGTAATGTTGTGATTATATATTGTTAATTGGTAACACTTGAATTACAAGATCGACGGTTAAATTGTTGAATGATTGGATTGTTCCTATATATCTTCCTATTTTACGTATTTGTGGTAGTTGAGTTTGCTTTTTATCAATCCTGATGTTTGTTCTATGTAATATGGTTTTAGTAATATTTGTTGGACCTATACTGCCGAAAAAACGATAATCTAGGTCTACTCTTCTTTTAAGAGTAAATTTGTGTATTTTTTCAAATAACTGTTTAGTGGTATTGAATTTGTTAAGTTCTGCTACATTTTTTTGTTTTTGTATTTGCTCATTCTGATAAAATTGCTGTATTATAGTGTCAGTAGCTATTGAAGCGATTCTTTGTGGCAACAAATAATTGTTTGCATAACCGTGACTGACAGCTATAAGATATCCTCTTTGTATTCTAGAATTAATTGTCTTATGAACTAAAATTTTTATTTTCTTCTTGCTCATATATAGTGAAGTAGTAATTTAGATTGTAAGTATTTAGAATCATAATTTAATATACCAAATTGGTTAGTCCAAGGTGAGATGGCCGAGTGGTTTAAGGCGCAGTATTGGAATTGCTGTTTAAGACTTGTCTTAACGAGGGTTCGAATCCCTCTCTCACCTCTGTTATGATAATGAGCTTATTCCTTTAAATATTTGCTTGCAAACTTTAACTGATAACTGACAATTCCGTGTTTGTAAAGCAATGATAATGCTGCATTAGAGCGAGATCTAGTATTGCAATATATGTAAATTTTTTTCGTACGGGTTTGTTGTTTTAAAAAAGAAAGGATATTTTTATATCCAAGTTTTTTGAGTGGTATATTGATTGAATCCTTGATGTGATCGTAATGATATTCCCAAGATTGCCGTACATCAACTAATAAAATATTAGGCTGAAGTTGTAAATTTTGTGTAGATATAGTGACTGTATGAGTAATTTTTGTATTAAGTGAACCTGAGCTGTGATAAGCTTTTATTAAAGAGTTTTTACATTTATTATAGTTGTGTAGACAAGAAACTTTTTTTCTTAATCGAACTTTTTTGAAAGAAGTATTCAATGCATTATATATTAGTATAGTGCCACTTAGTGTGTTATCTATACCAACAATAATCTTAATTACTTCTATTGCTTGCAAAGTTCCAATAATCCCTGTTAATGCTCCTAAAACACCATTTCTAGTACATATAGGCTGTTTTATTTGCAGTGTGTCTTGAGAATATAGATCTTGATATAAAGGTCCTCCTTGATAATTGAATACACTAATATGTCCTTCAAATTGTGAGATGGCTCCATATATATGTGGTTTATTAAAAGAAAAACAAGCATGGCTAATTATAGATTTACTTTTAAAATTGTCAGTACCATCAATAATAATATCGTATTTCGGAATAATTTGTGTAGTATTATACAGGCTTAATGATTCGTGATATAATTCAATTTTACAATCGGGATTGATTTTTCGGAGTTTTTTTTCGGCACACTCTATTTTTTTGTATCCAATATCTGTGATTTGATAAATTATTTGTCTTTGTAGGTTGGACTCATCAACTATGTCCTCATCCATAAGTCCGATATTTCTGATACCGGCAGCAGCTAGGTATAATAAACAGGAAGAGCCTAAACCCCCTATTCCTATACACAATATTTTAGCTGTTTTTAAGCGTTTTTGTCCCTCTATTTCAATGTAAGGTAGCACTAGATGTTGTGTATAGCGTGTATGCTCAGAACTAGTCAAATTAATAAAATTAAGATGGGGGTTTAGCATAGGAATTGTTATTATTTAAGTTGTTACAATTATGGTAAGAAGCGCCTTTAGTTCAGTTGGTAGAACGTAGGTTTCCAAAATCTAATGTCGGAGGTTCAAGCCCTTCAAGGCGTGTAAAATAGCAGACTATTTTTATTATAGAATTGTAATTTAGTTTTTTTAGTATAATATATAAAATATTAACTCCTATTCACGAATGTGCTGAGTTGAATATGTTTCTATAGTTATTGTTTCTGTGCATTTAAAGAAGTTATACGTGGTATAAAATGTCATTCTAATTGTAATTATGGGTAAAAAAGTCACCGCAATTGTTAAGTTAGCTTTATCGGCAGGACAGGCTACACCAGCACCCCCGGTTGGTCCTGCTTTAGGTCAGTATGGTGTAAATATTTTAATGTTTTGTAAAGAATATAATGCTCGAACTGTAGATAAGACGGGACTAATTATTCCTGTTGAAGTCTCTGTATATGAAGATAAGAGTTTTGCACTAAGTTTGAAGACATCACCAGCTTCCGTTTTGATTGCGAAGGCTGCGAAAGTAGCTAAAGGTTCTGGACAGCCAAATCAGAAGAGTGTGGGCTCTATAAATAATCAACAGTTACGTGAAATTGCTCAAATGAAGTTACAAGATTTAAACACACGTAATGTGCAGCAAGCTATGAAAATTATTGCAGGTACTGCAATAAATATGGGTATTCAGATAAATGATTGAATCTGCAAACTAATTAGAGGAGGCAGAGACTAAATGACTAAGTTAAGTAATCCTGGTCCAGTAGTAAAAATACACGCAGAAGCTAATAAACTCTATACTCCCATAGCAGCAATAAATTTCATGAAGAGTCAAGCTAAAGCAAATTTTATAGAAACAGCTGAAGTTCATGTTGCTTTAAACTTAAATCCGAAGTATGTTGATCAACAATTACGATCTAGTGTCATCCTACCAAAAGGTTTAGGGAAAACTATTAAAATAGCTGTTATTACTAGAGGAGAAAGAGTATCAGAGGCTTTATCTGCTGGAGCTTTTATAGCAGGCTCGGACGATCTTGTTGAAGCTATTGCTAGCGGTCATCTAAATTTTGATAAGCTTATAGCAACTCCCGATGCAATGCCTCTGATAGCGAAACTAGGTAAAATTTTAGGCCCAAGAGGTTTGATGCCTTCTCCTAAGGCCGGGACTGTTACTACGGATTTGGGTTCATCTATTGCAGATTTTAAGAAGGGCAAAATAGAGTATAAAGTAGATAAAACAGGTATCATTCATTTACCTTTTGGTAAAGTCAGTTTCTCTAGTGAAGACTTATTGCTTAATTTACGGTCTATTTTAATGTCCATAGCTAGAAATCGTCCGTCAGGCGTAAAAGGTAAATTTTGGAAAACTATATATATTTGTAGTACTATGGGATCTTCTATAGCTATAAGTTTTACAAGTTTTCTATAATGTTAAAACAGTATAAAAATTTTCTGCTTATTTTACTTGTTAGTTTATGAAGGTTCTAAAACTTATGGCTACAAAAGTTGATGCAATTATAGAGAGCTTAAAGTCTTTAACGTTATTGGAAGCATCAGAACTAGTTAAACAAATAGAAGTAACGTTTAATGTAAATGCAACCAATTTGTCTGTGTCTAGTGTCTTAGGTCCAACCACTGACTTGGAAGTAAAGTCTGAAAAAGATATTGAAGAGCAACTAGAGTTTACTGTTGTTTTGGAGGAAGTGCCTCTAGCCAAAAAAATCCCGATTTTAAAAGTAGTCCGTTCTTTGACTGGCTTGGGTCTAAAAGATGCAAAAAACCTAGTGGAATCCTGTCCAAAGTCTATAAAAGAAAATCTGTCTAAAGATGATGCAAATAATATTAAACAGCAGTTGGAAGAATCTGGTGCAAAGGTTGTGATTAAGTAGTTACTGTATCTATGTGTTAAAAAGTAAGATAATACTGGTTTTTTGTTATAGTCTCAGTCTATATTATGGTGTAAATAAAATTAAGATTTAGCTATTTAATATAGTTACAAGTGTCAAGAATTGTAGAAGAATCAAAAAAGCTAGTACTTTTTTAAATACTAGCTTAACACTTTATATTAAAACAATAATAAAGATTTAGATTTAAATAAATCCTAAAGTAATAGCTTGAGATAATGGCATAGTTGCGCCAATTCCTAGCCATATACTAACAAAAGTACCTATAACGAATACAGTTGATGCTAGAGGACGTCTAAATGGATTTTGAAATTTGTTGATATTTTCAATAAAAGGTACAGCTATAAGGCCTAGAGGTACAGAAGCCATTGATAGTACACCGACTAATTTATTAGGAATAACTCTTAATAAATTAAAAGTGGGGAAAAAATACCATTCTGGTAGAATCTCTAGAGGAGTGGCAAAAGGGTTAGCATTTTCTCCTAATGTACACGGTTCTAGAATTGCTAATCCAACAGTACAACCAATTGTTCCTAAAATAACAACTGGAAATACATAAAGTAAATCGTTTGGCCAAGCTGGTTCGCCATAATATTGATGTCCCATTCCTTTGGCCAATTTGGCTCTCAGTTTTGGATCTGTTAAATTGGGCATTTTTATGATAGACATGGATGATACTCTTCTTGTTAAGTATTATATACTATTATAGTAATAAGTGCTGTTCTATTTTATATAACTTCTTATAAAGGTCCTGAAATACCTTGTTTGCGAATCATTAAAAAGTGCATAAGCATGAATATAGCAGTCAATAGAGGTAGTACAAATGTATGTAAGCTATAAAATCTTGTCAGTGTTCCTTGACCTACACTAATACCCCCTCTTAGGAGTTGTACAATATTATTACCAACTAAAGGAATTGCTTCAGGCACACCAGTTACAATTTTTACAGCCCAGTATCCGATTTGATCCCAAGGTAGGGAATAACCTGTTACTCCAAAAGATACGGTTAATACTCCTAGAATTACACCGGTCACCCATGTTAATTCTCGAGGCTTCTTAAATCCTCCTGTTAAATAAACGCGGAATACGTGTAGAATTAACATTAGTACCATCATACTTGCTGACCATCTATGTACGGATCGGATTAACCAACCAAAATTTACTTCTGTCATGATATATTCGACAGAAGTAAATGCTTCAGCTACTGTAGGTCTATAATAGAATGTCATTGCAAAGCCTGTCGCAACTTGAATTAAGAAAGAAGTAAACACAATTCCTCCTATACAATAAAATATATTGACATGTGGAGGTACATATTTACTAGTAATGTTATCGGCTATTGCTTGGATTTCGAGTCTTTCTTCAAACCAGTCATAAACTTTATTCATAAAGTAGTATTAACGTATACAGTGCTGTAATAACTTTACATTTAAGCTACTAATGCAAGAGTGATTTTGACAGTAGTGTATAGGTTTTCTATATAAACTGCCAATCAAAATTTAGACCTTGAGTATTGAAAACTAAACTAGTAAAATATTTCGTATTATTCAAAGTTCATCTGACTTAGAACTTTTATCATACATTATAATAATTATTTGTGATCTTGTCTATATTTAAGTGTTTGATGGTTTACTTGCTAAGTACTAGGCATAGTTAGGTTTAGTATGATACATAGTTTTTGTTTTAGCTGATACTTAGAAGGTATGTTGTAATAGTAGTACACCCGCGATGTAAACAAAAACGCAATATAAATTAGAATGCTTAAGCTGGGCTTTTTATAATATAAGTCAAGATGCTAAACTGTTATTTTTGTTCTGAATTTAAAATGTAGAAAATTATGCTATATAGTATTAGCAATATTTCTTAAATTATTGATCGTAGGTCGTTGAGAAGCATATTCTTTTAGACAAATATGATCAGCACAATTTTATCAAAGCTTGTGAACATCTTAATATAAAAATCTCATCTATGATTTTCAGAGTAATATTAAGAGCAGTCATATCTCAATATTGTTGTTAGCGGTCGTTAGAATTTATAGTAGGAAAAAACTTAATGTTGCTATAGACTTTAGAATCTGTAACATCTTGTCAGTGAAATTCAAAGTTAATGTAGTGAACAAGCTATAAACTTATTCTTTAGGTAAACCAGATGATAAATGGTATTATATATTGAGTTGAGTAATACTCAAGATTGATCGTTTTCGAGTCTTCTGGGTGCATGTGTAAAAATTGTATTAATTTTTTTGTTAGTAGACTAAAGACTTTTTAAACAAAAGAGATAGTGATGTAAGAAAAATCTTTTTATGACTTATGACTATTGTATGATCTAAAGTTTATCAACTCTATGATGTACAAATTATTAGTACGATGTATAAAAAAATGAAATTATGTGGTTTTCAGATAGTATTAGCTATCGTGCTCCTTAGTTTTAGCCGATGCATCGTTGTTCATATTTAGTTTAATAGCAAGTTCTAAATGAAGAGAAAGTTGTTGTTATACAAGCTTTGTTAATTATATTAGGTATACTTGGGTGGAAATTAGTATCAGACAGCATATTTATATCTAACAACATAGTGGTCGATAATAGTGTTGATTAAGATAAATCTAATGTTTAAAGTAACTGACTTTGTCATCTAGTCTAGTAGATCTTACGGTAAAAAAAGTGTAAAATTCTGTGGTGTAAGCTTAATGATAGAGGATCATGAATCAAAATTCTATTATAATAAATTGAGATAAGACGAAATCCTTGTAAGGTATTAAGAATTTTTGTAACGGTTATTCTGTGACTCCCAATTATTTCTGCCAATGAAGCATGGGTAATGCGTAAATTAATGATAATTCCAAAAGCAGTTATTGTCCCAAATTCTCTACTTAAGATCAATAACAAATTAGTTAAGCGTCTTTTTTTGTCTCTGTGTGATAATATCTGTATCATATCGCTGCTTTTGGCTACATATCTACTATGAGCTGATAGCAGTTCATAGTAGATTAAAAAACAGTAATTAGATTTTTGCAGAATTTTTGTATAGTTGTAGCTAATAATTGATGTAAATGATAAAGCTTCAGCTACATAGTAGTAATTAGCTATTGTGTTTTCGGAATTAGGTATGTTGATAAAGTCATTTTGTGTTAATATTGCGACAGTTAGTGTTTCGTTATTATAAAAGATTTTACTTAGCTTTATAGAACCATATGTAATGATATGTGTTTGAGACCTCTGTCTGAAATTTATTAAAATACAGTCCCCTTGATTTACTTCATGAACTTCAAAGCTGATTTTTTGTATAGACAATATATGGCCCCATTTTTTTAGTGTAGAATTCATAGCTATTGGCTATTTCAGTATATTGAAGATTTTATAAGAAATTCAGTTTGTGGAATTCATATATATAATGTGTTTCTCTAAAATATATGCAACATAAAATACTATTAGTAGATGATAATCAATATTTAAGAGAATCTGTGAGTGTATTCTTAAATCAAAAAGGGTTTGAAGTAATAGTTGCTTGTGGTGTGATAGAAGCTCGTCAATATTTATCTAAGCAAAAACCTGATTTGATTATATCTGATGTTGTAATGCCTAAAAGTGATGGTTATAACTTGGTTAGTTATGTTCGCTCGAACTACACTTTAATACAGATGCCAATAATTTTATTAACAGCAAAAGGTATGACTGTAGATCGTATCAAAGGCTATAACTTAGGTTGTAATGTTTATTTGCCAAAACCATTTGACCCAAATGAATTAGTATCAATTATTAACAATTTGGTTGTTAATAGAGCAAAAAAGGTTAAGTTGGTCGACAAACGATCATTCATCGCTTCTACATCTAAAACTATGGAAATATCGTTTACACCTCGTGAGTTGAAAGTTTTGTATTTGGTTGTTCGTGGTTTGACAAACAAGGATATTTCTGAAATTTTGCACACTAGCAAGCGAAACGTAGAAAAATATGTAAGTCGTCTTTTATTAAAAACTAGGACTCGCAACAGGACTGATTTAGCTCAGTATATATTGCGTGATGATAATTATCATTGTGTGTAGGATCAGAGTGCTTAAGTCAGGCGAGGCGAGTGACGGGAATCGAACCCGTGTATAATGGAATCACAACCCATTGCCTTAACCACTTGGCTACACCCGCCATACTATCCAGTTATTGTTTAGTGGACCAAATTGTAGTTTTATTGTTGCATCTTTGTCTAGTGTTTATATCAACATTATTATTGAATATTTACTTTACTATGCTTACGCTATGCAAAATCAAGATATCTTAATACATATTAATGGTGAGCCGTTTGTATGTTCTGCCTTTATGAAATTAATTGACATACTATCTTATTTAGATTTTAATGTCAAATTAGTAACTATAGAGTATAACAAGGAAGTTATCTCAAATTCGGTTTTGTCCGAGGTTTTCTTGCATCATAATGATGAAATAGAGATAGTTACGATTGTAGGTGGCGGATAGCTCATCAAGTCAATTAGACAAAAAGTTTTTTGACAGATACTGCAATTCTTCCTTGTTTTGCATTGATGTGAATAATCATTATCTTTAAGTATTCATTAATTTGAAAATCTTCTTTGAGTTTACTAAATATTATAGTAGGCAATTCTGAAGTATGTAATAATGCTGGAATATTTTGTGCTTGTACAAGTAAACCATAGTCTTTTACTTGTATGATTTTTGTATTAATTATATTACCTACTTTAAAGTTACTCATGAAAATTGTTGCTTTTCTATGACTCAAAAGTAATTTATTTAGTCTTTCATTAACAAACAAAAATTTTAAAGGAACGATTGTTGAAATCATGGCCTGTTTAAAAGCTAAGTTAGTAATATGTGAATTAGGTAAAAAACCACTTATTCCGTCAAGATTAATTAGTAGTCCCCCAGAGTTTGTGCCTGTTACTAGGGCATATACAATTGCATCTTCATTTTTTAATTGTTGTATACGTTTCCATGCTCGTAGATATTCAAGTCTTTTAATTGATAAGATAAGTTGAGAGAGATTTGTGTCATAAGATAGAATAAAAAATTCTTGAGCTGTTTTCCAGTTAACTGTTGTATTGTTAGTAATAGTGAGCTCATTTCTTGGTAAGAATGCGGCATTCTTATCGCCAATATCAACTAGGTAGCCGTATAGTTCACTGCTAAATATTGATCCAGCAACAATATCTCCTAAATTCAAGTTGTACTTAAATTGCTCTAGGATTGCCTTGAAACTAGTTCGTAAAAAACCTGTGATTTTTTTTGTTTTTGAGTTGTTTATCATTTTAGTATTGTGCGTTTATGCATTATTTATTGATTTATACTGAGTGTTGTGTTGTATTATTTTAAATTAAGTTAAAGCTTATGTCAAAATGTTCTATCATTCGTTCAAATGTATAATTAAAATATTATGTGGTTGTTTAAGTTTTAGGTATATGTTGTTGATATTTGTGCCATATAATTGTTTTGGTTATAGTTGCAAAACTTAACGAACTTCCATTAGATTTATTCTTAATTTAGGCAGTAAAGTTTCATAGAGTTTGACTTATAATAGTAGTAATTGTAAAGAGAAGTAAAAAGAATATAATTTACTTACATGAGTTTGCTTTGGAGTTATATTTATGACCATTGCAATAGGGAAACGAAAAGATCGTAGTTGGTTTGATCTGATTGATGATTGGGTGAAAAGAGATAGGTTTGTATTTGTGGGATGGTCTGGATTATTACTATTACCGTGTGCATACCTATCTTTGGGAGGCTGGTTAACAGGCACTACTTTTGTTACCTCTTGGTATACTCATGGTTTAGCAAGTTCTTATTTAGAGGGGTGTAATTTTTTAACCGCTGCTGTTTCTACTCCAGCAAATAGTATGGGACATTCCTTATTATTTTTATGGGGACCAGAAGCTCAGGGTGATTTTACTCGTTGGTGCCAGATAGGTGGGTTATGGACTTTTATAGCTCTACATGGAGCTTTTGGCCTAATTGGGTTTTGTTTAAGGCAGTTTGAAATTGCTAGACTAGTAGGTATACGTCCATATAATGCTATTGCTTTTTCTGGGCCCATTGCTGTGTTTGTTTCAGTATTTTTAATGTATCCCCTTGGACAAGCTAGTTGGTTTTTTGCTCCTAGTTTTGGTGTTGCAGCTATTTTTAGGTTTTTGTTATTTTTGCAAGGTTTTCATAACTGGACTTTAAATCCATTTCATATGATGGGTGTAGCAGGTATTTTAGGTGGTGCTTTATTATGTGCAATACATGGTGCAACTGTTCAAAATACTTTGTTTGAAGATGGAGAAGCTGCAGATACTTTTAGGGCATTTACTCCTACACAGTCTGAGGAAACTTACTCAATGGTAACGGCAAATAGATTTTGGTCGCAAATTTTTGGAGTAGCTTTCTCTAATAAGCGCTGGCTTCACTTTTTTATGTTATTTGTCCCAGTAACTGGTTTATGGACCAGCGCTTTTGGAGTTGTTGGCTTGGCTCTTAATCTCAGAGCATACGATTTTGTATCTCAAGAGTTGAGGGCAGCTGAGGATCCAGAATTTGAAACATTTTATACTAAAAATATTCTGCTCAATGAAGGTATACGTTCTTGGATGGCTGCTCAAGATCAACCCCATGAGAATTTTATTTTCCCTGAGGAGGTTTTACCACGTGGAAACGCCCTTTAACCGTCAACTTAGTATTAGCGGTCGAGATATAGAATCTACAGGTTTTGCGTGGTGGTCTGGGAACGCAAGATTAATTAATGTTTCTGGTAAGTTACTAGGGGCGCATGTTGCTCATGCTGGTATTATGATTTTTTGGACAGGAGCGATGACGCTATTTGAAGTTGCGCATTTTGTTCCCGAAAAGCCTCTTTATGAACAAGGACTAATTCTGATCCCTCATTTAGCTACTTTAGGGTGGGGCGTGGGTCCTGGAGGAGAAATCATTGATATATACCCTTATTTTGTAGTAGGTGTCTTGCATCTAATTTCTTCGGCAGTTCTTGGTTTTGGAGGACTATATCACTCACTAGTTGGCCCGGATACTCTTGAAGAGTCTTTTCCTTTTTTTGGCTACGATTGGCGTGACAAAAACAAAATGACAACTATATTGGGAATACACTTAATTTTGTTAGGAATAGGTTCTTTTTTATTAGTAATAAAATCGCTGTTTATTGGTGGAGTTTATGATACTTGGGCCCCTGGTGGTGGAGATGTAAGGTTGATTGTGAATCCAACTCTGAGCCCGTTAATTGTCTTTGGATATGTTTTGAAGTCACCTTTTGGTGGAGATGGATGGGTTGTTAGTGTTAATAACATGGAAGACTTAATAGGTGGTCATGTTTGGATAGGAGTTATATGTCTTGCTGGAGGGATATGGCATATATTAACTAAGCCGTTTGCTTGGGCACGTCGTGCATTTGTTTGGTCTGGTGAGGCTTATTTATCTTATAGCTTGGGTGCCTTGTCATTGATGGGTTTAACGGCATCTAATTTTGTGTGGTATAATAATACAGCATATCCTAGTGAATTTTATGGTCCTACTGGTCCAGAAGCGTCACAAGCGCAAGCTTTTACATTTTTGGTCAGAGATCAGAGGCTAGGAGCTAATGTGGCATCTGCTCAAGGCCCTACTGGTTTGGGTAAATATCTTATGAGATCTCCAAGCGGCGAAATCATATTTGGTGGTGAAACTATGAGATTTTGGGATTTAAGAGCACCTTGGTTGGAACCACTTAGAGGTCCTAATGGATTAGATCTTAATAAGATAAAGAATGATATTCAACCATGGCAAGAGAGAAGAGCTGCTGAGTATATGACACATGCTCCTTTAGGTTCTTTAAATTCAGTTGGAGGAGTTGCTACTGAAATTAACTCGGTTAATTATGTTTCTCCTCGTTCATGGCTGACAACCTCTCACTTTTTCTTAGGTTTCTTTTTATTTATAGGACATTTGTGGCATGCTGGTAGAGCACGAGCAGCAGCAGCAGGTTTTGAAAAAGGTATTAACAGGGAAAATGAACCGGTCTTGTCGATGAGGCCTTTGGATTGACTAGTTAGTTTGTAATAAGAGTTTGATTATGAAAAAAGTTTTTGTATATACAAAAACTTTTTTTGTTTACTATTATTGTAGTTTATAGTGAGTTAGATTAGCTATTGACTAAATTCTATGTAGGATTATAATCTATTTATAAAATGTCATGTCTTGTAAGCTTTTCAGAAATCGGTTTTATATAAGTATATAAAGTTAACTGACTGTACTAGTTTCTATGAAGTTATACGGACATCCTTGGTGTTGTTTAAGCTAAAAAATAAATATTATAAATTTTATTAAAATGATCAATCCTTAGCTTTTATGGATAGGATATTGCCTTCTTTTAATTTAATATTTGCTTCTGTTGCTAACTTTGCAGAGGTTTACTCGGTACTGATATTGATAAAATTGTGTCTTGTCTGGTTTCCAAATATTAATTGGTATAGTGAACCTTTCTGGTCCTTGGCGAGAATCACAGATCCATATTTAAAATTGTTTAGAGGGACTATACCAATGATTTTTGGAATGGATATGTCTCCAATGCTTGGTATTCTATTTTTGCAATGTCTTATGATTATATTTAACAACATTGCTATAATAAAATCAGTGTAGTAACTGGTTTTTTATCTAGTTGATTAATACAAGTGGTATTAGGCGGATGGACTTTATTGATCTTTAAATATAAAATTTAGGTTACTAAAACAATTATACGAATAACATTTACTAATATGCTAAGATTACGATTTAAAAGAACAGGAAGAAAGAAGCTACCTAGTTATAGATTTGTTATAACTGACAGTAGAAAACGTCGTGATGGTAGGCCTAGTGCAGAAATTGGCTTTTATAATCCAATTACAAAAAAAATCAAAATAGATTTTAAGATGGTTTCGCAAAGGCTAGCACAAGGTATGCAACTAACAAAACCTGTTAAATTAGTTTTAAAGAGGTTTAAAATTTTGTTTTAGGCTATTAATGTATATTGAAGTTACAATTAGGAATTATAACTATGTTTAAATTTACACTTAAAATACTATGGCTAAATAATAATATTGCGATAGCTATTGATCAATTAGTAGGTTATGGTACTAGCCCTTTAACTCCATATTTTTTTTGGCCTCGAAATGATGCTTGGGAACAACTAAGAATAGAATTGGAGTCTAAGCCTTGGATCTTAAAAGAGACAAAAATAGAATTATTAAATTCTGCTACTGAGATTATTAATTATTGGCAGGAAGAAGGTGGTAAAATTTCTCTATCACAAGTTCAAAGTAGATTCCCAAGTTTTATTTTTGCTGGTAGTCACTGATTTGTATCCTAAGTGAGATAAATATAATGTATACTGTTTAAAGATATAATTAAATGATAAAAAGGTTAGCTTTTCTAGAAAACTTAGATTATTTATCGGTTGCTTTATATACTCTTTGTTTAACTGATTCACCAGCTTTTATAACAACAAATGATATGGTTTTTGTACTAAGATTGTACGAGCTTCGCAAGTTTAGTTTGCTTTATAGTGATAGTTATGAAAAGGTGAAAGAGTGCCTCTTTGTGTGTAAAATTAGTATTGTTCAGTACCTGATCAAGACTATTTGTGAAAAAAAGCTGCAAAACATCAGTTTGATTTTATTATTAGAAAGTTATAAATTATATCCAACTTATAATAAATATCTACAAAAATATAAATTCATATTTAGGAAGTATTTTTCGAAAAATTTCGTGGGAAGCTACCATTACTATAATGATACATATCTTGATATGTTAGCCTTGATAAATTTACGCTTAATACTAATTTGTTCAAATATAAATGGAATATATATTCTATGGTTATATTTAATGTATTTTAGTTTCCGAAAATATAATCAATGTTTATCGTAGTGGGTATTATTTATTATGATACATTCGGTTGTTAAAAGTATCTTAGCTATTGATGCAGCATTTTGTAGAGTTAAACGCATAACTTTAGCTGAATCTATGATTCCCTCTTCATACATATTAACGAATCGATGACTAAGTATATCATATCCTATAGTAAAATTATAAGTTTGTAGTTTTGCAAATATACTTGCTTGCTTGCTACCAGTACTTTGTAAAATCTGTTGAGTAGGTTTTAGTAAAGCATCTTTTATGATTAATGCTCCAATTAGTTGATCTCCGTCAAGATTATTATTAGCCCATAATAATATGTTCTTAGCTAAATGTATATTCATTGATCCACCTCCAGGTATAATGCCTTCCTCTGCTGCGTTTTTAACACTTTGAATAGCATTTTTGAACTGTGTTTTTTTATTGTCTAATTCAGTGCTTGTTGCAGCACCTACTTTAATGACAGCGCTTTTTCCTGATATTTTAGCTAAGCGATTTTTAAGATTCTCTTTTTCATAGGTTGTATTACTAATATCTATTTGTTTGCGAAGTTGATTACAGCGTTCATGAATATGTTGTTGTTTGTTTAATATAATAGTTGTTGAATTCCGAGTTATGATAGTTTTGCTAGCTTTGCCTAGCATATATAATTGGATAGAACTGAGCCTTAGACCTGTTACTTCGCCTATAATACTAGAGTTTGTTGCAGCACTAATATCTTCAAGGTACAACTTGCGTCGGTTGCCAAATCCAGGTGGTCTTATTGCAACTACGTTAATAATATTTTCTAAATGATTTACTATAAGTGTTGATAAAACTTCTGCTGATAAGTCTTCAGCAATGATTAGTAAGGGTTTTTTTGTTTTACTAACTAACTCTAATATAGGTATTAGTTCTTCCTGAACAGAAGTAATTTTTTCGTCCGTAATTAGAATATACGGACTGTTTTGAATAATTTCCATGGTTTGATTATTTTTAACGAACAAAGGTGAAATAAAACCTTTATCAATTTTTATATCTTTAAATACTTCAATACTGGTATCAGTAGTTTTACTGTCTTCTAAATCAATAGTACCTTCGTATCCTATTTGCTCAATTATTTTGGCGATCGTTGAGCCAATCTTTTGATCATAGTTAGAAGCAATTGTTGCTATTTGAGTGATGGTTTTATTGTTGTTAACTGGTTGTGAGCACTCAACAATTTTCTGAGATGAAAATTCGATAGCTTTTGTTATACCTTGTATTAAATCTATGATGTTACTTCCTGCAATAATATGCTTTATACTGTAATGTATAATAACAGATGCTATTATTATCGTAGTAATAGTACCATCTCTTGCTACTTTGTAAGTTTTCACTGCTGCTTGAGATATTAATTTAATTCCTATGTTTCTTAGATGATCTTGGAGTTCAATTTCTTTTATAATAGTGAATCCATTGTTTGGAGTGGTTGGTATACTAAGTTGTTTGTGTAATAAAATATTGTGTTTCGATGGTCCTAAGGCTATAGATACAATTTTTGTTATAGTTTTTACGCTTTCAATTAAAGTCTTTCTTGCTTTTTCTTGGTATAAAATCTGTGTCATCATTTTTTGTATAAGGTGGGTTTTTGTATGTAAATTATTATAAAGACTATTTTCTAGGATAGATTAAAGTAGAATTACTAGAGAAAATAATTAAAATAATATTTTATTGTTTTAAATGAGCCTTAAGTTTATTGAAGTAGTGAAAGTAACTAAGTTTTTTAGTCAGTTAGATTTATTTTAGTGCTAAAATAATAGATGAAAGTGAATAGTATGATAGTAAATATTTTGAAAGAGAATGGAAAATAACTTATTATACAATTTTATGTATTTTCAATTAAAGTTTAAGTCATGAATGTTATATACATAATGTTAATACTCTGAGTTAAACAAAATATGAGTTATCATGCTTATGAAGTATTATTATTAGTTGTGTTTCATAGTACAGGGTATGTAGCTCAGTGGATTAGAGCACGTGGCTACGAACTACGATGTCGGGGGTTCGAGTCCCTCCTTGCCCGTTGTCTGCTTAGATATCATGAAATGCATTTTTTAGAATGAGAGTAAACATATGATTCAGAAGATTCGTGGAACTCAAGATATTTTATACGATCAAGTGAAGTATTGGCGTTTAATTGTTGAACAAGCAAAAAAGATTTTGGAATCAGCTGATTACTTAGAAATTCGTACACCTATCATAGAATATACTAGTTTGTTTACCAAAACTCTTGGTAAAGACACAGATATTCTTAGTAAAGAAATGTATAGCTTTTATGACCAAGCTCAAAGAGCTGTCACATTGCGTCCAGAAGGGACAGCAAGTGTTGTGCGTGCTTTAGTAGAGAATAAGTTATATAATTATAATAATATAAGGCGTTTTTGGTATGTTGGCTCTATGTTTAGATATGAGAGACCTCAAAGTGGTAGACAGCGCCAATTTCATCAGTTGGGTATTGAATGTTTTGGTACTAGAGATCCTCGAGCAGATGTAGAAGTCATTTACTTAGCTTGTAAGTTATTGGATCAACTAAAGTGTAATAGTTTTCAGTTAGAGATTAATTCTATCGGAACTTATAATGACAGGCATAAATATCAAGAAGAGTTAAAAAATTATTTGTCTCCTTATTTAAGGGACTTAGATGAGGATTCTAAGACTAGATTGCGTACGAATCCTCTGAGGATACTGGATACTAAGAATATAAAGACTCAAGAAATTCTTGTACACGCTCCTAAGTTATCTAACTTTTTAGATAGTTGCTCAAAAAAACATTTTGCTACTGTTTGTCAATATTTGAGTTATTTAGATATTTCTTATGAAATTAATGAGAAGTTAGTGAGGGGACTAGATTATTATAATAATACAGCTTTTGAAATGAAAGTTGATTCCTTAGGTTTGAGTACTGAAAAAACAATATGTGGAGGTGGTCGTTATGATAATTTAGTACGGCAATTAGGTGGTCAAGAGGTGCCAGCAGTTGGTTGGGCAATAGGAGTAGAAAGATTATATAACTTATTAAAGAATAAAGTAAAATTTATTACTAGTAGTGTGGATGTTTATGTGGCCTCACAAGGGGAAGCAGCTAATCGATATTCTTTATTCATTATGAGATTTTTGCAGGCAAGAAGGCTTAATGTTACTCTTGATTTAAGTAATCAGTCTTTTAGAAAGCAACTAAAAAATGCCGATAAAGCTTCCGCTAAAGTTTGTTTAATCATAGGTGAAAGAGAGATGTTAAATAAAACAGTGACGATTAAATGGTTAAATAACGGTAAGCAAGAAAACTTTAAGCAGGATTTATTACACCACTATATTCAATGCCTGAAAAATAAAATATATAGTTTTTATTAGAGCTATATTTTGTAGTTGAGTACTTTGTGAATGTTGTTATAGTAATTATAAGAGGTGGGGTGTGGCCAAGTGGTAAGGCAGCAGACTTTGACTCTGCTATACGCAGGTTCGAATCCTTCCGCCCCAGTTTAAAAGTACTTTAGTGGTAAAAATGTATACTGTAAAGATGTTTTTTACCTTATATGCTATAACAGTTTAATTTTTTAATCTCTATTAGCCATCATATTTATCATACCAAGTCTATAGCTTTCTAGATTTCTAATTGTTGTTATTAAAAAGTAGTTCTGTAATGTTACTCTTGGTTGAAGATTACTATTTTTGACATATAATTAATTAAGAGTGCAAAGTGATAATTGTGCTGAAATTATTTTCGATTTTAATTGAAGCAATACTATATTATATTATGATTAAGGATAGAGTGTTAATATGGCTGCGATTCAATTTATAAAAGGCATTGATGAGGAAATTGTTCCAGATGTGCATTTAACTCGTTCTCGTGATGGTAGTACTGGTACAGCTATATTTAGATTTTCTAAGCCTAGAATTTTAGATGTAAGTATGGGTAGTAAGGGAGATATTACAGGTATGTATTTGGTGGATGAAGAGGGAGAGTTAGTAACGCGTGATGTGAATGCTAAATTTATCAATGGCAAGCCTCAAGCTATTGAATCTGTTTATCTGATTAAAAGCCCTGAAGATTGGGATCGTTTCATGCGTTTTATGGAGAGATATGCTGAAAATAATAATCTTAAGTTTACTAAAGCTCATTAGGATAATATGTTGCATTTGGCAACATCTGAGATTTACTATTTAATAATAAGTATGTATGAAAATTTCATGGCGATGGCTGAGTCAAATTCTTGACTTGAGTTATATAGATCCAGTAAGTTTAGCACGAACTTTAACTATGGCAGGTTTTGAGGTAGAAGATATTAAAGAAATCGAAATTTCTAAAATTAAAGATACAATACTAGATGTTGTATCTATTCCAAATAGAGGTGATTTAGGTAGTGCTACTGGGATTGCTAGAGAGGTTGCAGTTCTGTTGCAACAGAAGCTGAATTTTAACTTTCATAATTTGTTTTTTTCGTATTGTAGAAATAGCCCCTGTCAAATGAATTTAAACCGTGATTTAAATTATATTTATTGTGTAATGATACTAGTAAAGAATCTTGAGATTCAAAAGTCACCGCAGTTTATCCAAAATCGTTTGAAATTTGTAAATGTGCAACCAGTTAATAACATTATTGATATTATTAATTATATAAAATTACAATGGGGGCAAGAGATTCAACTATTTAATATTTCAGGATTAGATATCATTGATCCAAAGAGTATCCTGACAATAGAGTCTTATACAAAGTTGAATAATATTTGTTGTAAACAAGCGCACGCCAGTAGTGTTGACATAGATCGTATTAAGATATCTAATATCGGCAAGTCTGAGCTGCCTATGTCTACAGTGTTAATAGAAATGTCTATACCTATTATTAATCAGTCAGGGTGTATTAATATATTAGGTAATAAACTAAGAAAAAAATGGCAGAATATTGATGAAAACGTTTTGTGTCATGCGGCTCAAGAGTTTATCTTTTTATATAAGAAGTTTTGTAATGCATCAATCCAGGACTATCAAACTCTAATTGTCCGTGAGTCTTTTCAAAAATGTGTTAAAATTATGAAAAAGAATTTGATGCGGATTTTAGGTCCAACAACTAAGCATGGACAAGTGCTATCTGTTAATGAGTTGCAAGTTACAAGAATTTTAAACTGGCTAAATTTAAATCCAGTATTTTGTTCCTCTTTTTGGTTAGTGACTATTCCTCAATATAGATATCATGATTTAGAAAGAGAAATTGATGTTATTGCAGAAATTGCAAGAACGTACGGATTAAATTGCTTCTACGATGTTTTACCGGATGTACGAGTAAAAAATAAGCTATTGCAACGTGAGTTATTACAAAGACAAATTAGATCTTTTTTGAGAAATATCGGCTTGCATGAGTTAGTGCATTCTTCTATACAAAAGATTCATAATATTAATTTAATAAATCCTTTAAGTGATGAGTATAGTGGGTTAAGGCATAATCTAACCGTGAGGTTAATACAATCTTGTTATTATAATGTGTATCAGAAAAATAGTGAATTAGATGGTTTTGAACTCGGTAAAATTTTTTATGTAAATCCAGTTAGTAATATAATGTGTGAGAGACTTCATTTGGGGGTGATATGGAGTGGTAAAAGTTATTTGAGTTCAAATTGGTCATGCAAACCTAATTCTATGAATTGGCTTCAGGCTAAAGGAATGTTATCTAATCTTTGTCAGTGTATTGGAGTTAATTTAACGTGGAAAAAAGCTCACTCAAACTTTTACTTAAAGCAGGTTTTTTATCCTCAACGCACAGCAAATTTATACTCTAGTGGTAAAAATATTGGTTTGTTTGGTGAAGTCAACCCTGAATTATCTTATAATTTGGGTATTAGAGATAGATTATACGCTTTTGAAATAGATTTGGATACTATTCTATATCAAATGAGCAATAGTTATGCTTTGGGTTATCAGTTAAAACCATATTCTAAATATCCTCATGTTGTTAGAGATATTTCTATGGTAATTTCTAAAAATGTTAGCATAGACTCTATTCTCAGTATTATTAGTAGTATAAACAATTCATTCATACAGTCGATAGAGTTATTTGATGAGTATTTGGGCGATCAAATTCCTCTAAACTGTAGAAGTATAAGTTTGCGTTTGAAATATCAATCTTTCCATGAGACGTTGACAACTGTGCAAATTACACAATTAGATAATATTGTTAAACATATGATGAAAAATGAATTAAATGTTGAAATAAGATTATAATTTTTAATCTAAATCTGTAGATGCTAAAGTCAGTGAGACGATTTTTTTATCAACTATTGAAAATGAGCTAAAAAATGTATCTTGTGTCTTTCCTTCTTGATAGTACTAAGACTTCTAAAGCTGTATGCTCTCAGTTGAACGGTAGTGATTTTTATGCATGTGAATTTAGTGGTTAACTGTTGCAATCTTTTGAAATAAGTATCCAGTTCCTCGTGCTGTTAGTATTAAATCAGGGTTGCTAGGATCATCTTCTAGTTTTGCTCTTAATCTTGATATATGCACATCAACGACTCGAGTGTCTACATGTCTTTCAGGCATGTATCCCCAAACTTCCTGTAGAATAGAGGCTCTTGAGAAAGGGGAGCCTGCTCTACTTACCAAAAGTTCTAGCAGACTAAATTCCATACCTGTTAATCTGATTCTGGTATTATTCTTATATGCCTGCTTTTTGTTCGTATCAACTTTTAGAAAACCAATATTTATGATTCCTGAAGTCGATATATTTTGAGTAATAGAAATTTTTTCAGTTCTTCTAAGTACAGACTTAATCCTAGCTTCTAACTCCTTAGGAGAAAAAGGCTTAATGATGTAATCATCAGCACCTAATTCTAGTCCAGTAATTCTATCTGATATATCTCCTAAGGCTGTGAGCATTATAATTGGAACATCAGATTCTTTTCTTATTTCTTGACATACGCCATATCCATCTAGTTTAGGCATCATTATATCTAGTATGACAAGACTTGGACTTTCTTTATGAAACATTGAAAGTGCTTCTTCTCCATCAGCCGCACTGACAACGGTATAACCAATTATTGACAGTCTTGTTGCTAGAATTCTTCTAATGCTACTTTCGTCGTCCACAATAAGGATTTTCTCCTTTTGGCTGCTCAAGTCGACACTATCTCCTTTATATTGATCTTAACACTTAATTATTCTAAAAATTTACGTAATAACGTAGTCAATACTTGATTTGTAATTGTAAGTATTAACTTAAAAATTATCTTATGATGAGAACACTACTCTGTATTAAATTGTAGTTTAGCTAGAAGTGCATTTGATTGTTGTGTTGGCTGAGAGATTTGGTATTAATATACAAAGATTATACCACATTTGATTTATTGAATAACATATAATTAGTTAGGGTTACTAAAATTTACTTCTTAGTTAAGCTGAAAAAAGGGTTGACAATTTTAACTTAGACACAGTATGCTAATGTAGTTGGAAACTAAATTCTACTAGTAACACGATTAATGTTCTGGACACAATAAAAAGAGTTTGATCCTGGCTCAGGATGAACGCTGGCGGTATGCCTAACACATGCAAGTCGAACGAAAGCTTATGCTTTAGTGGCGAACGGGTGAGTAACACGTGAGAATCTATCCTTAGGAGGAGAATAACAGTTGGAAACAATTGCTAATACTCCGTATGCTTAAATTAGTGAAAGAAGTAATTCGCCTAAGGTTGAGCTCGCGCCTGATTAGCTAGTTGGTAAAGTAATGGTTTACCAAGGCTACGATCAGTAGCTGGTTTGAGAGGATGATCAGCCACACTGGGATTGAGATACGGCCCAGACTTCTACGGAAGGCAGCAGTGAGGAATTTTCCGCAATGAGCGAAAGCTTGACGGAGCAATATCGCGTGAGGGAAGAATGCCCGTGGGTTGTAAACCTCTTTTTTCGAAGAAGAATTACTGACAGTATTCGAAGAATAAGCATCGGCTAACTCCGTGCCAGCAGCCGCGGTAATACGGAGGATGCAAGCGTTATCCGGAATTATTGGGCGTAAAGCGTCTGTAGGTTGTTTAGCAAGTCTATTGTAAAATCTTAGGGCTTAACCCTAAACTAGCAGTAGAAACTGTTAAACTAGAGTATAGTAAGGGTAAAGGGAATTTTCAATGTAGCGGTGAAATGTGTAGATATTGAAAAGAACACCAGTGGCGAAAGCGCTTTACTAGTCTATTACTGACACTCAGAGACGAAAGCTAAGGGAGCAAATGGGATTAGATACCCCAGTAGTCTTAGCTGTAAACGATGGATACTAGATGTTGTGCATATTGTTTGTGCAGTATCGTAGCTAACGCGTTAAGTATCCCGCCTGGGGAGTATGCTCGCAAGGGTGAAACTCAAAGGAATTGACGGGGGCCCGCACAAGCGGTGGAGCATGTGGTTTAATTCGATGCAACGCGAAGAACCTTACCAGAGATTGACATGTCGCGAATTTTTTCGAAAGAAAGAAGTGCCGTAAGGAACGTGAACACAGGTGGTGCATGGCTGTCGTCAGCTCGTGTCGTGAGATGTTGGGTTAAGTCCCGCAACGAGCGCAACCCTTGTTTTTAGTTGCCACCATTGAGTTGGGCACTTTAAAAAGACTGCCGGTGACAAACCGGAGGAAGGTGAGGATGACGTCAAGTCAGCATGCCCCTTATATTCTGGGCTACACACGTGCTACAATGGTTGTGACAAAGAGTTGCAAGCTTGAGAAAGTTAGCTAATCTCATAAACACAATCTCAGTTCAGATTGTAAGCTGAAACTCGCTTACATGAAGATGGAATCGCTAGTAATCGCCGGTCAGCTATACGGCGGTGAATCCGTTCCCGGGCCTTGTACACACCGCCCGTCACACCATGGAAGCTGGCTGTACCTTAAGTTGTTACTTTAACCGATTTAGGAGGAGAGCACCAAAGGTAAAGCTAGTGACTGGGGTGAAGTCGTAACAAGGTAGCCGTACTGGAAGGTGCGGCTGGATCACCTCCTTTTAGGGAAAAATTAGTATTTATTTAATGACATAATTAGATTAAACAGCTAAATCAAAAAAGGCTATTAGCTCAGTTGGTAGAGCGCACCCCTGATAAGGGTGAAGTCCTTGGTTCAAGTCCATGATAGCCTAGTTTGGGGGTATAGCTCAGTTGGTAGAGCGTTGCTTTTGCAAGGCAAATGCCAGTGGTTCGAATCCGCTTACCTCCACAAAAATATTTATTTAAACTAAAAAGTTATATAAAAAATTTATCACTTTTTCAAGTGAGTTAAAGCTTACAGTGGATACCTAGGCATTTAAAAGCGATGAAGGGCGTGGCTACCTACGAAATTCTTCGAGAAGTTGGACGCAAACTATGATACGAAGGTACCCGAATGAGGAAACTCTTTAATACTGTTTATTGAATTCATAGATAAGACAGAGCAAACTTGGTGAACTGAAACATCTTACTAACCAAAGGAAAAGAAAGCAAAAGCGATTTCCAAAGTAGTGGCGAGCGAAATGGAAACAGCCTAAACTATACTTATAAATAAGTATGGGGTTGAGGGACAGTCACTATAGGATAGATCATAATTAGGCGAAGTAGTTGGAATTCTACATCATAGAAGGTGAAAATCCTGTAGTCAAAAATTAAACCTACCTAGATTGTATCCCAAGTAGCATGGACTAAGTGAAACTCCGTGTGAATCTGCGAGGACCACCTCGTAAGGCTAAATATTCTTAAATGACCGATAGTGTAATAGTACCGTGAGGGAAAGGTGAAAAGAACCCCGGAAGGGGAGTGAAATAGAACATGAAACTGTAAGCTTACAAACAGTAGGAGAATGATTAATCGTTTGACTGCGTGCATGTTGAAGAATGAGCCAGCGACTTGCAAATAGTGGCGCAGGTTAAAGTAAAAAATACTGTATCCATAGTGAAAGCGAGCTTGATAAAAGCATTAGTCACTATTTGCAGACCCGAACCCGGATGATCTAGCCATGACCAGGGTGAAACTTAAGTAACGCTAAGTGGAAGTCCGAACTGACTGATGTTGAAAAATCAGCGGATGAGTTGTGGTTAGCGGTGAAATGCCAATCGAATCCGGAGCTAGCTGGTTCTCCCCGAAATGCGTTTAGGCGCAGCGACAAACTTTTAAGCTTAGGGGTAAAGCACTGTTTCGGTAAAGGCTATGAAAGTAGTACTAAATCGTTGCAAACTAAGAATACTAAGTAAATAGTAAGTCAGTGAGACAATGGGGGATAAGCTCCATTGTCAAAAGGGAAACAGCCCAGATCACAAGTTAAGGCCCTCAAATAATTACTAAGTGATAAAGGAAGTAAGGATGCATAGACAACCAAGAGGTTTGCTTAGAAGCAGCAACCCTTTAAAGAGTGCGTAATAGCTCACTGGTTAAGCAACCTCGCGCCGAAAATTAGCGGGACTAAGTAATTTGCCGAAACTGTGAGATATGAAATATCGGTAGGGGAGCGTTCTGCTCTAGGTTGAAGCATTAACGAAAGTAAATGTGGACAAAGCAGAAGTGAGAATGTTGGCTTGAGTAGCGAAAACATTGGTGAGAATCCAATGCCCTGAAAACCTAAGGTTTCCTTTGGAAGGTTCGTCCACAAAGGGTAAGTCAGGTCCTAAAGCGAGGCTGAAAAGCGTAGTTGATGGTTAACAGTTTAATATTACTGTACTATTTATTATTGATAGCGAGGGACGAAGAAGGCTAAATCAGCCGGATGTTGGTTACCGGTTTAAGCATTTAAGGTGTTTAATAAACGGCGAAAACGTTTAAAGCTAAGATGTGAATACAAGAAACTAAGGTTTCAAAGTGATTTGACGTCATACTTCCTAGAAAAGCTTGTACTATCATAAATAATAAATACCTGTACCCTAAACTGACACAAGTAGGTAAGTAGAGTATACTAAAGGGCGCGAGATAACTCTCTCTAAGGAACTCGGCAAAATAACCCCGTAACTTTGGAATAAGGGGTGCCCTAGTAGGGCTGCAATAACCAGATCCAAGCGACTGTTTATCAAAAACATAGGTTTCCGCTAAGTCGTAAGACGATGTATGGGAGCTGACGCCTGCCCAGTGCCGGAAGGTTAAAGAAATTGGTTAGTTGTAAAACAAAGCTAGTAACTAAAGCCCTGGTGAACGGCGGCCGTAACTATAACGGTCCTAAGGTAGCGAAATTCCTTGTCGGGTAAGTTCCGACCCGCACGAAAGGCGTAACGATTTGGATACTGTCTCAGAGAGAGACTCGGCGAAATAGACTTGTCTGTGAAGATGCAGACTACCTGCACCCGGACAGAAAGACCCTATGAAGCTTTACTGTAGCTTAGAATTGAGTTTAAGTTTTACTTGCGCAGCATAAGTGGGAGGTTTAGAAAGTATTTTTGCGGAATTACTGGAGCCTATAGTGAGATACCACTCTAGTAAAACTAGAATTCTAACTTTGACCGCCTTAAACAGGCCAAAGAACATTTCTAGGTGGGCAGTTTGACTGGGGCGGTCGCCTCCCAAAAAGTAACGGAGGCGTACAAAGGTTTTCTCAGATTGGTCAGAAATCAATCGTAGAGTGTAAAGGTATAAGAAAGCTTAACTGCAAGACATACAAGTCGAGCAGAGACGAAAGTCGGTCTTAGTGATCCGGCGGTGCTGAGTGGAAAGGCCGTCGCTCAACGGATAAAAGTTACTCTAGGGATAACAGGCTAATCTCCCCCAAGAGTTCACATCGACGGGAGGTTTGGCACCTCGATGTCGGCTCATCGCATCCTGGGGCGGTAGTACGTCCCAAGGGTTGGGCTGTTCGCCCATTAAAGCGGTACGCGAGCTGGGTTCAGAACGTCGTGAGACAGTTCGGTCCATATCCGGTGTAGGCGTTAGAGTATTGAGAGGATTTCTCCCTAGTACGAGAGGACCGGGAAAAGCATACCTCTGGTGTACCAGTTATCGTGCCAACGGTAAACGCTGGGTAGCTACGTATGGTGTGGATAATTGCTGAAAGCATCTAAGCAAGAAGCCCACCTCAAGATTAGTACTCTCACCGTTTGAAACGGGTAAGGTCACGGCAAGATTAGCCGTTATATAGGCATTAAGTATAAGTATAGTAATATATTAAGCTAAAATGTACTAACAGACTGAGGACTTGAAAAACTCAAAACTATTATATCAACTTTTAGTTTGATGTTTTGGTTCTTATAGCGTAGTAGATCAACATTGACCCATTCCGAACTCAATTGTTAAATGCTACAGCGGCAAAAATACTGAAAAAGAAATTTTTTGGAAAACTAGCTCAGAGCCAAAACTATAAACAAATCCCCATTTATAAATTGCAAATATAGTAACTACTATGGTAGTTACTATATTTGCAATTTATAAAATGGGGGTTTGTTTTAGAATTAAATATCTGAAAATATTGCTATCAAGCCGCATTAGCTTTCTTAGTGAATCAATTAAAACAGCATTCCCGTTATAATTCATTTGTATATAAACTCCATCGTAATAGTTTTTGATATCGTAGCTTAAATGTCTTCTTCCACGATGTTGTATTGATATATTGCTTGCACCATTCGTCTCCAAAAAATTTTTGTACTTGCTAATTATTGTAGAAGTTTGGCTTTCAGTAGTATTTGGTTTAACTATGTATATTGTCTCATAGGTGTTAAGAATCATTTTAAGAATCCTAAAAATATTTATATAGTAGTTATTATTGGTTTATTTCACTTATTTGCATCTTTACAGCTTCTGAGATAATAGGTATTTCAGGATATTGACCTTCTATAGATTTTATGACCGAGTAGATAATGGTTGACACTGTAAATAAGAATAGTATATTGGTAACAGCAAGACCAGCTAGGCTACTACGAAATTCTATGGGTAAAGATTTGTAAGAAGCGCCAAGTACTGAATTAATTAGAAACAATAAAATAGCTTGAAGAATATGAAAGCGGACGAAACTACTTGTACGAATAGGTCTATCTAATCTAATAAATAAATAGTACAATAAAAAAAATACTACAAAAGCTAAGATGGGATAGGCAATATAAATCTCTAGTAAAGGTAAAATGTATTTACCATACAGCAGTGAAATGTACTTAGGATATTGTGAAATAACTCGCATACCAAAATTCATACTACCTTCTAGTAATGGTAACCAGTATGGAACAATTGATCCGTATTTATCAATAATAGATATCTTATGGTTGGTTTTGCCTGAATCTTTAGATACTGATAGGTAGCCTTGATATATTGCTAGGCCAAAAATCACAATAAATATTGTTCTTAGTAGTAATATAAATGTTAAATTTAAAATTGAAAAAATTATAATCATACAAGCTTATAGATTTTGATAGTAGTTACTCTTAAAATAAGAATTTTATTATTGAGTTGGTAAAGAATAAATAATTTATAAAATAGTCAGTCTATATATCCTAAAATAGGATACAATAAAAAGTACGCAAGATCAATTGATTCATTGTATATTTTAGTTTTAATATCGATTTCTTGAGAATTGTCAAATAGTGTTTAGCTTCTTCATAGCAGGTCATAGTTTTAAGTCGAGGTTAATGTTAGGTACAGGTAAGTATAAAAGTCTTAAAGATGCTAAAGAGAGTATTTATTTAAGCTCTACGTCTATTATTACTGTTGCAGTCCGCAGAGCTCAAAGTGTAATGGGCATTGATAGTTTAGTAGATGCGTTAGATTGGAAATGTTTGTGGCTTTTGCCTAATACGGCAGGTTGCCAAACTGTTGAAGAAGCAGTTAGGGTTGCTGTGTTAGGTAGAGAAATTGCGAAAAAGTTAGGACAAGAAAATAATAATTTTGTTAAATTGGAAGTCATATCAGATTCTCAGTATTTATTTCCTGATCCACTAGGAACTTTAAAAGCCGCTGAATATTTAATAAAAAAAAACTTTGAAGTTTTACCCTATGTTAATTCAGATCCAGTATTAGCAAAACAGTTAGAAGAAATAGGTTGTGCTGCGGTAATGCCTTTGGCTTCGCCAATTGGATCTGGTCAGGGTTTAAAAAATCTCTATAATCTGAAGATTATAATAGATAATGCCAGTGTTCCTGTAATAGTAGATGCCGGTATTGGTACTCCGAGTGAAGCATCTCACGTTATGGAATTGGGCGCAGAAGCTGTCTTGGTGAATACTGCGATAGCGCAAGCTGGTTCTTCACCTAAGATGGCTATAGCTATGAAATTGGCTGTCAAAGCTGGTAGATTGGCCTATTTAGCTAGGCGTATTCCTTTGAAGCATGTAGCGCAAGCTAGTTCTACTCAGTATGGAACTCTATAGTTTAAGCATAATTTAGTGTTGTTTCAATCACTGCTTTAATAGATTGTTCTCCTTGTTAAAAATTGTTGTTGAATAGTATCTTGTAATTTTTGTTAAATCGTCTTCAAAGTCTAAGTATGCACGGTTTGTTTTACCTCCAAAATAAAGTTCGTTATGAGAATATATAGCCCACAATTGAGAGTATGATGTGTAACTGATCGTACTGCTAATAATCAGCGTTGCAAAGCTAAAGTATACAAGCCAGATACCAGGATCAGTTTTGATTTGTAACCCTGTTCTAGCTATAATACTCTCAATGTAGATATCCGTACATTCGAATTTTAGGAGTGTATGAGTTTTTGTAATATTAATTAAATAACCTTGTTGATTGTAAATGTATAATTTTCCTGTCAGATCAGCAACTATGATGGAAATTGTGTTTTGGGGAGATAGTCTGATTGTACTAATCCATGTTTTGTTGTTTTCTTGTTTCAGTGGTTGGCATGGTATTTGAATGTGTTTATTATTCTGAAGTCGTAAACGAATTGCAACAATATCCCAATCGGTTTGATATATGGTCATGTTCTGAAAATATAAGGGGGTGTTGACTTGTACCAGCTTTTTTACTTGTTGATTGCCGTTGAAGTCTAGAACAGACAAATCTGATAAAAATTGCTGAATAGAATTGTCTAAATTGTATTTAACAATAAAATTATTGACTCGTAGCATAAACTTTTGTTGTAGATAGCCAAAGTTACCCGACTTAATGATATTTTGTGGATGTATAGTTTCTCCTACTGTAATCATTTCTTGGACTATGAGTCCTCCGAAAAAACTTAATAATGAACCGAGTAATAACAAAATAATGCTTAGATGTACAAAAATGGGGGCTATTCTTCCTAAAAGACCTTTGTAAGCATATATTTTGTTGTTTTGTTGGAATACGTAGTAATTATTATTATTTAATATAAGAGTAAATGCTGGAAAAGGTAGACTCTTAACAGAGGTTGCATTCTGTAGATGTGCAATTTGCTGTTGTCTAAAATAGAACTTCCATTTTTTAGCACTTTTTAGCATAGGTAACTGTGTTGATAAAGTACAAACTATGAGACTGCTGCTGAAAAGAATGATTAGAGTTGTGAACCACCAAGTTGTATAGATATGATCTAATTGTAAATATTTTATGAATTTCCAATCTATAATCCATAATAATTTTCGATAGTCCGGGTATGTGTCCTTGTAAAATTTTAGATTTTGATTTTGTTCAATAATTGTTCCTATAGTGCTAAAGCCAGCGATACAAAATAGTGTATTAATAGCAAAAGTTAAATTCCCAAGTTTTTTTATACTGTGCCATATACTAGTTTTCATTGTTTTATCTAGTGGTAAGCTGTTCATAAATTTGCTGTCAGGTAATTAATAAAAAAGCAGTTCCTAAATTGATTGTTAACTCCTCAGGAAGGACTTGAACCTCCGACCAATCGGTTAACAGCCGATTGCTCTACCACTGAGCTACTGAGGAAAATAATGAATAGTATAACATAATGTAGTTAAGTTAGTATTGAAGTCAAGAATTGTTTTTTAGGAAAGTCTTACTATACTATTTAATATACGGATATGGTGGAATTGGTAGACACGTTAGATTTAGGTTCTAATGAGAATATCTCATGAGAGTTCAAGTCTCTCTATCCGTAATTTGTCAAGAAGTTTGTTTTATATAGTTGAAAACAATGGTTAATAGTTTTTTAACTATATCCAATCATTAACTATACTGTATGTTATGTAGTTATAATATTAACTTTTATTTTTTTATGTTAAAAAAACAAGACAAAGTTAAAGTTCTTCGAAAAGAATCATACTGGTATCAGGATATTGGGACTATAGCTTCCATAGAAAAGAGTGGTATTAAATACCCAGTGCTTGTACGTTTTGACAAAGTCAATTATAGCGGTGTTAATACTAATAATTTTAGTCAAGAAGAGTTATTAAAAATAGATTAAAGGAAGGGTTTATTAGCATTTAGTCTTCTAGCATTAAAATTGTTAACTCTAATGCTAGAGATACCTGAGGTTTTAACTGCCTAAAGTTGTCCAGTCAACGTCTACATTTTCTAGTACTAAAGAAGAATTGTAGATTTGTAAAATGATTAATAGAAAGAGAAAAAAAAGTAACATGAAGATAGCCATAATAGGTGTAGTACCCCATCCTGGTGCGACTTTACCATATTCTGAGTTTAATGGTCTTAGTATTTCGCCTAATCGAGTTCTTAGTGCCATGGTAATATTAGATTGATCTATGTGTTTTAATACTTTATTGTAATTTATATTAAGCCTACCAAGTTTATGGAAATAGCAGTAATTTTTAGTATTTTTGTTGCTAGTTTACTTTTAGGTATAACCGGCTATTCGATTTATACTGCCTTTGGTCCTGCATCTTACAAGTTGCGAGACCCTTTTGAAGAGCATGAAGAATAAATTAAGTTGAAAATTATGAAAGACGGTTTTTTATAATTTGATTTATATTTATTATCTGACTAGTTATTATTTTATTTTGCAATTCGTGGAGGGTCTCTAAAAAATATTGCAAAAAAGATAACCATTAATGTTCCTGTTAATAAGAATACGTATACTAATATTTCCATAGTTTTCCTTTTGGTTTATCTTAGGTTGGGATGTAATGCGTGGTTTGTGTTAAAACGAAAAAAGCTTTGCTTATACAGCCCCCTGTTTTTTACTACTTTTATCTCCAAGTTTTTGATATACACCAAATTCTACTTGCTCAGCTACTTCAGCTCCAATACCAGCAAAAACATCTCTGAAAATAGTTCTTGAGCCATGCCATAAGTGCCCAAAGAAAAATATTAATGCGAAATTAGCATGACCGAATGTAAACCAACCTCTTGGGCTACTGCGGAATACACCGTCAGATTCTAAGATTGTTCTATCGAACTCAAAAACTTCTCCTAATTGAGCTTTTCTGGCATACTTTTTTACACTTGGTGCATCTATAAAAACCCGACCATTAAGTTTACCCCCATAAAAGCTTACAGAAACCCCTACTTGCTCAATACTGTATTTTGACTCTGCTCTTCTGAATGGAATATCTGCACGAATAATTCCATCTTTATCAACTAAAATAATAGGAAATGTCTCAAAAAAAGCAGGCATGCGTCGTACTGTTAATTCTCTGCCTTGTTTATCTTGGAAAATAGGATGTCCTAACCATGCTTCTGCAATTCCATCTCCTTTGTTCATAGGACCTGCTCTAAACAGACCTCCCTTGGCTGGATTATTGCCAATGTAGTCGTAAAAAGCCAATTTATCAGGAATTCTAGACCACGATTCTATGGGTGATTTACCTGAATTTAAGCTGGCTTCAACTCTTTTTTCAATTTCTTGCTGGAAATATCCGCTGTCCCATTGGTATCTAGTGGGGCCAAATAGTTCTATCGGTGTTGTTGCAGATCCGTACCACATAGTACCACAAGTAACAAAAGCAGAAAAGAAAACAGCTGAAATACTGCTAGATAGTACAGTCTCGATATTTCCCATTCTTAGTGCTCGGTATAAACGTTGAGGTGGTCGTATTACTAAGTGAAAGACTCCTGCTAAAATTCCAACAGTACCTGCTGCAATGTGATGAGAAGCAATGCCTCCGGGATTAAAAGGATTAAATCCATCAGGTCCCCAGGCTGGAGCAATAGGTTGAACTTTACCTGTTATTCCATAGGCATCCGAGATCCATATGCCGGGCCCAAACAACCCTGTTACGTGAAATGCACCGAATCCAAAACATAAGACGCTTGACAATAATAAGTGTATGCCGAAAATCTTAGGTAAATCAAGAGCAGGTTCACTGGTTCTAGGATCACGAAATAACTCTAAATCCCAGTAGACCCAATGCCAAATAGCTGCTAAAAATAACATCCCTGATAATACTATGTGAGTTAAAGCAACCCCTTCAAAACTCCATAGTCCAGGATTAGAAATGCTTTCGCCAGTAATACTCCAACCACCCCATGAATTAGTTACACCTAGTCGAGCCATGAAAGGCATTACAAACATTCCTTGTCTCCACATGGGGTTTAGTACTGGATCTGAAGGATCAAATACAGCTAACTCATATAATGCCATAGAACCGGCCCAACCGGATACTAAAGCAGTGTGCATTAAGTGTACAGAGATTAAACGACCAGGATCGTTAAGAACAACAGTGTGTACACGGTACCAAGGCAGTCCCATAACTTTTTATGTCTCCTTAATAAAAATGATTAGTTAACTTTCTTACAGTTTTTAAGTTTTGAATAGTTGCGATTTTAATAAATAGTAATTTAATTGTACATATAATTATACCATTTTCTGTGATTAAAATAGTATGTAATTTAATATTTAAGCTTGCTTAACACAAATTTTTTTATTATAAGGATTCCCAGGATATCAATTAAAATAAAAAGAGCAATAATTTCTTGTAACGTTAGAGTTCCCCATATAGTTTCAATTATTGAGGACTCTAGTGTATAAATATTATTTTCGTAGATAAATCTTACTGTTTCTATGGCGTAACTTAGAGGATTTAAGCTAGCAAGAATTTGCATCCAAAGCGGCATGAAAGATAGCGGAGCTAAAGCTGTGCTTGAAAAAAGAAAAGGAAGATTAGTGATTAGAATAAAAGCGAGCAGTTCAATATGACCAGGTAAAATAAAGGCTAGATTTAAACTGAACATTGTGACTCCAAGAGTAATAAGCAAGATGATGAAAGCGATTAGTAATAGCCCTTGACTATTTAGTACTTTATGGCCTAAAAAAATGCTGGCACAAATTATAAGTATAACCTGGCCTATGCTTATAATTGATATAAATATGGTCGATGAAAATATGATGGATTCCTTTGAAACTAGAGGTGCTACGATTAACCTGTTTAAAAAACCAAATTCTCGGTCAAACATTAATGATAAGCCTGCGTTTAAAGAGCCTGTAAATGCGGTGAACACGATTATACCAGCACTTAAAAATTGCCCGTATTTTGTATTTGAGGAAAATAAACTCACAGGAGCATTTTGAAATAAAGCACCGAACAATATTAGCCATAATAGTGGTTGTAATAGACCGGCAATTAGTGGAGAGGGCTGACGCCAAATTTGTAAAAGTAGTCGAAAGTTCAGAGCTTGAAGCTCTTGTATCATGAATTGTAAATTTGAAATAGTTTCTAAGATATGTTGACGAGGACTTAAAATATTTTTGTATTGAGGACTCATAGAAAATACTGTCATAGTGTAATATAAACCGAGGTAAATTGAGTATTAATTAGTATTTACTTAATGTAAACTTATGAAAATATATAAAATACGTATTATAAATACTAGATAAGTGTTTTTGGATGGATTTATGTGATGAGTAAGAGTAATTCTTGGTACTTTGTTATAATTTTTTTAGTCGGAAACTTAAAAAATAATTGTTTATTTTTATTATGGGGTAAAATATGGCAGCAGAATATAAGGTAACGTTAGTTCACGATGATCAAACGACAGAAATTGTGTGTCCAGAAGATAGTTTTATCTTAGATGCAGCACAAGAACAAGGCTATGAGCTACCTTATTCTTGCCGAGCAGGTGCTTGTTCTACTTGTGCCGGAAAAGTTATAGAAGGAACAATTGATCAAGAAGAACAATCTTTTTTAGATGACGATCAAGTTAATGAAGGATATGTTTTGACTTGCGTAGCATATCCTACTTCGGATTGTACAATTTTGACTCATCAAGAAGATGTTCTATATTAGTTAGTTGTTATAATAATAGAAGTTACAACAAGTAACTTTTATTATTATAATTAGTAGTCTTATAATTTTACTTCAATATCAACTCCAAATGGCAAGCTTAGTTTTATAAGAGCATCTATAGTTTTTAATGAAGGTTGTAAAATGTCAAGAACTCTATAGTGCGCACGTAACTCAAAGTGTTCTCGAGAGTCTTTATCAACGTGTGGAGATCTTAATACACAGTAAACTCTGCGTTTGGTAGGTAAAGGAATAGGGCCTATCACTTTAGATTGAGTTGTGTTAGCCGTATCAACAATTTTTTGACATGATTGATTTAGTAACTGGTAGTCATAAGCTCTAAGTTTAATGCGTATTCTTTGCTGTTGTACAATCATTGTTTTTCTCTATTTTTAAAGATAAAGTTAGCTAGAAAATTAATGGTAATTATGTTTTTATCTTAGTATCTTAGATACAATTCCTGCTCCAACTGTTTTTCCGCCTTCGCGAATAGCAAACCGCATTCCTTGCTCAATTGCAATAGGGTTAATTAATTCAGCGCTCATTTTAATTCTGTCTCCCGGCATAACCATCTCTGCTGCGGTTCCATCATCTGCAGTAAACTGATTAATTGTTCCTGTTACATCTGTTGTCCTTACGTAAAATTGTGGTCTATATCCAGGAAAGAATGGTGTATGTCTTCCTCCTTCTTCTTTTTTTAAAATGTATACCTCTGCCTCAAATTTAGTATGAGGTGTGATTGTTCCAGGCTTTGCTAAAACCATACCTCTTGCAATGTCTTGTTTTTGTATGCTTCTTAATAATATCCCTATGTTATCTCCTGCCATACCTTCGTCTAATGTTTTTTGGAACATCTCTAGGCCAGTAATAGTTGTAGTTCGAGTTTCTTTCAATCCTACTATTTCTATAGTATCACCTATCCGAATAGTGCCTCTTTCAATTCTTCCTGTAGCTACTGTCCCTCTTCCTGTGATTGAAAAAACATCTTCAACAGCCATTAAAAATGTTTTGTCAACATCTCTTTCAGGAGTTGGAATATAGTTATCAACAGCTTCCATTAAATTATGAATTTTATCTAGCCATTTATTGGTGCCTTGTTTAGTTGTTGGCTTGGAATTAATTTCTTCTAAAGCTAACAATGCTGAGCCATATACAAAAGGTATTTCATCACCTGGAAAATCGTATTCTGACAATAGTTCTCTAACTTCCATTTCTACTAACTCTAGAAGTTCAGCATCGTCTACTTGGTCTTCTTTATTAAGAAAAACTACAATATTAGGTACTCCCACTTGTTTAGCTAATAAGATGTGCTCACGCGTTTGTGGCATAGGCCCATCAGCAGCAGAAACAACTAAGATTGCTCCGTCCATTTGAGCCGCGCCGGTAATCATATTTTTGATGTAGTCTGCATGTCCTGGACAGTCAACGTGAGCATAATGCCTGTGTTTTGTTTCATATTCAACATGTGCCGTGTTAATAGTAATGCCTCTAGCTTTTTCTTCCGGTGCAGCATCAATTTCGTCAAATTTTCTTGCTTTAGTTGTGCCAAGGCTAGCTAATGTTGCTGAAATAGCAGCAGTTAATGTAGTTTTTCCATGATCAACATGACCTATTGTTCCAATGTTTACATGGGGCTTCTTACGCTCGAATTTTTCTCTTGCCATATTATCTAAAATACCTTTTTTGTGTTAATTTGCTAGTTATGGTTATTGTACTAGTATCTATAGTAAGCAAAGGCTTTATTAGCTTCTGCCATTTTGTGAGTTTCATCTTTCTTACGTATACTATTACCTGTATTATTTGCTGTGTTTATAATTTCATTAGCAAGTTTTATAGACATTGCTTTGCCTGACTTACTCCTTGAAAATTTTATTATCCATTGAATAGCTAAATTTGTACCTCGATGTGCTCGAACTTCTAGAGGCACCTGATAAGTAGATCCTCCGACTCTTTTAGCTTTTATTTCTACGATAGGAGTTGCGTTACGTACTGCTTTTTCTAAAATATGTAAGGGATCAGATAGGCAACGGCTTCTTATAATATCTAATGTTTTATATATGATTTTATAAGCTAAGTTTTTTTTACCGTGTTTAATTATACGCATGGTCATCATACTAATGATATGACTATTATATAATGGATCGCGGGTAATGGATCGTTTTTTGGAAATTTTCCGTCTAGACATAATAAATTCTTTTAAGAAGTAGATGGTTGTAATTTATGTGTTAGTTTTTTTTGTACCATATTTAGAACGGCTTGTTTTTCTGTTTTTTACACCATTTGCATCTAGTGTACCACGAATAATATGATACCTTACACCAGGTAGGTCTTTTACTCTGCCTCCTCTAACTAGTACTACTGAATGTTCTTGGATGTTATGTCCAATACCTGGTATATATGCAGTAACTTCCAAGCCTGAGGTTAGCATCACTCTAGCTACTTTACGTAAAGCTGAATTAGGCTTTTTGGGAGTAACTGTATAAACTCTTGTGCATACTCCTCTTTTTTGAGGACAGTGAAATAAAGCTGGGGATTTAGTTACTTTATGTATTCTCTTTCTTGGATGTCTTATAAGTTGTTGTATTGTTGGCACTGTTAAGTCTTTGGTTTATTTGGTGTTTTTTATATTATATTTTTTAAAAAATTTTTCTACTCTACCTTCGCTATCAATGATTTTTTCAGAACCTGTAAAAAATGGATGGTTTCCTGACCATATATCCACATGGATTTCTGGTTTTGTTGAACTAACAGTCATAATGTGTTTGCCATTACAGTAAACTTTTGCTTCTGGATACCATTGAGGATGAATATTGTTTGTTTTCATAGATATTAGTTATTCTAAATTAACGTTTTGAATACTGTGGTGCTTTTCTTGCTTTGCGTAAACCATATTTTTTTCTTTCTTTAATCCTAGAATCTCTTGTTAGGTAATGTCTTGCTTTTAAGAATTTTTTGTTTACTATATTTGCATTGCATAATGCTCTTGCTATGCCTAAACAAATAGCATCAGATTGTCCTTTTAATCCTCCTCCTTGTGTGTTAATGTATATATCATATTCTTTTCTTAACCCTAAGCTTTCAATAGATGCATAGCAAGCTGCTAAAAATGTAGGATTAAATTGTAAGTAAGACGATGCTGGTAAGTGGTTAATTGTCATATTGCCTGATCCTGGTATCAATCTAGCTCGCGCAACTGATGTTTTACGTTTACCAGTACCGTAGTACATTATAAGAGAGTGTTTTAGGTTGGTAATTTGGGTTATCATAAATGTTGATTGTAGTTATATTTCTAATAGATGTGGTTTTTGAGCTGAATGTGGGTGTTCTAAAGAAGCATAAACTTTCAGTTTTTTAATTATTTGTCTTCCTAGAGAATTTTTTGGTAACATACCTTTTACAGCTATTTTAATAGCACGGTCTGGGAATTTTTTATGTAGTTGAGTAAAACTTTTATATTTAAAGCTTCCTGGTCTATTAGAGTGATTATAGTAAATTTTCTGTGAGTTTTTTGTCCCTTGTATCTGTATGTCTGCTGCATTGATTACAATTATATAGTCACCATTATCACGATGAGGTAAATAAGTAGTTTGATTTTTACCTCGTAAAACTTGTGCGATATATGTTGCTAGTCTTCCTAAGGTTTTACCTTGTGCATTAATTAGGTACCATGATTTATAGTTATTACTCATAATAAAAATAATTACTGATATAAATAATTACGTAATATGGATTACTGAGACTTTGTTGCTTTTTCTTTTGGTAAATTAATCCCTAAACGATCTTGTAGCGCATTTATGACTTCTTGTGCAGATTTTTGACCAAAGTTTTTGATTTCTAGTAATTCCTCTTGGGAGTAATCTAACAAATCTGCAATTGAATGAATTTGAGCTCTTTTTAGACAGTTATATGCTCTAACTGAGAGTTGTAATTCTTCGATTAAAACTTGTGTGATTTTTTTTGTTTCCAGGCTTTTTGTAGTGTTAGTAGGCTGAAATTGAATATTTCTTAAAGAATAAAATAGATCATTTAGTATGCTAGCTGCTTGTGTAATAGCTGTGTGTGGGAGAATACTACCGTTAGTCCAGATCTCAAAAATTAAATTTTCTTTGGATTTGTGTGAGAAGTTATTATTTTTTTCTACATGGTACCACACTTTCTCGACAGGCATGAAGATAGCGTCAATTGGTAGAAAATCTACGGCAGAATCATTGAATTCTTGATTAATTAGCTGATAACCCTTACCATTTGCAATTTTAAACTCCATTTCAAATATATTATTGTTACAAATAGTAGCAACATATTGGCAAGGGTCAACTACTTCTATATCTGTTGGTAGATCAAATAATCCGGCGGTAATGACTGCAGGACCCTGTAGCCTAATTCTGCCGATATGTAGTTTATTGCTATGATTTTTTAAAATGATTGTTTTTAAGTTAAGTAAAATTTCTAGAACATCTTCTTTGACTCCAGGAATTGTTGAAAATTCATGATTTACTGTTGATATACGTACTGCAACAATAGATGTTCCTTGTAAATCAGACAAAAGAGTTCTACGTAAAGCGTTGCCTATTGTAATGCCTTGACCATAGTCTAATGGTTTGATACTAAATTTTCCGTATAGCTCACGCGGTTTGGTAATATTTGACTCCAGGTATTCTATTTGCAGTTGAGTCATTGAAGATAATTCCTTCCCCACTAAATACTAAGTAATATAACTAAATCTCAAAAATTTGTATTTCGTAGTTTATACACGACGTTTCTTGGGTGGTCTACAGCCATTATGAGGTACTGGTGTAATGTCTTTAATTAGTGTAATCTCCAAGCCAGAAGCTTTTAGTGCTCGAATACTAGTTTCTCTTCCTGCTCCAGGACCACTGATTAAAACTTCAGTTTGTTTCATTCCAATATTAAGTACTCTGCTAGCAGCTTGTTGGGCGGCTATTTGAGCACCAAATGGAGTACCTTTTTTAGCGCCTTTAAAACCACTGGATCCTGACGATCCCCATGCTATTGTGTTGCCTTGTAAATCTGTAATAGTTACAATGGTATTGTTGAAAGTTGATTGAATATGCGTGATTCCATTTAAGATGTTGAGTTTGCTTTTTGTAGTGCGAAATTTTTGAAGTTGTCTAGCCATAAAAAAGTTAAGTAACTATTAATAAAATATGTTAGGTGGTAAAAAGATGAAATAGTTATTTTTTGGGTGCTTTCTTCTTACCAGCAATAGTCTTTTTAGTTCCACGTCTTGTGCGAGCATTTGTGCGAGTTCTTTGTCCTCTTAAAGGTAGATTGAGTTTATGTCGTTTTCCTCTGTATGAATTAATTTCCATTAATCTTCTAATGTGGTTGGATTCCACTCTTCGTAGATCTCCTTCAACCTCACACTGACTGGTGATGATTTCACGTATCGAATTAATCTGTTTATCATTTAAGTCTTTACATTTGATGTTTGTATTAACCTCTAATGTTTTGAGAATATTGTTAGATTTTTTTAGACCAATCCCGTAAATGTAAGTCAAGGCAATATTGATTTTTTTGTTTTCAGGTAAATCGATTCCAACAATTCTAGGCATTGCAATTTCTCACATTCGTATTAAAGTTTTGTTAATTATTATGTTTATCCTTGCCGTTGTTTATGTTTGGGGTTGTTACAGATTACCATAATTTTTCGCTGTCTACGGATGATTTTACATTTATCGCATATTTTTCGGACAGATGATCGAACTTTCATGATTGCTAAGTAAGGTTGTTTAAAAAACTAAATTAAATATGTAAAACCGTCATTTTATTAACTTATATCTTTGTATTTAAGTGATAAGATATATGCTTGAATTTGTTTACCGGTATCAATGGATACTCCGACTAAGATTATCAGTGAGGTTGCGCCAAAGCTCCTAGATACTTCAAAATTTGTAATGTTTTCAATGATAGAAGGAACCAATGCTATTAAAAATAAGAATATAGAACCTACAAATGTTAAGCGGTTTAGAATCTTTTGTAGATAAATACTAGTAATCCTCCCAGGTCTTACTTTTGGAATACTTACTCCCATTTTTTTTAAGTTAGCAGCAATATCATCTGGGTTCATAACTAGTGAACTATAAAGCTGACTAAATACTATCACTAGTATTAAGTATATTGATAGATAAAAAGGACTATTAGAAAACATATGGATTATAAGACTTTTTATTTGTATATGCTCTAAGCTGCCTGCTAAATATCTAGGTAGAACCATTGCGGCAGATGCAAATACTATTGGCATTACCCCACCTTGGTTTAGTTTTAGAGGTAAAAAATTTTTTATGTTTACTGCCCATTCTTGACTTAGTTGACGAGCTGATATAATTTCTATATTCCGTATACCTTCTTGAATTAAAATTGTAATAATTAGTGTTAATGTAAAAACTATGCTAATTAAACATAGTTTGGTAATATCTAACCCGTTGTTAATATTAATTTGTAGCCCGTTGAAAGTTTTAGGTATGCTGGATATAATGTTTTGAAAAATTATTAAAGAAGCTCCATTGCCAAACCCTTTATCTGTAATTAGTTCAGAAAACCATAACATGATGATTGATCCGGACGTTAAAGTAACCACTGTATCAACTATAAAGTAAAAATTCCAATTAAAAACGTAGGGTTTTATCCAAAATGCTACAGTACTGCTTTGTATTAAACCCCATGCAAGTGTTAAATATCGTGTAAACTGTACTAACTTTTGTCTACCGTTTTCACCTTCTTCTTTTTGCAAATTTTCTAACTGTGGTACAGCTTTGATTAGTAGTTGCATTATTAAAGAGGCGTTAATATATGGAACAATACCAAGAGCAAATATTCCAATTGTTGAAAAACCACCGCCGGAAAATATATTCAAAAAGTTAATAAAGTTGTTGTTGTTGATGCTGTTTTGAAATTCGTTATGATCGATGCCTAGCACAGGTATGAATATACCGAGTCTTGATAAAGTCAAGATAGCTAAAGTCAAGATAGTTTTTCTTGTGAATTGTCTGAATGGATAAGCAGCGTATGATAGTAGTTTTAACATTAATTATATAATTACTTGTCATAATTCTATTTTGTTACTGTATACAATTTTTCCGTGTCAATATCACGGTTTTTAGCTACTTGTTTCAAAGTTGTTAGACTGTTTAATGCGTTTATAGTTGCTCTGGCATTGTTTAAAATATTATTGGATCTTAGTTGTTTAGCTACAACGTTTTTGATTCCAGCTAGTTCTAGCACAGTTCTTGTTGCTCCTCCTGCGATAACACCGGAGCCTTGGTATGAAGGTTGCATGATTATCTTAGCTGCTCCTGCTATTCCCTGAGTTGAATGTGGTATTGAATTAGTTTTAGTAACAGGTAGTATAACTAGGTTTTTTTTAGCATCGGCTACCCCTTTTTTTACTGCATTAATAACATTACTAGCTTTACCTATTCCAACACCTACGCACCCTTGTTCATTGCCTACCACTAAAATTGCTCGAAAGCTCATCTTTTTACCACCTTTTACTACTTTAGTGACTCTATTGACTTGAACAACTTTTTCTTGCCAGTTATTTTCTGTTTTTTTGTCTCGTTTTTTGTTATTCATGTCAGTATGTTGTAAGTTTAAAAATTTAGGCCGACTTCCCTAGCTGCGTCGGCTACAGCCTTGATTTTACCGTGATAAGGTTTATTGCGTCTATCAAAGACTACAGATTGAATGCCTTGTTGAACACACAATTTAGCAATTTTTTTACCTACTAGTTTAGCAGCTATACATGTACATGTGCGTGTATTAGTTAATTGCAATTTGATTTCGCGGGTTAAAGTCGAGCAAGCACATAGAGTTTTTCTTTCTATGTCATTAATTACTTGAGCATAAATATGTTGATTAGACTTACTGATACATAATCTCGGCCGATTAGGTAAACTAATAATTGGTTTCTGCTTTCTTTGATGATTTTTCATAATATTTTACCTTCCAGTTTTTCCGCCTTTTTGTTTTATAAGTTCTTGTTGATATCGAATACCTTTTCCCTTATATGGTTCAGGTGGTCTTACCGCTCGAATTTTAGCAGCTACTTGTCCTACTAATGCTTTATCTGCCCCGGATACAATAAGGTGTGTGTTGTCAACAGTATTTATATTGACACTGACAGGAGGAATAATAGTAACAGTGTGACTGTAGCCTACATTAAGTATTAGCTTATTTTCGTTAATCTCTGCCCGATAACCAACTCCTTGTAGTAGTAGATGTTTAGAAAATCCTTGATATGTTCCAATAATCATATTATTAATTAAAGTTCTGTATAGACCATACATTTGTTGAGTTTTCTTGTTTTGATTTAGTTTGTGTAGTGTGATGTGTTTGTTATTGATATTAATATGAATTATATTAGGAATAGTTAGCTGTAGCTTTCCTTTTGGACCGTTGATTGTTAATGTTTTTTTTTCCAAGCAAACGCCAATATTATCAAGAATGACGATGGGCTGTTTTCCTATCCGAGACATTTACCAATCTCCTCGATTATATTAACTACCATATATAGCATAGTACTTCTCCTCCTAATCCAATATAGCGCGCTTTACGGTCTGTCATCACTCCTTGTGATGTTGAAATAATTGCAGTACCCAACCCATTCAAAATTTTGGGTAAATCTCCAGATTTTGAGTATATACGTAGCCCAGGTTTACTTACTCTCTTTAGTTCAGTAATTACTGGAAATTTTTTGATTCCTTTATATTTTAGAGAGATTAAAGCATGCTGTCTAAAGTCGTCTTTGATTTCTTCAAAGTTTTGAATAAATCCTTCGGATCGTAAGACTCTAAGAATACTCAAGACAAGTTTCGTTGCTGGCACTTGAACAATTAAGTGCTTTTTTATGTTAGCGTTGCGAATTCTTGTTAACGTGTCACCTACTATATCATTTATCATTATGTCTTCGTGTCATGTAAAATTTAATATTGATTTTGGAAAGGCATACCTAGCTCTTGTAATAAAATAATCCCTTCTTCGTCAGTTTTTGCAGTTGTTACTATTGTTATGTTAAGGCCCTGTGTTTTGTTTGTTGAATCATACATAATCTCTGGAAAAATCAATTGTTCATGTATTCCTAAGTTGTAATTACCATGACCATCAAAACCTTTTTTGCTCATGCCTCGAAAATCACGGATATTAGGCAAAGATAAATGAATTAATTTTTGAAGGAATGAATACATCTTATCTCTACGTAAATTGACGGTTAGCCCAATAGCTGCTTGCTCACGGAGTTTGAATCCTGCAATGGATTTTTTAGCTCTTGTAATAATAGGTTTTTGTCCGGATATTAATGTTAATTCTTGTAAGCTATTATTTAGTAATTTGGCATTATGAGCATCTTCACCTAAACCTCGGTTTAATGTGATTTTTACGAGTTTTGGTACTTCGTGTATATTTTGATATTTAAAATAATGTCTTAATTTTGGCTTAACTTGTACATTATACAAAGTCTTAATTTTATTTGTCATCTCTTTGATTGCTATGTAATGATTTCCTTGGTCTTTTTAAAAAATCTTTGCTTAGAGTTCTTTGTATTTGTAGAATTCGTTATTTGGTAGCCATACCTACTAGCTGTTTGTGTTTCTTGGCTATGTAGCATAACATTTGAACTATGAATAGGTTTTTCGAGTTTAATTATTTTTCCTGTATCTACTTTATCATTAGGCTTTATATGTTTTATTTTAATGTTGATGTTTTCAACAATCACCTTACTAACTCTTGGTAAAACTTTTACCACTTTTCCTACTTTTCCTTTTTCATCTCCTGTAATAACTTGGACAAAATCGCCCTTTGTTACATGTATCTTATATCTTTTGGTCTTTTTCATTATATTACCTCCTGTGCTAGAGAAATTATCTTTGTAAAATCTTTATCTCTAAGTTCTTTTGCTATAGGACCAAATACACGGCTACCTTTAGGATTATTGTCTAAGCTAATAATTACAGCTGCATTATCGTCAAAACGTATGCTTATACCATCACTTCTACGAAAAGTGCTTTTCGTTCGAACTATCACTGCGCGTACAATATCAGAATGTTTGATAGGCATATTAGGAGTTGCATCTTTAACTACTCCTATAATTATGTCTCCAACACGCCCATATTTTGGATTGTTACTGCCTAAAATTCTAATACACATAATTTTTCTTGCGCCACTATTATCTGCTATGTTTAGGTAACTTTGTGTTTGTATCATACGATTAAAATATTATTATTTTTTGCCTTGAGATAAAGTAACTATTTTGATTCTGCAACTAAATTAATAACTTTCCAGCGTTTTGTTTTACTCAAAGGCCTTGTTTCTTGTATCTTGACAATATCTCCTATTGTATATTGATTATGTTCATCATGTGCTTTATGTTTTTTAGTTGTTGTAATAGTTTTTTTATATTTTCCATGAGCACTTTGTTTCTGTATTGCAACAACAACTGTTTTATTCATCTGATTGCTAACAACGACTCCAATTTTTTCTTTGGTTGGCATTATATTCCTCTAGTATAAAGTTTGAGTTTGATTTTAGATCTATTGTTTTTTTACTGTGAGTAATTTGGTTAGAAGATTTCTTGTATACTTGAATAAATGTGGTTGTAAATCCTGTTTAGTTGCTTTCTTTAGGCGTAGTTCAAATAACTTTCGTTTTAATTGCAAGATCTTGTTTGTTAATTCTTCGTTGTGCATGATATATGTATATACTATACTAGGCTATGATTTTTAAATTATAAGGTGATCATGATTAATAAACTTTGTCTTGATAGGCAACTTGTAAGATGCTAATTTCATAGCTGATCTCGCGACTTGTTGTGATACCCCTGTAATTTCAAAAAGTATATGTCCTGGTTTAATCACGGCTACCCAAAACTCTGTAGATCCTTTACCAGCTCCCATGCGTGTTTCTGCAGGTTTAGCTGTTATCGGTTTATCTGGAAATACCCTAATCCATAATTTACCACCGCGTTTAACATATCTAGTAATTGTTCGTCTAGTTGCTTCAATTTGTTGAGATGTTAACCATGTTCCTTCTAATGCTTGTAAAGCATAGTCACCAAAAGCAATTTTGTTACCTCTACTGGCTTTCCCTTTTATTCTTCCACGATGTTGTTTGCGAAATTTAGTTTTTTTGGGACTTAACATATTAGTTTTACTTTGTTATTGATTATGTCTTTAGAAGTGTTTATTGAGTTAAAATAAGTTAACTACTTAGAATGTTCACCTGTAAATATCCATACTTTGACACCTAAAATGCCATAAGAGGTTTTGGCAATTTTACAACAATAGTCTATTTTTGCACGCAATGTTTGCAATGGTACTTTTCCTTCTAATGTCCACTCACTTCGTGCAATTTCTGCCCCATTAAGTCTGCCAGAGATTTGTATTTTTATGCCTTTTACTTTTGTTTTTTGTGTACGTTGAATAGCTTGGCGTATGACTCTTCTAAATGCAACTCGCTTTTCTAGTTGTTGTGTTACAAATTCTGCTATCAAAGCACTGTTCTCATCAGGTTCTGTGATTTCTATCAAATTAACCCGTAGTTGCTGTTTTTTGTGTAGTTGTGCTTGTAGTTTGTCTCTTAAAAGATTAATTCCTGTTCCAGAACGTCCTAAAATTAATCCAGGTTTAGCAGTTCGTATTTCAATTTCTACTTGATGCATTTTTCTATAAATTTTAATTAATGAAATACTTGCGTTGCGAAGTTCTTCTCTGATATAATGCCGTATCTGATAGTCAGCCTGTAGTAGGCTAGCATAATTACGTATATGAACAAACCAGGTGGACTTGTGATTTTTGTTAATAATTGCACGAAAACCTAACGGATGAGTTTTTTGTCCCATAGTTTAGTGAATAATTATTATTATTTGAATTATATAGAGTTTGTCTAAAGCTTGGTTGTTAAGCTAATTGAAATATGACAAGTTGGCTTACGTATTGGAAAAGCTTTTCCTTGAGCCCTTGGTTGTAATCTTTTAAATGTAGGTCCTTGGTTTGCGAAAATTTCTTCTATTACTAAGTTATTTTTTTCTAAGCTATAATTATTGACTGCATTGGCAACTGCAGACTTAAGTATGTTCTGAATAAGTTTAGTGCATCGATAAGGCAAAAATTCTAAAATCAATAAAGCTTCTTTATAATGTTTTCCTCTTATTTGATCTAGAACTCGTCGAGCTTTGTAGGGAGATATTCGAATGTATTTTCCAATGGCCAGAATTTTCTTCTTATTTGTTGTTACTTTCATAGGAATTATTTAATAACGAACTTTTTTATCGCTTTTTAAGTGGCTACGGAAACTTCTAGTTGGGACAAATTCTCCTAGTTTGTGTCCCACCATCTGGTCAGAAATAAAGACAGGAAAATGTTGCTTACCATTATGTACAGCTATTGTGTACCCAATCATTTCTGGTATAATTGTTGATCCTCTAGACCAAGTTTTAAGAATTTTATGATTGGTTGTAAAGTTGGTTTGTCCCAAATTTTTCAGGAGTTTATTATTTGTAAAAGGTCCTTTTTTTAAAGATCTTGACATATTGCAAATTTAGTTGATTATATTATGTTCTTGGGTTTTATATATAATCTGATATATAATTGTTATTTTCTGCGTTTTAGTATGTAGAGATTACTATGTTTTTTTGAGTTACGAGTCTTTACACCTAAAGCAGGTTTTCCCCAAGGAGTAACTGGATATAAACGACCAATAGGTGACTTACCTTCTCCGCCACCGTGTGGATGATCTACTGGATTCATTGCAACTCCACGTACTTTTGGTCTTTTGCCTAACCATCTGTTACGGCCTGCTTTTCCTATTATAATATTATTAGCATCAATATTACTTACTTGTCCTATTGTAGCTAAGCATTCTTCCCGAATCATCCGAACTTCAGTAGAGGGTAGTTTTAAAATCACAAATTTACCTTCTTGAGCAACAATTTGAGCGTATGTTCCCCCAGACCGTGCTAGTTGCCCGCCTTTTCCGTATTGTAGTTCTACGTTATGTACGATTGTTCCTAATGGAATTTTAGATAGTGGTAAGCTATTACCAACTTCAATAAGTGCCTTTGGTCCCGACACCACAGTTGACCCAACTTTAAGAGATCTGGGGCATAAAATGTACGCTTTTCTTCCGTTACTATAACATAATAAAGCTATTCTAGCATTGCGATTAGGATCATATTCGATGCTAGTGACTTTTGCAATCTTACCAAAATTCTGCCTTCTAAAGTCGATCAAACGGTATTTTCTTTTATGTCTTTTGCCTCGGTGCCGTGAGGTGATAATTCCTCTATGATTATGTCCTTGAGTACAATGTTTTTTTATAAGTAAGCCTTTTTCAGGTTTTTGTTTAGTAATCTCTTGGAAAGTATAAGTGCTTCTGTTACGTGTACCTGAAGTGCATGGTTTATATAAACGAACATTCATATTATAGATTAATAGCTTATAGCTAAGTGTTATTTTTTAATATTTCTGTATTAAATAAATTAATGGTATCTTCTTCATTTAATTTTATGATTGCTTTCTTATAGCAAGGTTTTTTTCCTGTAATGTTTTTAACTTTGCGCTTTTTAACTGGAAGGTGCATAGTGTTCACGCAATCTACCTTAACATTGAAGATATACTCAATCGCTGCTTTGATGGTGTATTTGTTTGAGCTACGATCTACAGCGAAGCTGTATTGGTTGTTTTCAGTTAGTCTAGTAGCTTTATCAGTAATAATTGGATGTTTAATAACATCAAAAAATTTGTCCAGTTGTTTGGTGGGTATCATATACATCTTTCTATTATCGGAATGGAATCTACACTTATAAGAATAGTTTGTGCTAATAAAATGGATCGGATGTTTAAATGCTGAGCTAAAGTTATATTTATGTTAGGAATGTTTCGGGTAGATAAATATAAGTTTTGATTTTTAGTTTTTATTACTATCAAGATCTTATTTTGGTTATTTACTCCCCAATTTTTTAGTGTTTTAAGTATTAATTGAGTCTTGGGTTGAGAAAAATCTCTGATGAAATCATTATTCATGATTATAATATTTGAGTTTCTATTTTCTAAACATGATTGTATAGCTAACGCTTTTTCTTTTCTATTAATTTTTTTATTATATTGCCTATACTTAGGTCCAAAAACTACTCCTCCACCACGCCATAATGGAGAACGATTGGAACCAGCTCGTGCTTTACCTGTTCCTTTTTGTTTCCATGGCTTTTTACCTCCACCTTGCACTGCGCTTTTAGTTTTAGTTGCGTGAGTACCTTGGCGATGTTGGGTTATTTGCGTTGTATAGGCACGATGTATAATATGGATAGAGTTGTTGCTGTGAATCGTAAAATTGATGTTAACTTCTTTGTTTGTAATGCCCTGTGAATTATAAATAAAATATTTGGTTTGTTTAATAACTGTCATATGTTCTATTTGTATCAGTTAATTATGAATATGTTTTGAGTTGTTCATCTGATATATTGGCTATATTTTTATATTTAGTAAACTACCTTTTGCACCTGGAACCGCGCCTTTGATTACAATGAGATTTTGTGAGCAGTTAATGTCTATGATTTGTAAGTTTTTAATAGTAGACATGATGCTTCTAGATCTTCCAGCCATTCTTTTTCCTGGGAATACTCTACCTGGCGTTGTTCCCGGCCCTATAGATCCGGGCTGTCTGTGGTTTTTACTACCATGACTCATAGGCCCTCTGCAAAAATTGTGACGTTTCTGGCATCCAGAAAATCCCTTGCCAATTTTTTTCCCTGAAATATGAACGGACTGTCCAATCTTAAAATCTTGTGCAGTAACTAAATTTCCTAACTGAAATTCTTCTGTGGATTTAACTCTATACTCAGCTAAATAGCGTAGAGCTGTAGTATTGACTTTATTTAAATGTCCTAGTTGAGCTTTTGTAAGACAAGTAGTATGGACTCTCCAGTAACCAATTTGAATAGCATTATAACCATGGTGTTTGATGGTTTTGATTTGAGTAACAGTGCAGGGTCCTGCTTGAATAATAGTTGCAGGATAAGCTAAGCCCTCTTTATTGAAGATCTGAGTCATCCCGACTTTTATCCCTAGAATACCTATTGACATTTTGTTGTTAGTTTTATTGAAAATTATTGTTAACAATTGACAAAGTAGAATAACTACTATTGAAGTCGCAAATTTATAATGGTCTTGCAATATGAACAAGAAGGAGACTTATAGTACATTTTTAAAATAAGAGACGTTAATAAGCTTGCCAAGCTAATATATCTTAAAATTAGCCTATATAAATTGTACTTTAAACTAATTTGTGAATTTTGTCTAGTAAGCATTCAATTGAGAAAGTACGGTAATTACACCTTTATAATTAATTGATTTGTATGCAATTATCC